ACCACGGAGAGTTTGATCCTGGCTCAGGATGAACGCTGGCGGTATGCCTAACACATGCAAGTCGAACGAAGGTTTTACCTTAGTGGCGAACGGGTGAGTAACACGTGAGAATCTGCCTTTAGGAGGGGAATAACAATTGGAAACGATTGCTAATGCCCCATATGCTTTTATAGTGAAACGTTTTTTCGCCTGAAGATGAGCTCACGCCTGATTAGCTAGTTGGTAAGATAAAAGCTTACCAAGGCAACGATCAGTAGCTGGTTTGAGAGGATGATCAGCCACACTGGGACTGAGACACGGCCCAGACTTCTACGGGAGGCAGCAGTGGGGAATTTTCCGCAATGGGCGAAAGCCTGACGGAGCAATACCGCGTGAGGGAAGAATGCCTGTGGGTTGTAAACCTCTTTTCTCAAGGAAGAAGTTCTGACGGTACTTGAAGAATAAGCATCGGCTAACTCCGTGCCAGCAGCCGCGGTAATACGGAGGATGCAAGCGTTGTCCGGAATCACTGGGCGTAAAGCGTCTGTAGGTGGCATAGAAAGTCTGCTGTTAAATCTTAGGGCTCAACCCTGAATATGCAGTGGAAACTTCTAAGCTAGAGTATGGTAGGGGTAGAGGGAATTCCCAGTGTAGCGGTGAAATGCGTAGATATTGGGAAGAACACCGGTGGCGAAAGCGCTCTACTGGGCCATTACTGACACTCAGAGACGAAAGCTAGGGGAGCAAATGGGATTAGATACCCCAGTAGTCCTAGCCGTAAACGATGGATACTAGATGTTGCGCGTATCGATCCGTGCAGTATCGTAGCTAACGCGTTAAGTATCCCGCCTGGGGAGTATGCTCGCAAGAGTGAAACTCAAAGGAATTGACGGGGGCCCGCACAAGCGGTGGAGCATGTGGTTTAATTCGATGCAACGCGAAGAACCTTACCAGGGCTTGACATGTCGTGAGTTTGTTTGAAAAGACAAAGTGCCTTCGGGAACACGAACACAGGTGGTGCATGGCTGTCGTCAGCTCGTGTCGTGAGATGTTGGGTTAAGTCCCGCAACGAGCGCAACCCTTGTTTTTAGTTGCCATCATTTAGTTGGGCACTCTAGAAAGACTGCCGGTGACAAACCGGAGGAAGGTAAGGATGACGTCAAGTCAGCATGCCCCTTACGCCCTGGGCTACACACGTGCTACAATGGTCGTGACAAAGAGTTGCTAGCCTGCAAAGGTATGCTAATCTCATAAACGCGGCCTCAGTTCGGATTGTAGGCTGAAACTCGCCTGCATGAAGGTGGAATCGCTAGTAATCGCCGGTCAGCTACACGGCGGTGAATCCGTTCCCGGGCCTTGTACACACCGCCCGTCACACCACGGGAGCTGGCCACGCCCGAAGTCGTTACTCTAACCTTCTTGGAGGAGGACGCCTAAGGCAGGGCTAGTGACTGGGGTGAAGTCGTAACAAGGTAGCCGTACTGGAAGGTGCGGCTGGATCACCTCCTTTTTAGGGAATTTTATACCTAGATCGTAACTAAATTTGGCTAAATGTTGGAGGGCTATTAGCTCAGCTGGTTAGAGCGCACCCCTGATAAGGGTGAGGTCCCTGGTTCAAGTCCAGGATAGCCCACGCAAGGGGGTATAGCTCAGTTGGTAGAGCGCTGCCTTTGCAAGGCAGATGTCAGCGGTTCGAGTCCGCTTATCTCCAGCATTTACGCTAAAACATAATTACTACTATTAATTTGGTAGTCTAAATAAGTAATTGAAATAAATTAAGATACTAAGAGCCTACGGTGGATACCTTGGCATTCAGAAGCGATGAAGGGCGTGGCTACCGACGAAACGCTTCGGCGAGCTGGAAGCAAGCTATAAACCGGAGATACCCGAATGAGGAAACTCTTTAATACTACTTGTTGAATCTATAGACAAGTCAGAGCGAACCTGGTGAACTGAAACATCTTAGTAACCAGAGGAAAATAAAGCAAAAGCGATTCCCTTAGTAGCGGCGAGCGAAATGGGAACAGCCTAAACCGCAAAAACATGTTTTTGCGGGGTTGTGGGACGATATTACGAGGAACTTGATTGTTAGGCAAAGCAGCTGGAATTCTGCATCATAGAAGGTGATAATCCTGTAGCTGAAAACTCTCAATAACTTAATCGTATCCCGAGTAGCATGGGGCACGTGAAATCCCGTGTGAATCAGCGAGGACCACCTCGTAAGGCTAAATATTACTGAATGACCGATAGTGAAACAGTACCGCGAGGGAAAGGTGAAAAGAACCCCGGGAGGGGAGTGAAATAGAACGTGAAACCGTAGGCTTACAAGCAGTGGGAGGACGACTTATCGTCTGACTTCGTGCATGTTGAAGAATGAGCCGGCGACTTGTATGTAGTGGCAGGTTAAGGTAAAGAATACTGGAGCCATAGTGAAAGCGAGCTTGAATAGAGCGTTGGTCACTATATACAGACCCGAACCCGGATGATCTAGTCATGGCCAGGGTGAAGCTTAGGTAACACTAAGTGGAGGTCCGAACCGACTGATGTTGAAAAATCAGCGGATGAGTTGTGATTAGGGGTGAAATGCCAATCGAATCCGGAGCTAGCTGGTTCTCCCCGAAATGCGTTGAGGCGCAGCGGTTGATGCTATAGCTTAGGGGTAAAGCACTGTTTCGGTGCGGGCTGTGAGAACGGTACCAAATCGATGCAAACTCTGAATACTAAGTGTGTAGTCAACCAGTGAGACAGTGGGGGATAAGCTTCATTGTCAAAAGGGAAACAGCCCAGATCATCAGCTAAGGCCCCCAAATATGTACTAAGTGGTAAAGGAGGTGGGAATGCATAGACAACCAGGAGGTTTGCTTAGAAGCAGCAACCCTTTAAAGAGTGCGTAATAGCTCACTGGTCTAGTGATCCTGCGCCGAAAATGAATGGGACTAAGTACTTTGCCGAAGCTATGAGATGTATTAACATCGGTAGGGGAGCGTTCTGCATTAGGTTGAAGCGTTAGTGTTAACGGACGTGGACAAAGCAGAAGTGAGAATGTCGGCTTGAGTAGCGAAAACATTGGTGAGAATCCAATGCCCCGAAAACCTAAGGTTTCCTCTGGAAGGTTCGTCCGCGGAGGGTGAGTCAGGACCTAAGGCGAGGCTGAAAAGCGTAGTCGATGGATAACAGGTTAATATTCCTGTACTATTTAATATTGATGACGAGGGACGAAGAAGGCTAAATCAGCCGGATGTTGGTTACCGGTTTAAATTATCGATGCTGTGAAAGTTGGAGAAAACAACCTGAGCAAAGAAATGAGTACAAAGTACCAAGGTACTAAAGTGATTGACGTCATACTTCCAAGAAAAGCTCGACACATCATAAATATTAAATACCTGTACCCTAAACCGACACAGGTAGGTAGGTAGAGAATACTAAGGGGCGCGAGATAACTCTCTCTAAGGAACTCGGCAAAATGGCCCCGTAACTTCGGAAGAAGGGGTACCCTTGTAGGGTTGCAATAACCAGACCCAAGCGACTGTTTATCAAAAACACAGGTCTCCGCTAAGTCGCAAGACAACGTATGGGGGCTGACGCCTGCCCAGTGCCGGAAGGTTAAAGAAGTCGGTTAGCATTTTGCAAAGCTGACAACTGAAGCCCCGGTGAACGGCGGCCGTAACTATAACGGTCCTAAGGTAGCGAAATTCCTTGTCGGGTAAGTTCCGACCCGCACGAAAGGCGTAACGATTTGGGTACTGTCTCGGAGAGAGACTCGGCGAAATAGACTTGTCTGTGAAGATGCGGACTACCTGCACCTGGACAGAAAGACCCTATGAAGCTTTACTGTAACTTGGAATTGGATTTGGGCTTTTCTTGCGCAGCATAGGTGGGAGGCATTGATACTAGGTTTGCGGATCTGGTGGAGCCATCAATGAGATACCACTCTGGGAAAGCTAAAATTCTAACTTTGAGCCGTTATCCGGCCAAAGAACAGTTTCAGGTGGGCAGTTTGACTGGGGCGGTCGCCTCCTAAAAAGTAACGGAGGCGTGCAAAGGTTCCCTCAGACTGGTCGGAAATCAGTCGTAGAGTGTAAAGGCATAAGGGAGCTTGACTGCAAGACCTACAAGTCGAGCAGAGACGAAAGTCGGCCTTAGTGATCCGACAGTGCCGAGTGGAAGGGCTGTCGCTCAACGGATAAAAGTTACTCTAGGGATAACAGGCTGATCTCCCCCAAGAGTTCACATCGACGGGGAGGTTTGGCACCTCGATGTCGGCTCATCGCATCCTGGGGCGGTAGTACGTCCCAAGGGTTGGGCTGTTCGCCCATGAAAGCGGTACGCGAGCTGGGTTCAGAACGTCGTGAGACAGTTCGGTCCATATCCGGTGCAGGCGTTAGAGTATTGAAAGGAGCTCTCCTTAGTACGAGAGGACCGGGAGAGACGCACCGCTGGTGTACCAGTTATCGTGCCAACGGTAGACGCTGGGTAGCCAAGTGCGGAAAGGATAACCGCTGAAAGCATCTAAGTGGGAAGCCAACCTTAAGATGAGTACTCTTACCGCTATAAGCGGTTAAGGTCACGGCAAGACTAGCCGTTGGATAGGCGTCAAGTGTAAGTACAGTAATGTATGTAGCTGAGACGTACTAATAGACCGAGGGCTTAATTTTATTCAATTACTTTTTAGATTAACAAATAATAGTATTCAACCTTGATATCCATAGCGCAGTGGACCCACTCCGAACCATACCGAACTCGGTTGTTAAACGCTGCAGCGGCGATGATACTGAAGAGGAAGCTCTTTGGGAAAGTAGCTCGATACCAGGGTTATCATTATACGCAGCATAACATGCTTAACATCCTCGTACGCAACCTCGAATTAGAAGTTGCGCTTGCTATACAAGTTAAACTATATTTTATACTGTAATATTCGTTTCTTCTGCTTTATCTTGCCTAGTTGTTAGATATCTAATTATATTTTCGTTAAACTTCATTGATTTCTCTATGGTATTAACAATATGCCCATTCCCTTCAAAAGTCATTTGAACATATACCGCATCATAGTATTGCTTGATATTATAGCTCAGATGCCTTCTTCCCCTGTGTTGCACAAATATATTTTGCCCACCATTCTTTTTAATCAAGTTTTTATGTTCATGAACTATTTCTAAATTAAGGTTTTCTGTTACATTTGGCTTTAAAGTATAGACAATTTCATAAGTATTTAAAAACATATATGATTGGATGTATGTATATATTAGGTTTTGCTTATATTCAAAGAATGAGTTAATTTCTGTTATCAATTTGTATTTTGACAGCCTGAGAAATAACTGGTATCTTCGCATACTTGCCCTGGATTGATTTTATCACAGAATACGTGATCGTGAGTAATACAAACCAAAATAGTGTATTGCAAAGCATTAGACCATATAAACTCATTCTAAATTCTATTGGTAGAGCTCTGAAGGTTGCACCAAGTAGAGAATTGATCAAGAATAGTAAAATTGCTTGTATCACATTGAATCTCAAAAAAGGTCTATTGGGTATGGGGCTTTTAGGTCTTACGAATAGATAATAAAGAAGAAAAAATACAACAAATGCCCAATTCGGATGAGTTACATATACTATAACGAAAGGCATAAGAGTCTTTTTATATAAGCTCATTAAACTAAAAGGATAATCTGGTAATATTTGTTGGCCAAAATTTTGTAGTCCTTCTAAAAGAGGTAGCCAGTATGCTGGTATTGAGCAAAATCTATCTATAGTAGTTATTGTTGTACTGTTTACATCCCCGATTGCCTTGTTATTTTGTTTGATTTTTATATATATAGCAAGAATTACTAAAACGGTGATAAATGTTGTGATTATGACAGGAATTGATAAAGGAAAGCTTTTAAGCATGGAGATTTATGAATCGATGTATAGTATTATTTATTAGGTGTATAGCTTAAGTAATATTGAATTGTTGTCTATTTATATTTGTGTATGATATCTATATCACGTTTTCGCAAAAAATAATATATGAAAACTAAAATATTGATAAACAATTGAGATTAATTTTACAATACTATTATCCTTATTTCCAAATATTATATATTTACAGTTTTTATTAGACTTTATGGCTTCAACTAAAATTATGTCTCAAACAGAAGATTTGTTAGGTCTGGATCAAAATTTAATAATTGATGGTAAAGCTTTTAACTCAAGACTTATGTTAGGAACTGGTAAATATAGAAATACGCAAGAAGCTGTTTCCAGTATAATTACAAGTCAAGCATCAATAGTGACAGTTGCTGTAAGAAGATTGCAAAATGTTAACGTAAAGTCCCAGGCAAGCTTGATAGCGTCATTACCTATGGACACTATTTGGTTGCTTCCTAATACTGCAGGGTGTACAACTGTTCAGGAAGCTATCAGGGTAGCATCTCTTGGTCATGAGATATGTCAACGCATGGGGCAGTTAAACAATAGATTTGTTAAATTGGAAGTGATCTCAGATCCTCAATATTTGCTTCCAGATCCAATTGGAACTCTCAAAGCAGCTGAATACTTAGTGAATAAAGGGTATTCTGTACTACCTTATATATTCCCAGATCCAATATTAGCCAAGCAGTTAGAAGATATCGGCTGTTGCACTGTTATGCCATTAGCATCACCAATTGGTTCGGGGCAGGGGTTGCAAAATATAGAGAATTTGCAAATTATTATTGAGAATTCATCAATCCCCGTTATTATAGATGCTGGTATCGGAACGTCCAGTGATGCAGTGAAGGCAATTGAGATAGGTGCTTCTGCTGTATTAGTAAATTCTGCAATTGCGTTGTCTCACAATCCTATTATGATGGCAAAAGCTATGCAATTAGGAGTTCTTTCCGGAAGGCATGCTTATTTGGCAAAACGCATGCATAAATCTGCTTATGCTTCGCCCAGTTCTCCATCAACTGGTTTGGTTACTTAAAGGCTTTATGAAAATAATTTATTTATTTATATTTTAAGGAGGTATGAGTGATTGTTATCATTGATAATTATGATAGCTTTACATATAATTTGGAGCAATCTATTGGTGAGTTAGGTTTCACAACTAAAGTTTATCGTAACGATTCTATTACTGCTGAACAAATTGAGCATTTGTCACCTTCAGCAGTTATAATATCGCCTGGTCCAGGTGATCCTGGTACATCAGGTGTATCGTTAGATATTATTACCAATTTATACAATAAGCTTCCTATATTGGGAGTGTGTTTAGGGCATCAAGCAATTGCTTTAATGTTTGGAGGTTTAATTATTCACGCACCTTTACCTATACATGGCAAAACTTCTTGGGTTTACCATGATAATAAAGGTCTTTTTAGCGCATTGCCTAATCCACTTAGTGTTACTCGCTATCATAGTCTAGTGATTGATCCTTACGTATTGCCACATAATTTAGAGATTACTGCCTGGACTGATGATGGTGTTATTATGGCTTGTAGGCATAAAGAGTATCCAAAGGTACAAGGTATCCAGTTTCATCCAGAGAGTTTATGGACAGTTCATGGCCAGCAAATGCTGAAAAATTTTCTTGAGCAATTGAGTTGATAGTCTTGTCAAGTTTTAGTTTAAGTAATTTACTTTTTGTTTTGTAAATATTTGTAGATGTACAAGAGATCTTCTTCGAGGTTAAGTTGAGCTCGATTTGTCTTACCGCTTATCCTAATTATATATTGTTTATTAGCGATCCATATTTGAGAAAAAGATAGGTAACTAATGATAATACTTAACATTAATAATCCGAAGCTGGCATAAACTAATGTTAAGCCATAATCGGCTTTAATTTGTAAGCCAGTACTGGTAAGTATTTCAATAACTCTTATTGGAATGTGATCAATTTCATCTATCTGGTTTAGAGTAATAGATTTTATAAGGTCTCCATTCTGATCATAGCACAAAATGTTATCTTGTAAATTAGATATGACCATAGATATTCTTCGATTATTTGCATATTTTATAGATGTAAACCAGTATTGTTTGTTCTCGTTGATTTCAGTTACAGGTACCTGAATAATCTTGTTGTCAACTTGAAGACGAAGTCCATTTATTTTCCAGTCAGTTTGATATATTGTTAGATTCTCGAATTTTAATGGTTTATTGACTTCAATGGTTTGCAAAAGTTTTTTGTGGTTGTTCTGATTATATATCTCGATTGAAGAGCGAAATTGTTTGATGGATGAGTTCGGATAATATTCGATGTCAAAATTATGGACTTTCCCAGTGATGTTGTCTGGTATTTTGCTAAAAATACCCGAATTGGTAATATTATGTAAGCTGAAGTTTTCCCCTTTTGGAACCATTGCTTGAATGTAGAATGAAGAAAATAAACTCCCCAGGGCACCTGTGAGTAATGCAATTATACTAAAATGAACAATGATTGGGGCAATTCTACCGTATAAGCCTTTATATGCATATATTGTTTTTTCTTGGTAGAAGGTATAATATTGCCTTTTGGCAAGAGTATACAAGGGAATGCAAAAACTTTGGTTGTCAAATGATAATATGTTAGATATGTTATTGTCTTTTCTGATTTCTGCTTTCATTTTCCATTGTCTGGCATTTCGCAAACTAGGTAACTGTGTTGAAAATGTACAAATCAATAAGCTGAGGCTAAAAAGCATGGTTAAGCTTAAAAAAGGGAAGCTTGTATATATCTCATCCAAATGATATCTTGTGATAGTTAGCCAATTTAAACCCATGAAATTTACTTGATCGATGGGATATTTGAGTTTATAGTAATCAATACTTTGATTTTGTTCTATGATTGTACCTAGTACACTTATTGATGCAATTATTAACAGTAATGTTATGGAAAAGTTTAGGTTACCTAATAGTCTGAAAACTTTCCATTTAACAATTTTGTATGTCATATAGTTTGATTCCTCTGTTGTTTGGTGAAGACAGTAACACTTACAAAAGTATTAATAATTCCCTGAATAGTGAGTAGCTTCCAGTTGTAAGAGTCATGCAACCTATGATATTTGTGACTATATAGCTCTTTTTGCTCATGAGATTTATAATCTTTAAATTATTAAACGAAATAATTAAGATTAATAATGGCAGAATATAGCCAATTGTATAGGTGCATAATAAGTAAAAGCCCTCAATATATTTTTGAGTTGATGTAATCCATGCAAATAAAGTAATGGTTATCGGTGTACTACAAGGTGACATAGTTACACCTAATAATATACCTAACAAATAACTATCAATAATATTTATTTTGCTTGTCTGTGTCGTTGTCAATCTATTCTCATTTATCAATGGAAGATTTCCGGGAATAATATTTAATACAATCAATCCCATTGTAATGAAAAGTATTGGCCATAAAAATGGTATTGTTCCTAAGAATGCCCAAGTGTATTTTTTGATAAAAATACTAAGTAAGCCTATTCCAATTAATGATGTTGAAATTCCAGCAAATAATGTGAATGTATGATAAAGTTTATTTCGTTTTTGGTTTAGATATACTGTGGCCACAGGTATAGATGAAACAACACATGGACTAATACTGGTAAATATACCACCAATCAATGCTGTGATAAAGCTGAAGGCCGATAAAGAGCTAAGTTTTTGAATTAGTAGAGTGTTAATATTCTGTTGAATTGAAAATAGGTTAAATACTAAGTAGTTCATAGATAGATGAAATATGTTTGATTATTAATCTCCCCAGGAAGGATTTGAACCTACGACCAATCGGTTAACAGCCGATCGCTCTACCACTGAGCTACTGAGGAATGCTAGTGTAATTATAGGATATAATCACTTGGAATACAATCCCTGGGATTTGTGTTGTTTAATTAATGTTTATCTTGTTGCGCGATAATGCATTTTATGATAGAATGCTATGGCAGAGCGCGGACGTGGTGGAATTGGTAGACACGCTAGACTTAGGATCTAGTGAGATTATCTTGTGAGAGTTCGAGTCTCTCCGTCCGCATCGTATATCTGAATTTTATCTAGACCATTTTTCCAGTACTAGTTTTATGGTTCCATCATTACTCGAAGAAGTATATGATAGATTGCTGGTGAACCCTGCTTTGATACCTTCTTTAATAATTGTATTGGATGCATATTTCTGGTATACTTTATGTTGCCAATGTTCAAGAAAGATTTTGTCTTGCCATGTTGATGAATCTGCAACTAACTCATAATTATTATTAGTCCAAGTAAATTCAGCTTTAATATGTTTGGTCCCTTCGAAATCATTTGAGAGTAATATTGACGGCTTATCTTGGTTGTTGGTATGTTTGATGGTGTAAAGGATATTAAAATCTTTTAATGTATCTCTTAATGTGTCTGTATCTGTCATTTTAGTTTGAATTTTGCTTAGATGTGACATATATTATAAATTCTCCAAATATTCTGATTAAATAAAAACAGTTACTTTGCTGCCTTTTACGATTGTACGATCCAAAAGTTGCCTAAGATTTGTACCCTAACTACTAATATAGTTTGATATAAGATCTTTAAAAGGTCAATCCCTTATTCGCAGTTCGATCTTGAATATTGTATTCATCCTACTTACTGAGGTTATTTTAAAATGTTTTGTTTTTTGCTTCTACGATATGTAATTATATATCAACAGGCCTTCTAAAGGCCTGGGAAGTATCTAGATTAATCCTAAAACATTACAAAAAATTATGACTGCTACTTTAGAAAGACGCGAAAGCGCAAGCCTGTGGGAACGTTTCTGTACTTGGATCACTAGCACTGAAAACCGCCTATACATCGGTTGGTTTGGTGTTGTAATGATTCCTACACTATTAACAGCTACATCTGTATTCATCATTGCATTCGTTGCTGCTCCGCCAGTAGATATCGATGGTATCCGCGAGCCAGTTGCTGGTTCTCTACTTTACGGTAACAACATCATTTCTGGTGCTGTTATTCCTAGTTCTGCAGCTATTGGTATTCACTTCTACCCTATTTGGGAAGCTGCATCTTTAGATGAGTGGCTATACAATGGTGGACCTTACCAATTAGTTGTTCTTCATTTCTTACTTGGTGTATGTTGCTATATTGGTCGTGAGTGGGAATTAAGCTACCGCTTAGGTATGCGCCCATGGATCTCAGTTGCTTTTACAGCTCCTGTAGCAGCGGCAGCAGCAGTATTCCTTGTATATCCAATCGGTCAAGGAAGCTTCTCTGATGGTATGCCTCTAGGTATCTCTGGTACATTCAACTTTATGCTTGTTTTCCAAGCTGAGCATAACATTCTTATGCACCCTTTCCACCAACTAGGTGTAGCGGGTGTATTTGGTGGTTCTTTATTTAGTGCTATGCACGGTTCTCTAGTTACATCTAGTTTAATTAGAGAAACAACTGAAAACGAATCTGCTAACTACGGTTACAAATTCGGTCAAGAAGAAGAGACTTACAATATTGTAGCTGCACATGGTTACTTTGGACGTCTAATCTTCCAATATGCGAGTTTCAACAACTCTCGTGCATTACACTTCTTCTTAGGTATGTGGCCTGTAGTAGGTATCTGGTTTACAGCAATGTCTGTAAGTACTATGGCGTTCAACCTAAATGGTTTCAACTTCAACCAATCTGTAGTTGATAGCCAAGGTCGTGTAATTAACACATGGGCAGATATCCTAAACAGAGCTAACTTAGGTATGGAAGTAATGCATGAGCGTAATGCTCACAACTTCCCGCTAGATCTAGCATCTGGTGCATCTTGTCCAGTAGCTCTAGTAGCTCCATCTGTAAATGGTTAATTGCTGCTAGCTGATGGTATATAAATAAAACCATAATGTAAAAGCCCGAGATAATCAGAACACTCTTTGATAGGTGTTCTGATTATCTCGGGCTTTCTGCTCAATTTTATTTTAGCTATATTCAATCGTTTGATCTATTGTAGAATAGTATAAATTTAAGGGTACTATATGTTGGTATTTTAAGTTTTTAAAGATGTTCTTTTTCTTTTTGTGATTATTTATTTGATCGAAATGATTAAACTTTTTCTTGAAAAAGATAGCATTAACATCTTTCTGATAATGATGACTATCTGTAGAGTTATGTTCTTTCATCATTTTACCGGCATGGTTATGGATTCCTTTCTGATGATTTTTTGCTTCTCCAAAAACTTCTGTAATGCTTTGGCCTCGACGTCTACGCGTGAGTTCTACTAGTCCTAACTCAGAAAGTTGTACTATCTCAGGTTTGGCTTCATCATAAATGAGCACTTTATTTAAATGTTCCAATAATGTTAATTGATCTTGATGAGATTTCATGTCAATGAAGTCAATTACTATTATCCCGTTAAGATTACGTATTTTTATCTGATAACCAATTTCGGTTGCTGCTAAGCAGTTGGTTTGTAAGATGGCATCATGATTGTGTTTATCATGCTGAAATGATCCTGAGTTGACATCTATAGTAGTGAGTGCTTCTGAAGATTCAATGACCAAGTGAATCCCTGATGCTAATTCTACTTTGGGTTTTAAAATATTGAAAATCACTGAATTAATGCCAAACCTTTCTAATATGCATTTTTTGTTATTGTATAATTGTATGCATAATTGTTGCTTTTGAGGTATTATATGTTGACCTATTAAATATTCGTGGATTTGTTTAAGACTATTTTTTGAATCTGTAATAACCATTGTAATTTGTCGATTAAAATGGTCTCTAAGAATTTTATGTATTATACTGCTGTCATAGTAAAGTAGTCTGGGACCTGATGTTGTAAGTGCAGATTTTTCTATGAAATTCCATTTACGACTTAGTTCTCGAATATCTTTAATCAAAATCTTCTCATCGATACCCACAGATGTCTCTTTGAATAAAATCCCCATTCTGAATGGCTTGACCAAAATACCTAGAGCTCGTAAAAATGCACGTTCGTTTTCATCATAGATATTTTGTCCTATACATATAGTGTTATTGAAAGGCATTAATATAACATATTGTCCAGAAAGATGAATATTAGTGGTTAGTCTAGGCCCTTTTGTAACCGTGGGTTCTTTGATGATTTGTACTAGGATTTTTTGTTGTAAAGATATTACATCTGCAATATTGTAAATACTTAAATATTTCAAATTGTAGAGGTATTTTGTGTCGCTTATGTGGATGAAACCACTTTTTTGAGTGTAGTTAAGCTTGATAAACGCTGCATTTATGCTTGTAAATATTTTCCGAACAATGCCTATATAAATATCATTAACTTGATAAGTATCTCTTTTAATTACGAGTTCTTGAATTTTACTGTTATGTATAATCGCAGCTATATTGTTTAATTGTGAAACTATTATTTTCTTGACCATTGATTTAACAAAATAGCTTGTACCATAATAATTATATTGTTAATGAGTTTCATTTGCGCAATAAAAATCCATTTATTATGATTATCTATTTGCTATAAGTTTGACTGATCTTTATATACACTAACTGTTTTTTGTCTATTTTTTGTTTTATGGAAATAAACTATCCCATTAATTGTTGTGAATAAGGTATCATCTTTACCTTTCCTGACATTATCGCCTGGTTTTATCCTAGTACCTCGTTGTCTAACTAAAATATTGCCTGCTTTTACTATTTGTCCTCCATATTTTTTTACACCAAGTCTTTGTGAATTTGAATCTCTTCCATTTTTTGTACTACCACTGCCTTTTTTATGTGCCATAATTATGTAATTAATTTTTTGTGTTTATAGATTCAATGAACACTCGACTGAATTCTTGCCTATGCCCATTTTTTGAATACATGTTTTTTTTAGGTTTCATCTTGAATACAGTAATTTTTCTACCTTTGAAATGTTTTAATACTTTTCCTTTGACGTACATTTTGTTGATACATGGTTGCCCAACCGTTATTTCTTGTTGATTTCTTAAAAATAGAATCTTCTCCAATTTTATGTAATCTCCTGGGTTTGCATGAATTTTATCTAGATCATAAAATTTCCCGGGGGTGACCCATATTTGTTTACCACTTGTCTCAAGAATTGCATATATCATAATTTACTTATTTATAGATCGGCATATATATAGCTATTAATATACATCCTCTCTCTAATTAATACAAGTGATACTGGATATCTGTGTCATTTATCTATACTTTTAGGATACCGTGGTTAGTAAAAGTCATGATCTCGTAATTTATTCTAAATCCATATCTATTCAGGGAACATAAGACTTTGGCTCCTTTAGAGTAAGTATTTGTGAAGTATGTGCCAGTAATAATTGTTCCATCTGGTAAAATATATTTTTTGTGCATTTTGAGATAACGATAGATTGGTCCAGCAGCAATGCCATATTTGCGAGCTTTAGATGCCTGGAGTCTCCCTTGTTGTTCTCTTTCTATAAATGTGTATTTAAGAGATGTGTGAAACTGATTAAAAGGATGAAAATATAAATAAAAATCATTTGATTGATGAATATAAGTGTACCGGTTTATATAAATATCCAGATGATATTTAAATGTCGTTTTTGAATATTTTCGTGCAAGAGTAATATACGCCATTAAGCCAGGCGGTCCATAGATTTTAATACTTTGGATTCGATCATTGAGGCTAAGGCTGGATAGTAATCCGATTAAACCACTGGTTGTTTCAGTTTTAAGATCTGTTATGATAATGTGATCTATTTGATTAATGTTGATTTTTGATTTGTTTAGTATTTGCTGGCAGCTTTCGGGGCAATTAAATAGCCAAACTGTTCCTGTTTGGCTACATCTTATTAAAAAAGTAGATGATATATTAAGCATGTATCTTACCTTTACCTCAGGTAGCTCGGGTAAGCTGTTCTTAAGGGATTGAAAATTATTGTTTGGTATTTATGTTAACTTCATTCATGTAAATAAAGCTTTGATTTTTACCACTAATTATTGATTTGCCTAATGATATAGCTTTATGACTTGCCAGTGTGGCTTTTTTATTCCAATTAGCCTGACGCGATCTAGATTTTGATTTTGATGTTCGTTTCTTAGGTACAGCCATGATATTTTTGACAAGAAGTTCAGAATATATAATATTATTAATCTACCCATTCTACTAGATCTATTGTTGTGAAGTAAAGGTTGAGCTACCTATTCTAGCTTATTTTATTTATGGTAATGATTACAGCTAATATTGTTATACTATGAATTCATACTTCTCAGCTGTTGTAAAGCAGCACGTCCAATGTTGTATAAAGCCCATGATCCTGCAGCTAAAACAGGAATTAATACAATTAATAGTCTTGTATCCATATTTTGTCAAATCCTTGTAATCAATTAATTAATTTATATTATTTTATGATATCTATAGTTATATTATATTATGATATTTCTTTTTCTGCATTACAAATTATAATATATGTCAGAAAAATCTTTGTGATAATATGTAGTTAGCTTTATGTTGCTGTTACTGTTGTTTACTGTAATTATATGAGGTAAAATAAACGAGAATGAGAGATTTGCCTTTTACTTTAGATCAATTAAGAATTTTAAAAGCAATTATTAAAGAAGGCAGTTTTAAGCGAGCTGCTGATAGTTTATATGTATCGCAACCAGCTATAAGTCTGCAAATACAAAATTTAGAAAAACAATTAAATATACCGATCTTTGAACGCAGTAATAAGCGTGCAACTTTGACAGAAGCAGGTAGTTTACTTTTACGTTATGGTGGTAGGATTTTAGCATTGTGTGAAGAAACATGCCGTGCTTTAGAAGACTTGCAAAATTTACAAGGAGGTACATTGGTTGTCGGTGCAAGTCAGACTACAGGTACATATTTAATGCCACGTTTAATAGGTCTGTTTAGGCAGCGTTACCCTCAGGTAACTGTACAGTTACAGGTACATTCAACGCGTTTGATTTCTTGGAGTGTAGCTAATGGACAAGTTGATGTTGCAGTTATCGGCGGAGAAATACCTTGTGAATTGCAAGATGTTTTGCAGGTAACGTCTTATGCCGAGGATGAATTGGCATTAATTTTACCTACTTCACATATATTCTCGCAGTCGAATAATATACAGAAAGAAGATCTATATCGTTTAAGATTTATTGCTTTGGATACTCAATCAACTATTCGTAAGGTCATTGATAATGTACTACATCAATACGATATTGATAGTAGCAGATTTAAAATAGAAATGGAGCTAAATTCTATAGAAGCTATAAAAAATGCTGTACAGTCTGGTCTTGGTGCAGCGTTTGTTTCTGTATCAGCTATAGCTAAGGAATTAGAATTAGGAATTTTACATTGGGCCAAGATTGAAAATGTAACAATAAAGCGTATGTTATCTATAATAGTAAACCCTAATCGATATAAATCCAAAGCTGCAGATACGTTTAGTAAAGAAATTTTGACTTTATTTGTCAATCCTGCCCATGAACAGGAAGCTAACACTTGAATTGTTATATCAATTTGGACCATTGCTTAGGGCATTTTGTATATTTACTGAAGGTGATTTGAACTGTCCAGTTAATACAAAGCCAAATCTCAGTTTGATCCATTCTATAAATGTAGGATTGACGGATAGTATTGCTACGGATGGTTTCACTAGCTGTTGTTTAATATGTTTCATCTCAGGAGCATGTATAAATGACGGATTAGTCACAAGCCAAAAATCGATATTTTTTTCCATTTGTTTATAATAGTTGATTCGTTCCCTTAATACTTCTTCTAGTGGTTCCTCATGCAATAGAAAATCTTGGCTTGCAATGGCAAAGTAGTAAGTATTCATGATGTAATTATGATAGATTTTGAATTAAAGTAATATTAAAAGAATCTTAACTAACCTATTATTGCTGCGAAATTGTTCTTGATTAGTATATATAATATAATAGTTCTTTGAACTGTTGTATTAATAGATTTTATTAATTGTAATAATATTTATATCATTATGATAACATATTGGCCTGGCCAACAAGGTACTCAACTAAATCAACAAGTATCATGCTTGTTCAAGAAAATTTATATAAAGTTGAATTATAACTTGTATAATAAAACATCTCAAATATTATCAATTGATATTGTTGATGCACATATCAAAAAAGAATTATTCAAAGTAATCCTTTTAGAACTAGAGATTTTAATCCTAGATATAATTGAATTAGATGTTACGGTTAGTGATTTAGAGTTACTAAACAAAAGAATACTGGTCGATTTAATTAATAAATCTTTATCCAACTTCCAGCAGATTTTAAATATTGAAATATCATCAGAACAGATAAGTGCTTCTTCTAAATCCATGTTTTATAAACGTCTTATTTTAGAGCATCGCTTGCTTTTGCAAAATCTATTAGTATACTTGATTTTTGGCTCATTTGATGATGGAACTAAGACATACATATTTCCGGATAATAAAATTCCTATTCAGCATGTAGAAATATTATTAGATAATTTAATTATTCAGGTTGCAGATCTTATATTTTATTTGATTATTAATGCTGATGGTTCCATGATTGATCTGTTCTATTTTCTGAAGGTAAATAAAATTTGTCGAAATACCTATGCATCGGCACGATCAATAGCCACTTTTAAGAATAATTTGGTTTGGAATAATTATTTATGCTATTATTTTCAGCAGCCTAGGATTATTTATAATAATCGTTATCAAGTGTGGATATTCAGTACAAAAGGTTTACATTGTCAATATATTTATGCTTATAGGGAGGATGATCTTGAGTTTCTGGAAGGTTTACAAGTGCTGATTATTGTGTTGTTAGAGCTTCAAGATTTTATATTGCCTAAAATCCAGAGTATATTTGTGTTGATCGGTAGAGTTTGGATTTACATCTTCCGTTATGCCATAACCAATAGTTTTAAGATCATATTGAAAAGCATTGCGATTGTTATGAGATCCAAGTAAAGGTTTAATCTATTATATGTACTTATTGTATGGAATTTTATTCGAGATATGCTTAATAAAATAGAGAATTTAGATCGTGATTGTCAAGAATTATACAATTTATTAAATCTTAAAGATGAATCTTTATCATCCCAAAAAATTAATTTAATAAATCATATTTATGCTAGAGATACTGAAATGCATTCCCAGTTATTATTTATATTGTTAAGCCGTTACCGAGGTTGTCCTAGCATAATTGATGGTGCGGATGGTTTAATATTTGAATTACTGCTTCATTCTGATGATTCTCAGGTAAATTCCGAGCTCGTAAAATACTTTAAGAATGGTATTGTTCATTTGAATTCAGATTGCGGAATTGATTATTTGCCTTTACAGAAATTATTACTTGCAAAACGTTTTCAAGAGGCTGATACTTTAACGCATTTATTATTGTGTGATTTATCCCAGATATTGGGTGATCATACTCGTCATTGGTTATATTTTACAGATATTCTGCGTCTTCCTTCTGTAGACTTGAATACTATTGACCAGCTGTGGCAGGTACATTCAGGTGGACTTTTTGGTCTTTCTGTACAAAAAAGAATTTGGCTTTCTGCTAATTCTAATTGGGAAAAATTCTGGTCAAAAATTGGCTGGAAAGTAAATAATGTAAGTTGCCGTTATCCTCAAGAGTTTGTCTGGGATGTAAGTGCTCCTGCTGGACACTTACCTTTATTTAATCAATTACGTGGAGTGCAAGTGTTAGCTGCTTTATTTAATCATCCTGCTTTTTTATAGCTATTTTTTATTATATATTGTAAGTTATGTTGATTTATCCTGTATTTGAGGGTATTTTTTGTGTATCGTGATGATTTTAATGAAATGTGAAAACAGATTAATGCTATCGTGTGGACCAGGACTGGCTTCGGGGTGGTATTGTACTGCAAAACATGGATATTTTCTGTGCACTATGGATGCAACTGTCTGGTCGTTGTGATTTGTTTCATGTATTAAGATATGATCATTTAGAGTGTCGTTAGGCATTACAGCAAATCCATGGTTCTGACTGCTAATAGTGATGGACTGATTCATTCCGACTGGATGGTTAAGTCCTCGATGTCCAAATTTCAACTTGAAAGTCTCTAATCCCATCGCTAAGCTGAGAATCTGATGTCCCATGCATATCCCGAATACAGGTATTTGTTTTGTTATAAGATTTTTCACCATCTCGATGCCATAATTTACAGCACTAGGATCGCCTGGGCCATTAGAAAGTAGTATGCCATCTGGTTTTAAGTCTAAAATTGCTTGTGATGTTGTATCTGCAGGTACTACGTTTATCTTTATATTGACAGATAATTCTTGAATAGATCTCACAATATTATATTTTGTTCCAAAATCTACTATAACAATGTTCAGTGGGGCATATTTATTTTGAGATATCTGGGGCGTGTATTTTGGCTTATATGCCGTAATTTTATTAAATGTTACTGGGTTGTCTGCGGATACTTGTTTTACAATATCTAATCCTTCCATTTTATGGCAAGTTTGTAGTTTTTTGAATACTTCTGCTTGGTTGTCAATTTCAGTTGAGATACATCCATTCATTGTGCCAGTTTTTCGCAAATGCTTAGTTAAAGCACGAGTATCTATACCGTATATATGTGCAATATTATGTTGTCGCAAGTATGCAATGAGTGATTGGCTCTCTCTCCAGTTGCTTGAATGCAAACATAAGTTTTTTGTTATAATACCTTTGATAAATGGTTGTCTTGATTCACTATCTTCAATATTTATACCAGTATTTCCAATTTCAGGGTATGTAAAGGTTATAATTTGTCCGGCATAACTGGGGTCAGTTATAATTTCTTGGTAGCCTGTCATGCCAGTATTGAATACAACTTCGCCGGTAGTATAGTTTTGATTGTTGAAAGACCAGCCATAGTATACTGTTTTATCTTCTAATATAAGAATTGTTTTATAGGTTTTTGTGTCAAACATGTTATTATGTTAAAGATAAGTGGTTCTAAAATAGATAGCTTTAACCTAGCTATCTATTTTGTAAAAGTAAATGTATCGTAGTGCGAATTGAATTAACTCGGTTTCTCTTTGGTTTTGATTACCAACCTTGTTCCGCTTGACTTAAGACATAGTTTGCAACATTATCAATGTCTTCAGCCTCTAAACGTCCTCCAAATGCAGGCATTGCACCTTTTCCGTTGGTTACCTGAGTCGTAATTGCATCAACACTATTCATAGCATATGTTTCAAGAACATCTTTCTTAAGTGTTTTTTCTGGAATTATTGCGTTATTTCCTCCTGCATGACACGCAGCGCAATTCGCATTGAAAATTTGTTCACCTGCGGCAATGTCTGCAGCAAAAGCACTATTAGATAGGCCTATGATTATAGTTCCTGTAATTCCGATTGTAAATCCTGAAAACTTATTCAATTTCTTAACTCCTAGTAGTAATAGTAAATAAAATAGAGTATTATATATTATGTTAACTTAGTTTTTTTCCTATAATTTATATATTAATAGTAAATTTTACCCCCGCCCCATTTTTCTAAGACAACTTTAGGCTGTATTAGTATATGTCCAGCAATTGTAAATAAGTCATCATCTGTTAAATTTCTCATTTTCGGAAAAATTTCTGCACTTTTTATACTTGGATGTAGTTCAGCTATTGATTCTGCTCCATCGTAGCTTGTTGGGTTTTTCATGTAATCTATTAACCCTTCTATGTTGTCTCTGGGAGGTGTTGCTAAACTAAGACCTTCTGGATCTAAGCCAATGTTTGGATTGGTCTTTGTTATACCACCATTATGACATTGAGAGCATGTATTGTTAAATAATCTCTTGCCCCGTTTAACCTGTTCTGGTGTTAAAATGGTAGTTTTCCCAGATGTATTGAGTGGTACGGTTAGTGTTGCTTCATCTAATTCTATGGCATAAGTAGCATTGCAAAATGCTATTGACAGTAAAATGCTTAAGATGGGACCGAAGCAGGAAAATCGTTGAAACATGATAGTTATATTATATTTGGTAATGTATAAAGTATAGACAGACCGGCTAAGTTGAAACTGTATTTTGATGATAAATTTATCCTCACCACTAATATATTTCAGGGTATGTCGATTGATAAGTAATGTGCTTTATAATATTTATTTTAATCTTACTTGGCTTTTCGGTCTTCCTCGGCAAATTTTCTTAATAATCAATTAACTAATTGTTGACATGGTTTTTGTGTAAATATAAAATATCTGCTAGCTTTTGTTTAAGATTTGTTCTTGGAATGATTAAGTCGATAAAGCCATGTTCAAATAAATATTCAGATGTTTGGAAGTTTGTTGGTAAATCTTCCTTGATCGTTTGTTCTATTACTCGTCTACCAGCAAAAGCTATTAAGGCTTTTGGTTCAGCAATTATAATATCTCCCAGCATAGCAAAACTTGCTGTGACACCTCCAGTAGTTGGAGATGTTAAGACTGGTATGTATAATAACCCTGCATTGTGATGTCTTTGCAGTGCAGAAGAAATTTTAGCCATTTGCATTAAGCTGAGAAGTCCTTCCTGCATTCTAGCACCACCAGATGCACATATGATTATTGCCGGTAATCTCTGTTCTGTTGCAGTTTCAATTAATCGAGTTAGTTTTTCACCAACCACTGACCCCATACTCCCGCCCATAAATCGAAAATCCATGATTCCAATCGCCACAGGCATAGAGCTGATTTTACCTAGTCCTGTCTGAACTGCATCTTGGAGACCAGTCTTCTTCTTCATATCTTTTAGGCGTTTTCCATAGAGTTTTTGATCTTTGAAACCCAATGGATCAGTTGAGATAAGGCTGTTGTTAATTCCTTGCCATGAATCTATGTCCAGAATCTGTGTGATTCTTTCTTGGCTTGATGTGGGAAAGTGATGATTGCATTGAGGGCAAACTTTAGAGTTACGGTTCAATGCCTTATAATACATTAGCAGTCCGCATTTGTCACATTTTACCCACAGGCCATCTGGGACAGCTGTATTTCTGTTATTGGTCCTTGATTTTGCTCGCAGGTTTTTTTTTTCTAGCAGCCAATCGGATAAAGACATGTTATTAAGGTTATTTTCTCGGATATTATATTGTAATTAGATATTTACACAACCTTTTGTTACACAAATATTCTAATAGCATAAGGTTCTCCTGAGGAGAATATTTTTTAGTCTCGAATAGTTTTATCTTTTTGACTTACAAAAAGTAATGCTGCTGTTATTGGTAAAACAACAATAAAAGCACCTAACACTAGACTATTTAAAAAACTTGATAATGATGCTGTCATATATTATTCCTTCATTTATGAAATTAATCTGAGATTTATATTATATGTGACAAAAAGTCTGTATTAAATACGTGATTTTAGTGACATTAATAATATTAACATTTTATGCCTAAATTGATCTCTTTTATTGATATTATAATATATGTATACGATACACATAACTATTCATTGATATGCCATTTAATTATTATGGACCCCCAAGTAAGACCAGCACCGAATCCTGCGATAGCAATGATATCTTTATGACAAATATGTCCTGCGTCAAAAGCTTCATCAAGTGCAATTGGTATTGAAGCTGCAGACGTATTGCCATAAAATTGAATATTAGATAAAATTTTCTCAACAGGTATATTTAGTTTATTGGCGACTGTTTCTAAAATTCTTTGGTTGGCTTGATGGAGTAGAAGCCAAGTAATATCTTTGGAGTTCATGGAAATTTGTTTTAAGCATTTACCAATACTCTCGGGGACTTTAGAAACTGCGAATTTATATACTTCTTTACCATTCATACGTAGATGTTGGTAATAGTTATTAGATGGAATATTGATTAAATTATTGTTCTTTGTGTCTTGCTGGAAATTTCTTTTATGATTAATACATAATTGATGTGCTTCAGAGCCATCCGTATTAATTTCAAACGACAATATATCATTATCTTGATTCTTTTGTAAGATTGCAGCACCAGCGCCATCTCCAAATAATATACAAGTTGTTCTATCAGACCAGTCAACCCACTGAGATAAAGTATCAGCTCCAACTATCAGTATATTGTTGTATACGTTAGTTTGTATGAACTGATGTGCTATTATTAAGCTGATAACAAAGCCAGAGCATGCGGCTGTGACATCAAAAGCAGCAGCTTCTTTGGCACCTAGTGAATGTTGTAATTGACTTGCACTACCAAAAAGGTCATTTGAAGTTGAAGTCGCAAATATAATTAGATCTAAGTCATCAGCTTGTAATAATCCTTTGGTTAAAGCTTTTTTAGATGCAATAGTTGCGAGATCAATTATGGATTGGTCTTGTCCTAAGATGTTTCTTTCTTTTATGCCTGTTCGAGTTGATATCCAACTGTCAGAAGTATCAAGGATCGTTCCTAGTAAATCGTTGTCAATGCATATGTCTGGTATTGCAGAACCGGTTGATAAAATATGAGAACCATGCATTTTTAATGGTGTCATGCCAATTTGTGAAGGTTGATAAATAATAAATATTTTGAATCATCTAAATGATTATAGTTTATAAGAGATTCTCCTGCAAAATAAATATATTTACAGATCATTTAATGATTGAAAAAATGAAACATGATCTCTGATTCATTCAACAACTGTTTAGATATATTGTATTGCTATTTGTAAAAGTTGACAAGAGTAAACTCGAAATACTAGCCTTTTTTACATTCCTTGTTTGCTGCTACTTTCCAGTCCTGACAATTTCAAGGTTGTATAAATGCTAGCTTCCGAGTTCAATAAATACTATATCATGTTGCATTCCCTTATGCAAGTGTAGAATTCTTGGTTTATGACATCCCACGTATTATAAAATCAAAGTAGGAGGTAATCATCTTGGCATCTTCGTCAGGTAATAGTTCCAGAGAAGCCTGTTTTAAGCATTGAATCGCGTCGATCATGCCTATTATCGGTACACCTAAAGAATTATACATCTCACGTACTCCAATAATGCCTATCTTTTCTATGGCATCTTTATCTCCTGCAAGCACTCCATATGTTACTAAACGTAGATACCACCCGTAATCCCTTAAGCAAAGTGATCTTTTTCTGGCACCTTGGGCATTACCTCCTGGGGCAATATATTCTGGGTGTATTTGAAAAAGTGTTTTGCTTGCTCGCTGGATAATTTCTTGTTCTTTATCTCTTAGGATAGAGATAGTTGCTATTCTTCTTTCACCTGTTTTTAAATATTCTTCTATTGCTTGTAGTTCACCAATTGAAGGATATCGTAATTCATTGTCTGCTGTTGTAATAATTTGTGTAACTAGGCTCATAGCATATCTTTAGTAGTAATATAAGACTTTATAAAATATTGTACATTAAATTTTGGGTTGAAATATAATAACAAGCTTATAGTATGTTCTTTTTGTTAAAAAATAGGGCCTTAGCCCCATTTTTATAAAGAGTTACTTATAAATAGAAATATAAAACATCTGGGAAAAATCGATTAATTTCGATCACCAGTCCTGCTGTAAAAGTTATCCAAATAGCTCCTACAACTGGAATTGTAGATAAGTATTTTAATAGATTGCTGTCCATAGTATATTGTTGAAATGTGATTAATTTATTTAACGAGGAGAAACTGTAATATTTTCTTCAGATTCTATAAGTTTTCCGCTGGTGAATTCTTGCCATGCAGCTAAAGGCCAGGTAAATCCAGAGGCAGAAAATTTCAGTGCTAAGGGTACATCGATAATGATTTCTTTTTCTGTCGGCTTGCTGGTTTGAGCTACAGCTTGTAAATAACCTCTGCCGACCCATCCAATCCATCCTGTAATGTATATAAATAGTAATCCCGGAAATACAAAGTCCCCTGCACGACTCCATCTACCATCACTGATTAGATGTGGAAGTCCATCAGTTCCGCATAACAGACCTGCTTTGCCATATTTGTCAAATCGAGTTTTTGTTTTATTGATTTGTGCTTCAAGAGCAAGTGCAGGTGGCGTATCTGGTTCATATTTCGCTAGCCGAGTTTCTAGTTTTCTGATACTGCTTTTTAATCTTTTATTGAATGCAGAAGATTCTTTACAAGGTACTAGGCCTGCGACATCAGCATATGCATAAGAATAAGAATTTGATAGACATATGATACAGATTAAAAAAATGCTTAATAGTTTTTTCACTATTCAATCTCCAATTGGTAATTCAGTTAATATAACAAAAGGTTGCGGTTGAATCTCAGATAATTATTTTCTATATTATATAATAGTCTGATTTCTTATATATATTAGATATAACCAGTAACAATTATCTAGATATGCATTTATGATATAATAGTTTAAGAGAATATTTGATATTTGTATATAAGTAAAAATTATTGTAAATATCTGTGATATTGATAAACTTACATAATATCAAGAATTATGATTTCATGGAAAGTCTTTTTTAGAAATGCTAGTTTAATATTATTACATTGGCATAAAAATATGGATACCAAAAATGCAACGAATGATATACTACTAATTGATAAACTTTACTATAAGGGGAATAATATTGATATCTATCTTAGTACCAATAAAGATGTAAATTTATATGATTTAGAACAATTATGTGATTCAGTTGGTTGGGTCAGGCGTCCATTTAGAAAGGTTAGAACTGCTATCGAACATAGTTTTTTAACAGTTTCGTTGTTTCATACTTCTGAGAATCATCAACACTTAATTGGCTTTGCCCGTGCTACTTCAGATCATGCTTTCAATGCTACTATCTGGGATGTTGTTGTGCATCCAGAGTTTCAAGGAAAAGGTCTGGGCAGAATATTGATGAATCAAGTAATCAAGCATCTGAGAGTAGCTGATATAACTACGATTACACTTTTTGCTGATCCTCAAGTAATTTCTTTTTATAAGCATCTGGGTTTTATAACAGATCCCGATGGTGTTAAAGGTATGTTTTGGTATCCCCGTTGATAATTTTATTTTGAAGTGGGCATCTAGACATTTGTAAGAGATACAATTATAATGTTGCTGTGTTGGTCTCCCGGGATATAGCGCAGTTTGGTAGCGCGCCTGCTTTGGGAGCAGGATGTCGCAGGTTCAAGTCCTGCTATCCCGACTTGTTTATTGAGAACTGTTTGTACGATAATAATCGTATTTTATTGTTTATTCTGGGTTTGTGTTAAGGATGGAACACAGTATTTATTGGCAAGAGTATCCTGTTTATTCTTGTTTAAAATCAGGGCTATTTCTTTATAATACCTATTGCTACTTTGGTCTAGAGATAGATTATCCAGTATAGTTATTGCTTTAAACCACTGGTGTTGACGCATGTATATTTGTGATATCTGATAGTGCAGATGAGATTGATTTAAATTATCCCTTTTCTCAACAGAGATTATTGAGAAAGCATTTTCGTACTTATAGAAGTTAATGTTTTGCATTAGCAAAATATATGTTAAAGGGCTCAATATAAACGATAGAAAAGTTAAGTATATAATTGGCATAATTATTTAGTATTGTTTGAGTTGACATTTGAGTAATATTTACTGCCCTATGATATAATAGGTTTTACTGGAATAAATTGATTATTATAATTATAGCTAATATATGACTAAAGGAACTTTGGGTGGTACAAATAGAAAGCGTATTAAAACATCAGGATTTCGTGTACGTATGAAAGGTCCCACAGGGAGACGTATACTGAAAGCAAGAAGAAGAAAAAAGAGGCAAAAAATCGGCTTACATTAATCTGTAGATACTTTGTATGAGGATTTTTTTATTATCCACAATGCTGAGAGTAGTAATATGTCTACATGCTTTACTAATTGAGTCGCAATTTTTATGGATTATCTAATATGCATTTTTATACAGAACTTAGATTGTTAATACAATCAAGTTGTTCTTTCATATATATTGTTACCTATGAAGAAGAGCGCTTAGAGAGTATTGTAAAAAGTATAGCTGATGATGATTTATCTCAAGGTTTGTATACTTGGGACTTTGTGCAGGGCTTTAACTACGCTGATAGTGACTACAACGATACAAAAAAAAATCCTCTACGAGCATTAGAATTTATTGATTCATTTAATATGAATGCAGATGCTATTTTTCTTCTTAAAGATTTTCATCTGTTCTTTTCTGATATTTCGGTATTAAGAAAAATACGAAATTTATCGAGGAAATTAGATTTATGTAATCACGTCGTAATAATTGCTGGTACAAATTCATCTCTTCCGAGTGAATTAAAGCATTTGATACAATATTTAATATTGCCATTGCCCAATAAATATGAAATTCGCTTAGAATTATATAGATTGTTTAATAATTTATCTTTGTCTACAGCAATTGTCAGCAGGCAAGTGAATTTAATTTCAGGTCTTAGCCAAGGCTTGTCAATTAATCAGTTGCGTAAAATTATTTCCAAATTAATGATTAACAGTAAATATGTTGATGATGCTTATTTGCAACAGTTTCTACAAGAAAAACAGAAATATATTCGGACAAGTTTACTGGAAATTTGTAGTTCAACTGTATCTTTAAATGAGATCGGTGGGATTGACAATTTGAAAAATTGGCTACTGACACGTTCAAATTCTTTTTCCGAATCTTCATTGAATTATGGTTTACCCTATCCTAAAGGTCTGTTGCTTTTAGGCATACAAGGTACTGGTAAATCTTTGACTGCCAAAGCAATAGCTAATACATGGAACTTGGTTCTTTTGAGATTAGATGTAGGTAGATTATTTGCAGGAGTTGTTGGCCAATCGGAGGCTAATACAAGGGAAATGATCCAAGTGGTTGAGGCTTCAGCTCCGTGCGTCTTGTGGATTGATGAAATTGATAAAGTCTTTGATAAAAATTTAGGTGGGAATGATAGTGGTACTAGTAACCGAGTATTGGCCACCTTATTGACTTGGTTATCTGATAAAACAGCTCCAGTTTTTATTGTAGCAACTGCAAATAGCATTGCTTCTTTACCAGCTGAAATTATTAGGAAGGGGCGATTCGATGAAATATTTTTTTTAAATTTACCTTCAAGGCCAGAGCGCGAAAAAATTTTTCAAGTTCACTTAAAAAAAGTCAGGCCTGAAACTTGGCATCGCTACAATATTAATTATTTGGCACAGTACTCAAAGCTATTTTCTGGTGCTGAAATTCAGCAAGTTGTAGTGGAGGCAATGCACATGGCATTTATTCATAATCGTGATTTCACATCTTTAGATATAATTAATGCCATTGATACAATTATACCTTTGGCATTTTCTGATTATGATAGTGTGCATAGAATACAAGAATTGGCAAGTTTAGGCAAATTTAGATTAGCATCATCTAACTAATTTACCGATGTGGGTCTGGTATATATATTATCTGATATAGCTTTCAGACCATCGTTACGGCGTAATGGTCTGGTAATAAGTTCTAGTATATCTTTGGAATTCGTGAACCCATGTATTTGGGCAAAAGTAAATTCAACTGACCATTTTGTGTTAATGCCTCTTGCTTCTAAAGGATTTGCATGTGCCATACCAGTAATTACGAGATCTGGTTGCAAGTCGCGAATTCGATCTAGCTGATTATAATTGTCCGGTTTCTCTACAATTTTAGGCATTTTTACTTGTCTTTGATTACAGGTTTTTCTTAGTAATTCTATCTCAGCCCCTTGATAACGCTTATCCATATAAGGTATTCCAATTTCATATACAATCATACCACAACGAATTAGAAATCTTGCTAGTGAAATTTCTAATAAATTATCTCCCATGAAAAATACAGATTTTCCACGTATTAATGATATATATTCTTCTAGGCTTTTCCATATATCAGCTTCTCGTTCATCAAGTCCTTCTGGAATAATATCCAAAACATTACATATTTTTGCAATCCATTCTTTTGTTCCATCTGGACCAATCGGAAATGGAGCACTAATTAGTCTGGTTTTTTTTCTTCTCATCAATGTGGTTGCTGTCCTGCTCAGAAAAGGATTTACTCCTATTACATAGTCTCCAGGTGCTATTATCGGCAGCTCACTATATCTTTGAGATGGTAGCCACCCTTTAATATTGATATTTTGCTTGCTGAGTTCATAGCTTAATTGTTTAACTTCTGGCTCAGGTAAAGATCCAAAAATAATAATCCCATTATCTGTAGCTGTGGATTTTTTGTTCTCTTGTGGGAAATGTTTACTGTTTGTGTCAGGGCACCTATAGGCCATGGCAGCTAAAACTGTATCTTCACCTTGTGTAAAAGCATAGTCTAGACCATTTGCTCGAGCTACAATAATTGGCAGTTGTATATCAGCTTCTAGCTTTGGAGCAATTCCTTCAAGATCCATTTTTATTATTTCTGTTGTGCATGTACCTATCCAAAAAATAACCCCGGGTTGTCGGTCTTTTTTGATTTGCAGACACAACCTTTTCAGTTCTTCGTAATCATTAAGCTGTGCTGAAATATCGCCTTCTTCTAATTCGGCCATTGCATAGCGTGGTTCTGCAAATATCATGACGCCCATAGCATTTTGAAGAAAATAACCACATGTCTTCGTCCCAATAACTAAAAAAAAGCTATCTTCTATTTTTTGATATAACCAGGATACGCAGCTTATAGGACAAAAGGTATGATAGTTACCAGTTTCGCACTCGAATGTCGGATTATTTTGTGTTGATGTTTGCATAAGTTCAGTATCCTTAAATTATCATAAAGTTTAGCTCTTCTTCCTGTGCATTTGAAGAGTTGTTTTCTGCAGGATTTAAATAAAAATCTGATAATAAGCTGAAAAGTTCTCTATCAGCAGCTTCTTTTGGCACTATTCCTTCTGGCTTGGCAATAAGTTGGTCAGCAATGTTCAGGTAATAGTCGCATACGTATAGTAAGTCTTTATCCTTTGATGCCATTTCAAATAAAGTTTTGCCTTTGACTCTCGAAATCCGAATATCTTCAATTAATGGCAAGACTTCCAGTACTGGTATTGGAACTGAATTAATATATTTATCAATTAAATCTCGTTTAGTTGTTCGATTTCCGATTAATCCTGCAAGTCTCAGTGAATGTGTCCGTGCTTTTTCCTTAACTGATGCGGCTATACGATTTGCAGCAAATAAAGCATCAAATCCATTGTCCGTAACTATTAAACAGTAATCAGCATAGTTTAGAGGTGCTGCAAATCCACCACATACAACATCTCCTAATACATCGAATAAAATAACATCGTATTCATCAAAAGCATTCAGTTCTTTTAGTAATTTAACTGTTTCTCCAACTACATAACCACCACATCCAGCTCCAGCAGGTGGTCCACCTGCTTCCACACAATCAACTCCTGAATAACCTTTATATATTACATCTTCAGGCCAAACATCTTCATAATGATAATCTTTAGCCTGCAAAGTATCTATTATTGTTGGTATTAAAAAACCAGTTAGTGTAAAAGTGCTATCATGTTTAGGGTCACATCCTATTTGTAGAACTTTTTTGCCTCTTTGAGCTAGTGCTACTGATATATTGCAGCTTGTTGTAGATTTGCCAATTCCACCTTTACCATAAACAGCTAGTTTCATTGGTGTCCCCTTAATTAATATTATAAAAATTTATTTTCTCGAGCCAATTGACAGCATGCGAATTTTACTTTAATTTATAGATATTCTATGCGAAAATAGTGTATTAGATAAAAAGTTTTGTATATCTGTATTTTTACTTTACGGTTAATCATTGAGTTCTATTTCCCCATTGTATTTCTGTAAAATCGATGTAACTAAATGTATTTTTGTTATATAACAAGTTTATTATGTAGTTAGTAATCGTTTAGTTTAGCTGTGTACTATTCTAAATAATTGTATTTTTAAGGAGTTCATAATGATTAGTGATAGTCAAATTTTCATTGCTTTGTTATTTGCTTTAGTTTCAGCAGTTTTGGCAATACAATTAGGCACAGAATTATATTCTTAAGATTTTAATGTCTATATATATCACATAATTTGTAGTATTCTATTGCTATGTCTGGAACAAATTTTTGTTTCAGGCAATACTAAATACTGATAAGTTCTCCGTATAGGATTCAGATTTGCTGGTGTTATATTGATTGCTTTGAAATTTTACCGATATATTTTTTGAAAAACTAATTAAAATCTTGTGAGTATTATTAAAGAACGCATACGTCCTGTTTTTCCGTTTACTGCTATTGTTGGACAAGAAGAAATGAAATTGGCTCTCATTTTAAATATGATTGACCCCAAAATAGGTGGGGTAATGATTATGGGAGACCGGGGAACTGGTAAATCAACAACTATTAGAGCAATTGCTGATTTGCTGCCTCAGATTTCAATTGTGCAAGATGATATTTTTAATTCACATCCCACTGATACTGATCTTATGAGTGATACAGTGCAAGAGCTCGTTAGAAATGGTAAGCAGGTCTCAGTATCTTCTGTGAATGTCCCAATGGTTGATTTGCCTTTAGGTGCAACAGAAGATCGTGTCTGCGGTACTATTGACATTGAGAAAGCATTAAATGAAGGTGTTAAAACTTTTGAGCCGGGTTTATTGGCAAAAGCCAATCGTGGAATTTTATATGTTGATGAAGTAAATTTACTTGACGATCATTTAGTAGATATTTTATTAGATTCGGCTGCATCAGGTTGGAATACGGTTGAACGTGAAGGCATCTCTATTCGTCATCCGGCACGTTTTGTATTGGTTGGATCTGGTAATCCGGAAGAAGGTGAGCTTAGGCCTCAACTATTAGACCGGTTTGGTATGCATGCTGAGATACGCACAGTTAAAGATCCAGCCTTGAGAGTAAAAATTGTTGAACAGCGTAGCAATTTTGATCAAGATCCGAATGCATGTATTACGGAATATCAGGACCAACAAGATACTCTGAAATCACAGATTGCTCATGCTCGTGAATTGTTAGATGATGTAGTTCTTGATGTTACGTTAAGAATGAAAATTTCCCAAGTTTGTGGTCAGCTTGATGTTGATGGATTAAGAGGTGATATTGTTACGAATCGTGCAGCTAAAGCATTTGCTGCCTATAATGCCAGAACCAATGTTATCGTAGATGATATTATCCAGGTCATTGTATTATGTTTGCGTCATAGATTAAGGAAAGATCCTCTGGAAACAATCGATTCTGGTATTCGAGTTATGCAATCGGTTAAAGAGGTTTTCGAATAACCTACAGGCCCAGTAGGATTCGAACCTACATTAGAGACTTAGAAGGTCCCTGTCCTAATCCCTTAGACGATGGGCCCTTTATATGTGGTCTATTTCTGGCAGATTGGGCGGTACTGGACTTGAACCAGTGACCACCTGCTTGTAAGGCAGGCGCTCTACCACTGAGCTAACCGCCCACCCAACTTTATAGTATCTTATACTAACATGTGTAAATTAGCAATTGGTATATAATGAATTTATTGTAAAAATTTGGATCCAAATGTTTTGTTGATCTATTTTTATACGTATTATTGGCTAATATATTTTTTTCTTGTGATGGTTCAATGTTAACGCGTACTAATTTATTGAATTTATATTATCGAATTCAAACTGTTTACAATGTTTTGAGTTATTTAGGATTAGCTTCTTGTTCAGGACAACGTAAAAATTACCATTTGATTAGGCAAATATACAGTATGGGCGTTGGTTCGCTTGTAATTGTTTTGTTAACATCTTGTTTTGTGGGTATGATTTTCACTTTTCAAGTAGCCCGTGAGTTAACTTATCTAAATGCGGCTGATTTAGTGGGATCAATATTAACAATAACATTTTTACGAGAATTAGCACCTGTATTAACTGCAATTATTGTAACAGGAAGAATTGGTTCATCTTATACAGCTGAAATCGCATCTATGAAAATTACAAATCAAATAGATGTTCTATATGTTTTACATATCGATCCGATAGAGTATCTGGTAAGACCTAGAGTGTTGGCCTGTATTATTATGTTACCTGTACTGAATTTAGTAAGTTTAGCTACAAGTATTGCAAGCAGTATATTCATTGCAACTATCTTGTATCACATTGCACCAACTATTTTTATTACTTCTTCATATTCTTCTATCTATATATGGGATGTTGCTTATTCTTTTGTTAAAACATTTGTTTTCGGTTTAATTATTGGTGTGGTTAGTTGTACTTGGGGCTTAACAACTCAAGGTGGCTCGATGAACGTAGGCAGAGCAACTACATCATCAGTAGTAACTATTCTGTTAACTATACTTCTTGTCGATTTTTGTTTATCATTGCTTATGTTTCATAATGCCAATATTTTAGTATACTGATGTTTAAAGATTTTAGTAAATGGTTTAATTATCTTGATGCATATACAAGATTGCTAGCATGCACTACAGTATTTATCTCGTTATCTGTAAGCAGTATAATTTATTGGATACTTTTCAGTTTGCATAGAAGTTTTATGACAAGTCAGCTTGATTTACTTGATACCCTAAGTCAACAGCTGGGTTTATATATTGCATACATTTATGGATTATTAGGAGAAGCTGATATAAGAACTGCTATCGAGAAAATATATCTTTCAATTCAAGATGTTGGGTATATTATTGTGTTTCAGTCGCCAAGTAAAATTATTTCAATCTTACCTGATACTAATAATATTTCAGTAGATTCCACTTTTCTAAATATATTGGGAGATAGATGTTATCATTATCTTAATTGGGATATTACCCATATGTGTATATCTTATACTCCTAGGTCTCACTCTCTTTTAGATATTTTAATTATTCTTAGTTTTACTAATGCAGATACATTGTATTTTTATATCGGTATCAAAAATGATATATTGTTTATATTTGATTCATCGTTAAAGTATACTTATGGACTGAGCTTACTTACTTTTGTTACTATTTGGGTTATCTCTGGTTCCACAATTTTTATTAATTTGATTATGATCAATGAGTCAGTACAAAAGTTTGGATTTGCTATTCGAAAAATCTGTACAGGTGATTTTAGTTATAGGATGCCACCACAACATTTAAGTGGGCTAATAGACTTGGGTGCAGATTTGAATGAGATGGCTGAACGATTAGAGATGTATGAAAAAAATAATGTTTATCAGTTAGTATTAGAAAAATCAAAGTTGGAAACTGTGTTATCTATAGTTAGTGATGGTATTATATTATTGGATCAGGATCTTAGAATAGTTTTTATTAATCCATCAGCGTCTAAAAATCTAACTTGCCTAAAATCTTGTATAGTTGGTAGTTATTTGAGTGATTATTTGCCTAATTATATTAATGATCAAATATCACCGTTACTTAAACAGTTAATTGATTCTAGTGCCGACGTTAAGATTCCCTATGATATTGCTGACTACACAACTTATATTACTGTATATTTTAATAATAATATTTCGAAGACTTTACAATTGGTTATGACAGCAGTGTTTGATATAAATACAGATATGCTTAATGGTATAGGTATAAGTATACAAGATTTTACGGATCAGGTTGGTTTGAATGAAGCCAAGACACAATTTATCAGTAATGTATCACATGAGTTACGAACTCCTCTATTTAATATTCGTTCTTTTCTTGAGACATTGTCTGAGTATAATAATTCCCTTTCCGAGCAACAAAAATTAGAGTTTCTTGAAATTGCTAATCAGGAGACTCAAAGGTTGACGTTTCTTGTGAATGATGTTTTAGACTTATCTCGTTTGGAGTCTGATTTTATTGATGTTTTTGAGCCAGTTGAAATTCATGAAATCGTTCCTCCGATTATTCAAACCTCTTGCTTGAGAGCAAATAATAAAAAGATTAGATTAATTTTTCAGATTAATCCGCAGGTATTAACTATTAATGGCTATCCCAATTTACTGACTCAGGTACTGTCTAATCTTATTGGTAATTCTTTGAAATTTACACCTGTTGATGGTAGGATTTTACTGAAAGTATATTTAATAAAACCATCTACATACACAGGCTGTGATAAAGTCTCCAGAGTTCGTATTGAAATTATTGATGAAGGGACTGGTATTGATGAGCTGGATCAGATTCGTGTGTTTGACCGTTTTGTGCGTTTGGAAAATAATGTGCACATACTGGAAGGAACAGGTTTGGGTTTATCTATTGTGAAGAATATTGTTGAGAAACATCGCAGTCAAGTTCATCTGTATAGTGAGCTAATGATTGGCAGTAGTTTTTGGTTTGATCTTACTTTACTTGAAAAGAAGAGTTAAGTAATCAGGTGTCTTTTCCTCCTAAAAGAGTATAATATGAATATAGTGTAAATGTTTGATTATCTATTAGTTATAATTATGAGTAACTAAAGCTATTTCTTTTAGCTTATAGCTTAGATTTGCCTATGCTAATCAGTGCTTATGTTTTAAACTTACATTTGATTACGTTGTCTTAGCTTGTATTAATTTTAGTGAAGCTGATGCATAGGTTATTTTGTAGTTAGTTATGTAATGATCAGTGTTATACTTTTAATTGGTATTGTTTAAATAGAGTTAAAAATATAAACTGAGAATAGTTTACCTTAATATACCATTTTGATTTTATTATTATTGTGTTAGCTTTTAATTTTTTAGCAAGGAGGTAAATTCTATGTCAGGAGGATCTACAGGTGAACGTCCTTTTTCTGATATTATTACTAGTATCCGGTATTGGGTAATTCATAGTATTACAATTCCATCGTTATTTGTTGCCGGCTGGTTATTTATTAGTACCGGTCTAGCTTATGATGTCTTTGGTACACCTCGTCCAAATGAGTATTTTACTCAAGATCGCCAACAAGTACCATTGGTAAATGATCGTTTTAGTGCGAAGCAAGAACTTGAAGATTTAACAAAAGGAATCTAAGCAGGAGAAATCTATATGAGCAGAGGAAACATAAATCAGCCCATTTCATACCCTATTTTTACATTTAGATGGTTAGCAATTCATGGCTTAGCAATTCCAACCATCTTTTTCCTGGGAGCTATTACATCAATGCAGTTTATACAAAGATAGGAGATTACAATGAGTGGCCCAAATCCAAATAAAGAGCCGGTAGAATTAAATCGTACCTCATTATTCTGGGGACTATTATTGATTTTTGTGTTGGCTGTATTATTTTCTAGTTATTTCTTTAATTAATTATTGAAATTTATTGTAAGGAAGGAGTTAAAATTTAATGGCAGGTACTGGTAGAGTTCCTTTATGGTTAGTTGCGACAGTAGGTGGAATAGCAGCAATCACAGTTTTAGGTATATTTATTTATGGTTCATATTCTGGCATCGGTTCATCACTGTAGTTGGAATTATTTAAGACGTTAGTCAAGAATTTATGTCTTATGAAATGTATCGAACCGCTTTTTAATTGTTTCTTAAAATTAAAAAGCGGTTCTTATAGTATTTAATATTCAAGAAAAATATTCTAGCAATAATGATTAAGCTATGCTTTCTTGCTCAATATAAATAAATAATAAAGCCATGCCTATGCCTGGAAATATAATTCCAACTAAGGGAACAAGTATTGATGGTAAATATGAAGCAGTCATAATAATAGTACTCGTGTAAGTTAGTTAATGTTAGTTTATATACTTACAGAAAAATTATGTAAGATATTCTACTCTACTTATTGTATATAATATTGATTCTTCTAGTACTGTAAATATTGTAAAATTTAATACTTTAGTATTTATTCTAATTCAGAAGATTTTCTGAAGTGAAGTATTTATAATATTAATAATTATTTTATTTCCATAAAAGCTGATGAGTAAAACAAATAAACTTGTAGATAGTAGTAGCTTAGATGCTATGCGTAAATTTTCTGAAGCATATGCCAAACGTACAGGCACATTTTTTTGTATAGATCCAAGTGTTACTGACGTTGTTGTAGAAGGTCTTGCTAAGCACAAAGATTTATATGGAGCACCCTTATGCCCATGTAGACATTATGATGATAAACAAGCAGAAGTTCAAGCAGCGTATTGGAATTGTCCTTGCGTACCAATGCGTGAAAGAAAAGAGTGCCATTGTATGCTATTTTTATTGCCTTCAAATGAGTTTGCTGGTGATAAACAAGAAATAGTATCTAAATAAGTATTAGAGACTATTCTCTGTAGTTCAAGAATAGTCTAATAGACTTTACTGTTTATTCATCAACAACGTAAGCATTATTTTTGAGACAATATAATTTATGTGATGCATATATTATCCGTGTATCAGCTGAATTAAGCTAAAGTTATAAGTTACCTCTTTTTAAAGATAAGAGCACTATTACTGCAGGCCCTACTAAAACGATTATAGCTAATGAAGTTAGCTGTCCTATGACTTGCCAATTGATCATTTTTAAATATATCCTTGTTTTAATTATTATTAATATCTTATATGGTTTATATATCTATTATACAATTTTATTTGCCTTATTGATCAATCGTATGCCAATAAGTAACTTATGCTAATGATTTTCTTCGTGTAGCTTTTTGTGATAAACGTGTTTTATTCAATATGAAATAAGCCCAATCTTCATCAATTTGAATGATGATTTTACTATGAATCGTATCTAACTCTTTTGTATTATTTAGCTTGAGCAAGATCTGATCTAATATATCGTAGTTACATTGAATAGTTGTGTTATGTATTATAAATAGGTGTAGTACTCTGATCTGGATGCATTTATGTTGTTTTAGTAGTGATTTATATTTAAAAGCAACATAATTTGGATGTTTTATCAAGAAATATATTTTAATTGTGATTTGTCTTAAGTACTCAGTATCATAGTGGTTTCTTTCTAAAAATATATTAATATTCTTTTCTATGTCTATTTGATAGTATTGTTTCAGATATGGTATTATTTCATGACGTATACGATTGCGATTATTACTGTAATAGATATTTGTATAATCAAACCAAATTGGTAGTTTGTAATATTTACAAAACCAGTTGATTTCAGTTCTGGTAAAATTTAGTAATGGCCTAATTAATTGAATTCCTGGAGATAAATCTCTCTGCCATTTAAGACTATTTAGCTGATCTACACAGCTCCCTTTTAAGAGGTTCATTAAGCAGGTTTCGGTCTTGTCACTTAAAGTATGTGCTGTAGCAATGATATCATATTCATAATTTGTTGCCGTATTGATGTATATCTGGTAGCGCATATCTCTAAATTCGGTTTCTGAATATTGCTTCGGCTTTAATTGATATAAATACAATGGGCATTGCGTTTTTTTAACAATATGAAGCATATGTTCAGTGTTTTGAGTCGTGTCTTGTCTCCATTGGTGGTCAATATGTACTACCCCAAAATCAATTTTGAATAGATGCTGTAAATCGATGAATAATTTTAGAAGACATAGTGAATCTTGACCACATGATATTGCTAAAAGTATTGAATTGTTATTTCTAATAGGAATTTTGGAAGTTAGATTGTGGAGCAGTTTTGAATGTAGGAAAGAGTCCATGGTGCTAGTGATATGAATTTAGTTTTGAGTTAGGTCTTGATATTCTTTTATACCTGTGTAATCATAGATCTATAGTTATAAGAGGGTTGCTAACTCAATGGTAGAGTACTCGGCTTTTAACCGATTAGTTCCGGGTTCGAGTCCCGGGCAACCCATTGATGAGTTGTAGAAATGTGAATATTTATTATAAACTATTTTATATCATACAAGTTTATTTTTATATCTTTCTTCATATGTCAACAGTTTCATCCGCTATAAGTTCATTACCCTATTCTTGTGCTTTAATTCCTTTTATTACTGCAGGCAATCCCAATATACAAAGTACAGAAAATATATTAAAATTATTAGATAATGCTGGTGCAGACGTAATTGAGATTGGTCTTCCTTATTCAGACCCTTTGGCTGATGGTCCTGTAATTCAAGAAGCATCTCAAGAAGCATTAAAGCAAGGTATGAATTTCGATGTTCTATTGGGTATTCTGCATAAAGTCAATGGCCAAATTCGTGCCCCTTTGGTATTATTTACATACTATAATCCTGTTGTGTCACGAGGTGTACTCTCTTTTGTGAAAGAGATAGCAGCAGCTGGTATTAAAGGAATTATTATACCTGATTTGCCTCTTGAAGAAGCAGATTATTTGTTAGAGATTTGTAATATATTTTCAATTGAATTGATTCTATTGGTAACGCCGACAAGTCCACCTGAGCGTATAGAAAGTATTATTGGTAAATCTCAGGGTGTTATTTATATTGTTAGTTCCACTGGTGTTACTGGTATGAGGCAAGAAATTAATAGTGAGATGAAAGAATTTATTCAAAGTATTAAGGCTAAGACAAATAAGTTGATTATTATGGGTTTTGGTATTTCACAAAAGAAGCATGTAGAACAAATTATTCCATGGAATGTTGATGGTATTGTTATTGGCTCGGCATTTGTTAACTGTTTGGCTGATCCAAATGTGTCAGAGGGATTAAGTAGACTACAGTCTTTATGTCAGTCGATAAAAGACACAATTATGGATTTATAATGTATCTAATCAATATACCCCCAGGGGAATTCGAATCCCCGTTACCTCCGTGAAAGGGAGATGTCCTAGGCCTCTAGACGATGGGGGCAGTTATTACCTACCGTACTTCTACCAAATATATACGAATTATGGTAATTTGTCAAGGTTGATGAGAACGGAATCTGTGATTTATCTAATTATTATGTATTTTTAGTGGTTATATCGGGATCGATTACTAGCCGTGATCTCATAATGAAATAACTAACTGTTTCTCTTATGTATGTGATCATTTTAATAAATAAGGAAAAGGCTTCGTTTTTATATTCAGTTAAGGGATCTTGTTGTCCGTAGCTTCGCCAGCCAATCGCTTCTCGCAGATTAGCCATTCTTTCTAAATGTTCTTGCCATGCCGTATCAATTTGTTGTAGTAAGTAATATTTTTCTAGTTGCCTAATCAGCCCTGGCCTTAATTGTTCCAGATAGGCTTCTCGTAAATCATAGCTTATTCTAAATTGTTCTCTTAAAAAGCATTGTATTTCTTTGTCATTCATTTGTAGGAATAAATTAAGAGAAGTCTCTCTTGGCAGATTTAATATAGTTTGTATTTTCAGGTATATGTCTTCTTCTTGAATAGAGTGATTGGACGTATTTGTTTTTTCTCTTTTGTAGAAATTCATGATTTCTTCTATTGTACTTTCACCATATTCTAGTAGGCAGTCTCTGACATAAGTTGAATGCAGGATCCGATTACGTTCAGCATATATTGCTTGACGTTGATTGTTTAATACTTCATCATATTCGAATAATTGTTTTCTAATATCGTAGTAGTAAGATTCAACTTTTTTTTGAGCATTATTTAAGCTGCGATTTAAAATAGATGATTCAATTGGTATTTCATCATCAATATTTAATGTTTCCATAAGCTGTAAAATTTTGTCACCTCCAAAGATCCTTAGTAAATTATCTTCAAGACTTAAAAAGAATCGTGAAGATCCAGGATCTCCCTGACGTCCCGCTCTCCCACGCAATTGGTTATCTATGCGTCTTGATTCATGTCTCTCAGTACCTATCACGTGCAGCCCACCTAGTTTAATTACTTTTTCTTTGTCTAACATGAAATCTTTTGTATATATCTCTAGAATGTTTTTGTAAGTATTATTTATTTGATTGGTTATTTTTGATTTGTTATTCGATTCATATTTGGAGATACACTCTTCCGTATATGAAATGATTTGTGCTGATGTCATGTTGTTAAAAGCCGTATTGGCTTTTAGTATATTCACCATTTCATCTAAATATAATTTAATTTGGGTATTTGGTTTATAGTATTCAATCTGAAGTTGATTTGGCTGAGTTTTAATGAAGTGATCTTTGAGTGTTTGTAGTATAATTAGTTTACTGTACTGTTCTGCATTTCCTCCTAGTATGATGTCAGTTCCTCTTCCGGCCATGTTAGTTGCAATAGTTAGAGTTTTGGATTGTCCTGCTTGGGCAATAATTTGAGCTTCCTTCTCAACATTTTCTGGTTTAGCATTTAATAGGTTATATGGTAAATTGTATTCATCTAATAATTTGGCTAATAACTCTGATTTTTCAACATTTGTGGTGCCAATTAATGTAGGTCGTCCTGCATTATACATGTCGTAGCATTCATTGGCAATAGCGGACCATTTATTATATTCTTGCTTATACACTAAATCAGGTAGGTCTAATCTGATACAATTTTTATTTGTTGGTATTGTAATCACATTGGTTTTATAAATTTTTTCAAATTCTTGTGATTCAGTGGATGCTGTACCAGTCATTCCGGAAAGTTTCTTGTAAAGGAGGAAAAAATTTTGGTAAGTGATTGATGCGAGAGTTTGGTTTTCTTGTTGTATTTCCACATTTTCTTTTGCTTCTATTGCCTGATGTAATCCATCACTCCATCGTCTGCCTGGCATTATACGTCCTGTAAATTCATCTACAATTACAACTTGGTTTTGTTTTACTATGTAATTGCGATCTTTTATGAAAATATTTTGTGCTTTTAAAGCGTTAAGTATGTATTGTGCCCAAGGATCTTCGATTTGATAGATATTTGAGATTTTTAAAAAGTTTTCACAAAATACTATGCCTATATCTGTAAGTATGATATTCTTGGCCTTCTCATCTATTTCATAGTGTTGCTTGATTGTTAATTGCTGTGCAAGAATATTGCTTGTAATATATTTATTTGTTGGTACGTCAGATGGACCTGAAATAATTAGTGGTGTGCGTGCTTCATCAATCAGTATGGAATCTACTTCATCTATGATACAAAAATTGAATTTCCTTTGTACGATATCATTTACGTCAATTGCCATATTATCCCTCAGATAGTCAAATCCAAGTTCGCTGTTGGTCACATAAATAATGTCTTTATCATAATTCAATTTTCTGCTTTTAGGATCCATATTTTGTTGTATAAGACCAGTTTTGAGTTGTAAAAAAGCATAAATTTTACCCATCCATTCAGCATCTCGTTTGGCTAGATAATCATTGACTGTGACGATATGTACTCCTGTACCGTCTAGTGCGTTCAGATAAGCAGGTAATGTAGCTGTTAAAGTTTTCCCTTCTCCAGTTCTCATTTCTGTGATGTTCCCCTTGTGTAGTATAATTCCACCAAGCAGTTGAACATCAAATAATTCAATGCCAAATAGTCGATGACAAGTTTCCATAACCGTTGCAAAAGCTTCAGGTAATAAATCATTTATGTGAATACCATCTTTTATTTTTGCTCTTAATTTATAAGTTTGTTGTTGTAATTCAGAGTTATCCCACTGTTGCATTTTCTTTGTTATATTTTTAATATTGCGTATTTCTTTTTCATGCTGACGTAGTATCTTTGTATCTGAGTTAGTTAAAATATTAAACATGTCTAATTATCCAAAAAGTTGTTTATTAAATAAGGAGAGAAAAGTTCATTAATTGTTAGGTGCAATTTAGGTTTTATATAGATGCAATATGATCTTCCCCATATATTACCTTCAGCGTTAAAGTATTTTTCTAATGCATGGCAGTACCCAGTATATATTGTCATCAGATCCCGGTGTATATTGACATCATGATTAATTAGCTCCATTCCTATTGGTTTGTCTAAGGATAGTATTTGGAAATTTAAAAGACTGTCATGCATGTGAGATTCTGCAAATAGAATTTTTTTTTACTTTCATTATTTATGAGCCAAACTTGTCTTTTGTACTGATTTAATTTATTGATATGATGATATCTCTGATTTGTTCTGTATGTTTCTTGGCATTGCTGAATTAAGATAATATTGATCAATTGGTTCTGTAAGATGCTATTATTGCGTGTAAATGAGCCATTATTGGTTGCAAGGATACGAATATACGGAGGTATAGATTTATTATGACGTATTTGTGATAAAGACTTGGGGTTAACTGTACAATCCCATGTTTTGATGAAGCTTGAATTAATCGGTATCATATCTGCTATGCATTTATATTCTAACTTTACTAGTTGTACCTGTTGCTGATTTGATAATTAAGCTTTTACCAGTCATTTCTTCCGGTTTTTCTATTTTTAAGAGATCTATAATTGTTGGGGCAATATCTGCTAGTGACCCATTCTGTCTGAGTTTTATCTGTGTGTCTACTTCTTGTTTTCTTAATTTTTTATTATGAATCAGTATAAATGGCACTAAATTGGTAGTGTGCGCTTTGCATGGTTGTTGTTTTTCATCGACCATATATTCAGCATTGCCGTGATCAGCTGTAATTATCATAGTACCCCCTAATTGGTCTATAGTATTTAGGATTTGACTGATTTCTTTATCGATACTTTCTATAGCTTTTATTGTGCTTGTAAGATTGCCAGTATGCCCAACCATATCTGGGTTAGCATAGTTGATGACAATTAATGAGTAGATATTCTTTTGAAGGGCACTTACTACACTTTGAGTAATTTGTGATGCCGACATTTCGGGCGATTGATCATATGTTGCAACTTGGGGACTTGAAATCAATTCTCTGTCCTCACCATTGAATGGTTCTTCGACTCCACCATTTAAAAAGTATGTAACATGTGCATACTTTTCAGTTTCTGCTATGCGTAGTTGTTTTAAATGATTTTTTGCGATAATTTCTCCTAAAAAATTAATTTTATTAATAGGTTTAAATGCTACAGGTATTGCTAGTTTCGAATCATATTGCGTAAAGCTACATATGTTTAACTTCTGAATATTTTTGGTGACAAAGCCTTTGAAACTTTGTTTGCAGAATACTTGGCACAATTGCCTCATGCGATCGGGGCGAAAGTTGAAGAAAATAATCCCATCTTTAGATTGTATTTTTCCATGGTGTATTTTTGTGGGTATAATAAATTCATCGGAGACATCTTGTTCATAAAACGATTTGATAATTTCATGCGGCCCTTGTCGATCTATATCTTCATCTTCAGTGAGAATCTTGTAAAATGCTTCGGTTCTTGCCCATCGGCAATCACGATCCATTGCATAATACCGGCCACTTATAGAACATATTTTTCCTATGCCAATTTCTTGGATTTTATGTTGTATTAAGTCAATAAAATGACTTGCACATTTGGCATCAGTATCTCGCCCATCAGCAATAAAATGAATACATACATTATTGATATCATGCTTTTTAATAAGATCCAGTAAAGCTAGTAGATGATTTATGTGTGAGTGTACTCCTCCATTTGAGCATAAACCGATGAGATGAATTTGACTGTCCTGAGCTTTTACTTGGTTGCAAATGTTTGTTAAGGTTGAGTTATTATAGAAGCTTTTATTTTCTATAGATTGAGTAATTTTTACTAAATCCTGAAGTATTACCCTTCCTCCACCTATTGAGGTGTGTCCAACTTCTGAATTCCCTACCTGATTGACAGGTAAACCAACATCTAATCCTGATGCACTTAATGTTGTTGAAGGAAATTGTTGTAGTAATTGATCCATTATCGGTGTGTTTGCCAAGTGAATTGCATTGCCATCATTTTCTATACCTGAACCCCAACCATCTAGGATAGTTAAAATTATAGGATTGATAGTTTTATTTTCCATAAGAATTATTAAAAATATAAATGAACTATATAATATTATTGACGATTATTGTCAATAACTAATATTACCTGACCTATTATAAATATAAATTATATAGTTAAGAAACCGCAAAAAAATATTTGTAAAATATTTTTTGCGGTTTCTTATTTAATGTTATTAAAAAGCCTTACGTTCTTTAATTTTAGCTTAAAGTATTAATAGCATAGTCTAAGTAAGTATTTGCTTCATTGGCTACTTGTCCTGAAAGATTATGGCTATTTTTGATATACTGTAGAGCTTCGATATACCAACTTGGTGAAAGTTCAAAGCTACGATTAATTTCTTCCAGACCTGCAACTAAGTATTCATCCATGGGCCCTGTTGCACCCACAACTAAGCAATAAGTTGTCATGCGTAAGTAGTATCCAATATCTCTTGCACATTTTGCTTTCCCTATTGCACTTGATGCATATGTTGGGCCTGGCATTTGTGTTACGAAAGGAAATTTAGTATAAACTGCTTGCGCCGCACCAGTGATCAATCTTTGAGCACTGTTGGTTAATGACCGAGCAGCTTCTAAGCTTGCTGCAGCTCTATCATATCTTCCTGTGATAGCTTGAAGTTCGGCATTGCTTAAAAAGCGTCCTTGGCTATCTGCTGATGCGATTGCTTCCGTTATAGGAGTCTTCATGAAAAAATATCCTTAATATTATAGATTTTATATAATGAATTCAATAAATGTTGCAATATATTTTTATACTACTGCGATAGCTGCACGATCGAAGTAGCTACCTAGTTCAGCAGTTAAAGTGCTGCAGTCGCCTAGTGGTACGCCATTTAAATCATTTGCTAGAGCAATTGAAGCTTCTTTCATTTTTTGAATTGCAACAGCAACTGACGATCCTGGTGTTCCTAGAGCTTGATAAGTTTCTCTAAGACCGTTTAAACAACGGTCATCTAGCACACTTGAATCACCTGCTACCATGGAATAACTAACATATCGCAGTACAATTTCCATATCTCTTAAACATGCTGCCATTCTTCTACTTGTATATGCATTTCCACCAGGCTGTATTAATTGTGGCTGTTCAGCAAATAGAGCCCGAGCAGAATTAGTAACTATTGCAGATGCATTCGAGTTAATTTTGTTAACAACATCTAATCGTTTTTGGCCTTCTTTAACCATTGTTGATAAAGCATCGAGTTGTGTACTGCTTAAAAATTCTCCTCTTGCGTCAGCTTGTGCAACGACTTTAGCAAATGCGTCTAGCATATTGTTTGCTCCTTTACTAATAAAGATAATCCAGATTAATACTAATAGATAAATAAAATTATACTAAATATCTGGCAGATTTTTTTAGCATAGTCTTTTTGACTCTTGACTAAGTGTAATCTCACAAGAGATTATACATGTATTGTGATTCAAGAATATTTTAATAATTATTGCATTGCTTTTATTCTGTTTAGTCACTTATAATTTCTGGTTGGCTGATTTCATCTGCCATTTCAAGGATTGCACGAATTACCGGCTTTATTCTGGGATCGTCAACTATATCGATATCTTCATATTTACGTCTTTTAGCTCTGTTAGCTACCTGTACCGTGATTTTAAATCGATTTGAAGCAACTTCTAGCAGTTCTTCTGTTTTATAAATAACTTGAGTGGATTCTAGAACATTGGGGTATAACATGTATATATATTCTGGTATTAATGATAGTTTTAATATGTATTTAACTTTGCGGCTGTTTAATTATGATAAATTTATTAATCTTAGAAAAATATGTGTAATAATCATAATAGTAATGATATCGATAATTAGATTTGTAATAGGATTTCTATGGTATTCCGAAAAAATACAAGAAAAAATGGTGTAGTTTTTTTATGTATTAGTTTATTGTGAATAGTCATTAAAATTTATTTATTATTCTAATTAGTTTATATCATATTAATGTTGCTATATATTTCATTTAATCTTTTATAAATAAACATATGCAAGCGTCAAAATATTACACTTCTTTATTGTACAATTATTCCGGTCAACCCTCTTTGATACAAGAACGAGATGCATGTGGAGTAGGATTTTTAGCCAATCCTTCCCAAAAGCCTACACATGAATTGGTCGTGAAGGCCTTAGGATGTTTAACTTGTATGGAACATCGAGGTGCTTGTAGTGCAGATCGTGATACAGGTGATGGAGCTGGCATTATGACACAGATTCCATGGGAATTATTTGATAATTTTGTTGATAAAACACATTCAAATATTGGTGTTGCAATGATGTTTTTGCCATTTGATAATACCCCCAAAATACAGGAATTGTTTGAATGGGTGTTGCAAGATGAAAAATTTGATATCTTGGGTTGGCGAGATGTTCCAACTATTGATGAAGTTCTAGGGATGCAAGCCCAAATGACTAAACCGCTTATTCGGCAGTGTTTTGTTAAGAGTCAGGATCTCAGAGGTGACCTGTTGGAGGCTACATTATACGCTATAAGAAAAAGAATTGAAAAGCTTGTTTCTCAGCAATTTGAAGTTCTCAATAATCAGTTTTATATATGTTCGTTTTCATCACGTACAATTGTCTATAAAGGAATGCTTCGTTCTACCGTCTTGGGCCAGTTTTATCAAGATTTATATCATCCTAATTATACAAGTATATTTGCGATGTATCATCGACGTTTTAGTACTAACACAATGCCAAAATGGCCATTAGCACAACCAATGAGATTTGTCGCACACAATGGAGAAATCAATACCTTATTGGGTAATTTAAATTGGATGAAATCAAAAGAATCCTTATTTAATCATAAATTCCTGCAACATCGTCTTGACGATATTAAACCTATTGTTAATTATGAGAATAGTGACTCTGCTAACTTGGATGCTGCAACTGAAGTGTTGGTGTCATCGGGTAAATCGCCAGAAGAAGCTCTGATGATTTTGATTCCTGAAGCTTATAAAAATCAGCCAGCTTTAGATGATTTTCCTGATATTGTCAATTTTTATGATTATTATAGTCATTTACAAGAACCTTGGGATGGACCAGCTTTAGTTGTTTTTAGTGATGGTAAAACTATAGGTGCTACCCTGGATCGTAATGGTTTGAGGCCAGCACGTTATTGTGTTACTAGAGATGGTTTAGTAATTGTGTCTTCTGAAAGTGGTGTTCTTGAACTTGATGCAGGTGAAATTATCGAAAAAGGAAGATTGGGCCCAGGTCAAATGCTATCTTTAAATATGCAAACTGGTATTTTATCCGATAATTGGTCAATTAAAAATGAGGTTGCAAAAAAATTCCCTTACGGATCATGGTTAACAGAATATAAGCAAACCTTAGAACAGCAACCGTACGTAACTGAAACTCTGAAGTCAGATATAGATCTAATGAAGTTTCACACAGCTTTTGGTTATTCTAATGAAGATGTAGAATTAGTTATTGAGCACATGGCTAGCTCAGCGAAAGAACCAACTTTTTGCATGGGAGATGATATCCCATTGGCTATTTTATCATCGAAACCGCACCTTATTTATGATTATTTTAAACAAAGATTTGCGCAAGTCACTAATCCTGCTATTGATCCGTTAAGAGAAAGTCTTGTGATGTCTTTAAATATCACGTTAGGTGCAAAAGGAGATCTACTGTCATCGCATAATTCTATCCCTCAGCGAATTCAGTTACAGTCACCAGTGATAAATGAAAACGAGCTAAAGCAAATTTTACAATCTACTTGTAAGTGTAAAAAAATTAGAACTTTTTATATTAGTAATGAAGTTGACTATGATTTAAATCGGCCTATTTTGCAAATTTGTGAACAAGCTTTAGAATATACGAAAGGAGATGTTGACGTCCTGATTCTGTCAGATTTTACTGATGAATTATCTGAACGTGAAATTTTCATACCTCCTTTGTTGATTGTTGGTGCTGTGCATCATTACTTGATTAAGCATAATGTGCGTCAAAATGTATCAATTATTGTGGAGACAGCACAGTGTTGGAATACGCATCATTTTGCATGTTTGATTGGTTATGGAGCCAGTGCTATATGTCCTTATCTTGGTTTTCAGACAGTTCGTAATTGGTGGCATCATCCGAAAACTCAGAAGTTGATGAAAAATGGTAAAATTAATCAATTAAGTATAACAGACGTACAAAATAATTACCGTATTGCTATTGAAGCAGGCCTTCTTAAGATTTTGTCAAAAATGGGTATTTCTTTGCTTTCGAGTTATCACGGTGCTCAAATATTTGAAATTTTAGGACTTGGCCAGGATGTTGTGGAGACCGCATTTAAAGGTACTGTTTCTCGAGTTAATGGCATGAATTTAAAAGAACTGGCTGTACAAGTTTCTGAGAATTACTTAAATGCATTTAATTCAGTTCTACCTAAAAAACTTATTAATTTAGGCTATGTACAATATCGTCCGGGTGCTGAGTATCATGTAAATAATCCTGAAATGTCTAAAACATTGCATAAAGCTGTGCGTACTAAAGATAATGAACTATATGTAAAGTATGGCAATCTATTGCAAAATAGACCCCCAACTAATTTACGAGACTTGCTAAAGATTAAGGAGAGTAAAGGGTCTATACTAATAGAGGATGTAGAGTCTGTAGATAAAATTTTAGCTAGGTTTTGTACCGGTGGTATGTCTCTAGGCGCATTGTCAAGGGAAACTCATGAAACGCTAGCTATCGCTATGAATAGAATTGGAGGTAAATCCAATTCTGGCGAAGGTGGAGAAGATCCTGATAGATTTCGTCATATAGCTAATGTAAATGAATCGGGTTCTTCAGATCAATTTCCTCATTTAAAAGGTCTGAAAAATAATGATTTAGCTAATTCCGCTATCAAACAAATTGCATCGGGACGTTTTGGTGTGACACCTGAATATTTAATGAGTGGGCGTCAACTAGAAATTAAAATTGCCCAGGGGGCTAAACCTGGAGAAGGAGGGCAGTTACCTGGTAAAAAAGTTAGTCCATATATTGCAGGTTTACGTAATTGTAAGCCTGGAGTAACTTTAATATCACCGCCTCCTCACCATGATATTTATTCTATTGAAGATTTATCCCAATTGATTTTTGATTTACATCAAATTAATCCGTCTGCAAAGGTGTCGGTTAAATTAGTTGCCCAGGCTGGCATTGGTACTGTTGCTGCAGGTGTTGCTAAGGGAAATGCAGATATAATTCAGATTTCTGGACATGATGGTGGTACTGGTGCATCGCCTCTTAGTTCTATTAAGCATGCTGGTGGTCCCTGGGAACTAGGTATCACAGAAGTCCAGCAATTATTGTTAGATAATCATTTAAGAGACAGGGTTGTTTTAAGGGTAGATGGTGGCTTAAGGACTGGCCTTGATATTGTTCTAGCAGCAATTATGGGTGCTCAAGAATTTGGTTTTGGTACCGTTGCAATGATTGCTACTGGGTGTGTAATGGCCAGGATTTGTCATACAAATAACTGTCCTGTTGGTGTTGCCACTCAGAGGCAAGATCTACGCAATCGTTATCCAGGTATACCCTCAGATTTGGTTAATTTCTTTTCTTTTGTGGGTGAAGAAGTTCGTGCAATTTTAGCTTCATTGGGATATAAGAGTTTACAGGATATTATTGGTCGTGTCGACTTACTGGAACAAAATCATAATTTAAGCTTAAGCAAAACGAAGCATCTGCAGCTGGATTCCTTATTAATTCAGCAAGCAAATAATTTAAATGCTTTACAGTATGAGCACAAAAAAACTAATTCTAATGGGCCAGTATTAGATGATGAGTTACTGTCAGACCCGAGCATTTTGAATGCAATTCACGATCAAACGAATATTAGAAAAAAAATTAAAATTGTGAATACTAATCGTGCGGTAGGTGCACGGATTTCAGGCAAGATTGTAAATCTATATGGCAACCAAGGGTTTGGTGGGTTATTGGATTTTAGTTTTCATGGATCAGCGGGTCAAAGTTTTGGTGCTTTTATTTGTCGTGGTGTATCATTTCATCTTTTCGGTGAGGCAAATGATTATGTCGGTAAAGGTATGAATGGTGGTGAAATTATAATTGTCCCTCCTGCAGGTTACACTTATCTTCCACAGGATCAAGTTATTATTGGCAATACGTGTCTATATGGTGCTACAGGTGGCTCTTTATTTGTTAATGGACAGGCTGGTGAACGTTTTGCGGTGAGAAATTCAGTGGCTCAGGCTGTAGTTGAAGGTGTTGGTGATCATGCTTGTGAGTATATGACTGGAGGTACAGTGGTAGTGATAGGGCCAGCTGGGAGAAATATTGCTGCTGGTATGACCGGAGGTATTGCGTACTTTTTAGATGAAAAAGAGGACTTGTTGAAGAAAATAAATCAGGAAATTGTAAAGGTCCAGCGAATTAAAACTAATGAAGGGGAAAATCATCTGAAAAATCTACTAGTTATGCATATGTCTAAAACTAAAAGTCCAAAAGCTAAATTGTTGTTAGATAATTGGTCTCAGTTCTTGCCTTTATTTTGGCAAATTGTGCCACCTTCTGAAGTTGATAGTTCAGTGGCTAATCCTGCGTTATCACAATATAAGTCTGTTGGTTAATATATTTTATATAAATTTTGTTAATATAAAGAACTTCATTGAGACAAACTACATTAAGATACAATTAAATTATATCATTTTAGTTTTTTGACTCGTATACTCTTATAATAATTTTAAATATAGTATTGATCTATGGCTCATAATGTAAAAGTTTATGATACTTGTATTGGTTGTACACAATGTGTTCGCGCATGTCCTTGTGACGTTTTAGAAATGGTACCGTGGGATGGCTGTAAAGCTGGACAGATTGCATCTTCTCCACGTACCGAAGATTGTATTGGATGTAAGCGCTGTGAAACAGCATGTCCCACAGATTTTTTAAGTGTAAGAGTTTATTTAGGTGCTGAAACAACTCGTAGTATGGGATTAGCTTATTAGTTACTTAAGATTAATAGTAATGTAGACTATATGTAGTGTTAAACATGGCTTATGTGGCACTACATTTTTTAATGTACCGAAATAATAAATCTTTAGAATTGGATTTTATGCTTTAGCCTTTGGAGTTAATAAATATATGGTATTGAATTATTCTATTCAAAAAGCTTGTAACAAAAAACAAGTTTTAAAAACAATTATCGGTATAGATAATTTTCATTTCTCTAGTGCGATTGAAAAGATTAAGGCAGCAGAAGTTGGTGGTTCAACATATATTGATATAGCTGCTAACGTTGATATGTTATTGGAAGTTAAATCTTTAGTTTCTCTACCGGTCTGTGTATCTTCTATCTGTATACAAGAGCTTGAACATTGTTATAATGCAGGAGCTGATATGTTAGAACTGGGTAATTTCGATATTTTTTATGATAAAAATATATCTTTAACTGAGACTAATATTATTGCTATGGCCAGACAACTAAAGCACAGAGTACCAGAAGCATCAATTTGTGTTACAATACCACATATCCTAAATATAAATCAGAAAATCATTCTAGCAAAGAGCTTAGAAGATATAGGTATTGATATGATCCAAACAGAAGGATTGATTAGTAAGCAGACTAATACTTCTTGTACTTCTAGTTTTCTTAGTAAAGCCTCGGCAACCCTGGGCCATACTGCAGTATTGTCTAATAATATAAATATACCTGTAATTGCTGCCTCAGGCATTAGTTCTCTAACTGCACCTGTTGCTATAGCATGTGGTGCTGCAGGTGTGGGCATAGGATCTTTCTTTGATAATTTTCAGCCCTTAAAAGAATTGTCACAAGAAATTAAAGAAACAGCTCATATGATACAGCTCGCATCTCTCTTGAATCATAATGCAAATAATTCCACGCTTAGTCTGGACAGGAGCAGTATATTGAGCAAGGTATAATTAATGATGATTGGATGTCATGTATTAGCTTAAGTATATTTTTAGACTTCATGAAAACTATTTCATCTTGTAATAATATTAAAGTTCGAAAGATTTTATTTTTATTGTTTACTCTTTTGTTCTTGTTAGGATCATGGCTCTATATTAATCAACAGACTTTTAAAAAAGGTTATTCTGTGTTTGTAGAGTTTGATCATGCACATGGTATTAAGCCTGGTTCATCTGTAAGATTGAGGGGATTAATAGTGGGCTCTGTAGTACAATTGAGTAGTGAGCTGAACTCTGTTTTAGCACTAGTGAAATTTAACTCAGCATCTTTACTAATTCCAAGAAATTCACTTATTGAGTCTAATCAGACTGGATTATTAAATGACTCTGTTTTAGATATTATTCCTTTAGAGACAATAGTGACCAGCTATCCCAATATGCAAAATCCTTTATCGAGTGATTGTAATGATAAATATATTTTCTGTCACTTATCTTATATAAAAGGAGATCGAGGTTTAAATTATGATGATTTAATCAGGGCCACTACAAGAATCTCGCAACGTTTTGATGATCCAAGATTTTTTAATTTGTTCTATATGTTTTTACATAATAGTGTTGAAATTACTGATCATTTTGTAGATACTTTTATCGATTTATCTGATTCTCTGAGTCTTCTTTCTCAAAATTTGTTACATAAACATGACTCGTGAAATCATATATTTTGATGTACAGATATAGACATAACTTATATTATTAAATTACTTAATTTGTAAAAAAATATGACCATACCTGATCGAAAATCTTTGCCCTTAGATTTCTTGAAACCAGTAGTAGAGTTGGAAAGTCAGATGATACATTTGTCTGATTTAGTAAAGTATAATAAAACTAATGTAGATCATGACTTAGATCTTTTTCAGCAAGATCTATTGGAGTTGAAACATGATATTTTTGCCTCACTTGCACCCCTGCAGCGTTTACATCTTGTACGACAAGCTGAACGTCCTACTACTCTTGACTATATTCCATATATCTTGGATGACTGGATTGAATTACATGGCGATCGTGGCGGTGCTGATGATCCGGCTATGGTAGGGGGATTGGGTAAGTTGAATGATCAGACAGTTGTTTTTATTGGTCATCAAAGAGGTAAAGATACGAAAGATAATGTTGCAAGGAATTTTGGAATGCCATCCCCTGGTGGATATCGTAAAGCATTGCGTTTGATGCGCTATGCTAATAATTTTGGTTTTCCAATTCTTACATTTATTGATACCCCCGGTGCTTGGGCAGGTATTGAAGCTGAGAGGTTAGGACAAGGTGAGGCGATTGCTAAAAACTTACGAGAAATGTTCTCTTTCGATGTCCCAATTATTTGTACGGTGATAGGGGAAGGTGGCTCAGGCGGTGCATTAGGGATCGGTATAGGTGATGTTATGTTAATGCTTGAGTATGCTGTTTACACCGTTGCTACTCCGGAAGCATGTGCTGCTATACTGTGGAAAGATAGTCAGCAATCACCAGAAGCAGCAGAGGCTTTAAAGATTACTTCTTCAGATTTAAAAGTTTTGGGTATTATTGATGATATTGTACCTGAGCCAGTTGGAGGATCTCAAGCTAATCCCGTCCAGGCAGCCTCTTTTTTGAAGAAGATGCTTGTAGACAATCTGCATAGTTTATGTTCTGTAGATCACGAAGAACGTTTAATGCGAAGATATCAAAAATTCAGAAAAATGGGTACATTTTATGAATACTAAGTTTTTATTTTGATATCTTGTGTACGATATATTATATATTGTTTTTTGATTGAGTATAGTGAAAGATCATTCCAGGATTTTACGCAAGTAACCCTGTACCGCGTAGACCTAAGATTACTCCAGCACCGATAACATGGCCCAGGCTAGTGGTTGCCAATAGCTCTGTCAAACCAAAGCCTTGGAGTCCGGCTATCGGTACGGAAGGTCCAAGATTTCTTACTTGTATAGCATATCTACCCATTGCGATTGCGAAAATATTACTTGTAATCATAATAAATGCTATCTGAGCAGACCAGTTGGCATTTACATTGGCCAGAGCGATTGTATAATTAATATTCATTTCCTTGTGTGATATCTTTAAAAGTTAATAAGTATACTTCATTGTAAGTATTTTATGCTAGAATATTAGATCTTTCAATATCAATATTATAAGAATTAACATTTGATTTAGTCTAAGTATTGTGTAGAATCGCTTATTATGATACCCATCCATAGCTATGTAATCCTTGACCTAAAAAGTTGACACCTAGATAGCAAATCCATACGATGAAAAATCCGATAGATGCGAGTACAGCAGGTTTTTTCCCAGACCAAGACTTGGTTAATCTTGAATGAAGGTAAGATGCAAAAATAAGCCATGTAATTAATGCCCAGGTTTCTTTGGGATCCCAGCTCCAGTATGATCCCCATGCTTCATTGGCCCAAACTGCACCCGAAATAATGCCTACAGTTAATAGAGGGAATCCGAGGCCAATTATACGATAGCTTAAATTGTCTAAGCTTTGTAATAAGTCCATACGTGATGTAAAATTGAGATTTATAGCTGCAATACTGTTTTGTTCTTTCCTGTTTATATTTTGGGGTGCAATTATAGAACTGCCAAGAGAGATATTATTGACAAGGTAGCCACTAGAGTCTCCTTTGAGATTAACTGATTTGCCTTTTGTAATAATAAGAAACAAGATTGAAATTAAAGACCCCACAAGTAAAAAAGCATAACTGAGAATCATAACAGTTACATGCATCATGAGCCAGTTTGAATGTAGGGCAGGTACTAGTGGACTTGCTTGTTGCATACCTTGTGGTAATGAAAGACTCGCAAAAGCTATAATAAACAGATCGATTGGCAGACTGATCGCGTTGATTATTTGGCTTTTAGTTTGTAAGTTAACAATAATTTGTGTCAAAGTTAGGCACCAAGTTAAGAAAAGCAAAGATTCGTATAAATTACTTAAAGGGAAGTAGCCATTCATTAGCCATCTATTTGCTAGTACAAAAGCTAGTATTATATTAACTAGTATTACCAGCCATTTACTTGGTTTTATTAAAAATTTAAAGAAAGGGAAAGCAATAGTAGTCCAACAGGCTAATAAATTCACAAGTAGCAGAAAAAAAGATATGTTAATGAGTGTGTTATGTACTATACTCCATTCCATTACGTACTCCAGTTTTTTCTTTATTGTAGTATTTGATTGTATGTTATCATTATCTATTATATCGTAATCTGTATAGTATAGTATATATATTTTTTTGTTGGACTTGATAATATCATATGGCCATGTATTGAAAAATACATGGCCATATATACTGTTTACATTTGATTTATTGTACTGAAAAAATATTCTACAATTAAATTATTTAGCTTAATGCATTAATAATGTAATCAAGAGCAGCTGCGTATTCAACACCTGCTTGAGCTGACATGTCGCGAGGTACGCACAGTCTATCTCTAGTGAATGTAAAAGCAGCAACGTAAGAAGCGGCAGGAAGATTTAATGTTCTGTAAACTTCACGTGCACCTGCAATTGCCCACTCATCAAGAGGACCTGTACCACCTACAACAAGAGAATAGTTTACAATTCTCATGTAATGGTCAATGTCACGATAACATTTGTTTACTTTTTCTTGGCTATCACCAGCTTCGCCAGGATTCTTTAAGTAAGAATACTTTGCGAAACAAGCGTCACCAGCTTCTTTTACTACAGCTTCGTGGTTACCAGCTAGCTTCTCTGCTGCTTCTAATCTTGCAGCCGCACGTTGGATGTTACCTTGGATTGATTCAAGATCTGAAGATGAAGGGAAGCGACCAGCAGCATCTGCAGCACTGATCGTAGTAGTCATAACTGATTTCATTGTTGTCTCCTTAGTTGGGTTTTATTCTGTTTAGGCTTACCAGGATGTGAGTTTAGAGATTCGTTGTATTTGCCACTATCCCAATATTTTAGTTAGCTGATAGCAGCAGCAACTCTGTCGCAGTAGCTAGCAATTTCAGATGCTAGTCCTGAACAGTCACCTGAGATGCAAGCCATTTTACGTTGAGAAGCTGTATTGGTAATGAATGCAACAGCCGCAGCTTTCATAATGCTTACTGCTCTTACAGAAGAGTTAGTTGGAACTCCTAGAGCAATGTAAGTTTCTTTTAATCCATTTAAACAACGATCTTCTAGTACAGAAGGATCGCCAGCTAGAAGTGCATAAGAAGCATATCTTAGGATGATTTCTCCATCACGTAGACATGCTGCCATACGACGGTTTGTATAACAGTTACCACCGGGTGCGATTAGACCCGGATTTTCACAAATCATACCAGATACAGCATCTGATACGATACAACTAGCATTAGAAACGATAAAGTTTACAGCATCAAGACGAGTGTTACCGTCAGCGATGAATTTTTTAAGAGCTTGTAAATCACTGCCTCCTACGTAAGCAGCTTTAGCGTCTGAATTAACTACAACCCTGGAAAATGCGTCAAGCATGGAGCTCTCCCTATTGAAAAATGTAAAGGACTTAGCTGTTTCAGCTGTCTTTTTGTTCGATCAGCTGATGTATTAGTATCGAAACTACAATATATGACAGATTACTTGGAAAAATAATAACAAGTTAATAAACTGTTACATTAATTATATTCATTGTAAGATGCCAAACTATATTTGCGCTAAGGTCTTTATATAATTCTCTGTCTTTTAACAAGGAACTTTATAATATTTTCTTTAATGAGCATATACTGCAATGTTAGGCGTAAATAACTTCTACTTTCATGAGTATTAAGTTTCACAAGTTTATTGCGAATAACAGTAAGTTTAAACTGTTGTTCAAGACTTAAATTATTGGGTTGATCCATATTTAGTAAATATAATAGTTAGACCAAATAGGTTTGAAAAATATTTTACGAACATTTATTGCAACACATGTATGTGTTGATGAGTATTTATTTATCTTTTCATTTTTTGTTAAATAATTAAATAATATTAAATCTTGCTGTTTATGATTAATATTTCTTTTATATTAATCATGGATAGATCGAATTTTTATGTACACAAATAACTCTTAATGTTATTTTCGTAGTATACTGTAGTTTGCATGGTTCTTTTTATACGTTTAGGTGTGTAAAATATATCGTACATACGTGTAAGCATGAAATGTAAAAGTATCCTACGTCCGAATCAATTCAATTAATTTTCGTAATTATTGGAAATGTTATAAGCCATACTGGAGACCAAATATGTCTATACCAATACTAAATTATTCTTTATCAACTCAAAATCAACGTGTAAATGGGTTTGAGAGCTATCCGGGTGATGAGCAACCTACTATTTATACTACAGATAATTTGCCTACCGCTAATGGCATGGATGAAATTATCTGGGCTGCGTATCGACAAGTTTTTAGTGAGCATCAAATTTTAAAAAGTACATCTGAGTATTTTCTTGAATCACAGTTGAGATTCAATCAAATTAAGGTGAAAGATTTAATAAAAGGGTTACTTCTGTCGGATAGTTTCCGTAAGTTAAATTACGATGTAAACAATAATTATCGTTTTGCTGAGATGTGTGTACAAAGAGTCCTGGGTCGTGATGTTTATAATGATCGTGAAAAATATGCTTTTTCTGTCATTATCGGTTCTAAAGGTCTGGAAAGTTTTATCGATTTACTGTTAAACAGTGAAGAGTACATAGAAAACTTTGGAGATTCTACAGTACCATACCAAAGACGTAGAATTATTGCACAAAGAAGTAAAGGAGAAGTACCATTTAACCTGAAAACACCTAGAACAGCAGAAGCTTTTCTAAATAAATCTATCATGCCTCAGTTAACTTGGGCAGGTCCAGTTCGGAAATTCAGGCCTCAGGAACAATCCCCAAAAGCTGGAGATCCAGCATTATTTTTATCTATGGTTAATGATGTAGCTTAATCGTTTAATTATATATTTAAACTATGGGTCAAAATAATACTATTTTTGACCTGATTTATATAAATTACTGCTATATTAGCTACCTAGCTTAAATGCATCTACAAATAATCCATACAAAATTCCTATCTTAATATAGTTAATTCTGTGCATCAAAAGTTTATTAATCTTTTTCTTAAAACTTAGAGGGTAAGTACATTGACTAATTCTTTCGTAGAAAGTTACTATTATCGCTGCTCCTATGATACCCCAATCACCGGTTTGTCCGGGTATGGTTGAAAGTGTAGTTGAAATAAAGAAACCTAGCAACATATACAGTACACTTAAACTTAAGGCCGTAATTTTAGTTCTCTGAGTATTAGTTAACACATTGAACAAACCCTTAATATATTCGGCCAGATTAGTTGGATACATCTATCATAATTTTGTAGTTGTTAAATCATGAAAATACAAGTTGGAATTATTGCTTATGCTAAATATTTTTCTCACCTAAAGATTTAATTAAATATTGAAATGGAAGTTCTATTATTGTATCACTTCTAAGTGAAATATTATTAATCTTAATTATTTCAATAATTATATTTTGTAGTATTTGAATACTGCGAATTGTAGGTCCAATAGGAACTTCTAACGAATTGTATGTTTCTCTTAATCCATCTAAAACTCTTTCATCTAATATATTGTTGTCACCGGCAATAATAGCATAGCTAGAATAGCGAAGATAATACTCAATATCTCTTAGACATGCAGCATATCTTCTAGTTGTATATGAATTTCCGCCAGGCCGCAGCAGTTCGGGCTGCTCATCATACAGTTGAGCAGATGCTTCTTTTATGATATTTGAAGCCTGACTATTAATAATTTCGGAGACACGTATTCTATCGAGTCCTGTTGAAAAATAAATTTCTAACTCATCTAAAGCCGTATTATCTAGATATCTACCTGCTAAGTCGTATTTATTCACAACACTTGATATAGCATCTTTCATGGATGTATTCCTCCTAATATATTTGTACATATCATATTGATAGTATAATGTAGTTATTTGAAAATTGAATGGAGTAGATTATATTCATTTATGATATTTAATATAATTGTATCTTATTTGCTTGCATACTAAATTTCATACTTTTTGCATAGATTTTTAATAAGCTTAATAGATCAATGCTAGAAAAGCATCATTAGATTCTAGAATAAAATAGCAAATTAATCTTTAAATTGTAATATTATTGTTCCGACTTATATATATAATTCATTATTTTCTATTATGCATTTATTAGATAACAGCACGATGGTGCAAGATAAGATTTATTGTAAAATTAGTGTTATACCGCTTAATTGTATATGTATCGAGTTTAATCCTTGCAATCATTATGGGTTGACTAATATGTTTCCTCGCATTATATTTAAATCTGCTACCTCTAATAGTATTGTGAAATTAATCAACAGTCATTTGTTAATTACTTCAATATTGTCAGTTGGACATGCTCTGTATATTGGTGGAGAGCTTGTAAAAGCAGAGCTAGCGTTAATCACATCTCAGGAGTATGTACAAAATTGATGCCTTAATATGATAATCTAAGAAATAAATTCATACAATGGGAGCATGTAACTCAGTGGATAGAGTGCCAGATTCCGGTTCTGGAGGTCGAGGGTTCAAGTCCTTCCTTGCTCGCTTAAGATCCTCTTTACTTGTATTTACTTGTATTTTATACTATTCTTGATGCTAGCAATGATTTTAGATAAGGGACTGTTAGGTTTCTACATGTTAATATTTTCTAGAAGGTTATCATTTCGTTGATTATAATAATTATGCGAAATTAAAACAAATGCAAAAAATCAAATTATACCTTTCTCTCGAAGTTTAGTTACTGCTTAATTAAAATATGCATATTATTTAGTTCAGTTTTCTATTCATTGAGTATCAACTAATATGATTACACTAAATGGTTGATAATTTATTAAAGTGTTGCCCTTAAATAACTGGCAAGTTGAAATATTTGACAGGTTTAGGTAAAGTTAAATACATAAATTCAATCTATGTTTTTCTAAATCTAATTACTAGGTACCTTTTGAGATATTTTTATTAACATGGACGTGGGTTCGAATCCCACCAGTTCCATATATTATAAGATGCATGTTGTGTACTAAAAATATTTCGAGTATATTATCGCTGTCCAAGCGGTTGAGGCTGACAAAATATATGGTACAGAATCATCAATCACATTTTCTTGTACAATACACAGGAAGATTAAAAACATGAACAAATTAAATAGCATATTGGATCTTACTTATCTAAGATAAGTGTTATGATACTTGTTATATTTGTATTACTTGGAACTTATAGTTTTATTACTTATGCCTTTTATTTCATACTTAAATACGTTCACTTACAGCTTGCCAAATCAAGAATTGAAAATATTAAATTCTTCTCAGGTAAATCATTCATCAATGTTACATCGTCCCGGACATAAATCATTGTTGAAAATTAAAGGTCCAGTCAAATCAAAAAACCTTGTTATGGCAACTGAGTCATTATATCGATTTTCTAAATTACAAGATAGCAGACCTCAGCTCTTTCAAGAGCTACTGGATAAATATTGGCGGCAAACTATATTTCTTTCGAATGCTACGCCACTTGCTCGTAAATATTCAGCTTTATTGGCAAAACAAGAAGATTCACTTGTTAAGAATAGTAAAAAAAAGTTTATGTCTAGCTTTAGCAAAGCATTAGAAGCTGGTAATATATCTGTTGATCTTGTGACTGATAGAAGTCAACCAGATAATTTTTCACCAGATGGTTCCATCCGTTATATCTGGGGTAAAAGTTTAAATATTAGACTACCTAATTATCTTAATGGTCTGTGGTCTAGTAAGAGGCTGAAAGATGTACAAATGGTACATTACAATAATCTTATGCAAAATTTACAAAATAATAATTTTCCAGTCTTTGTATTAGCTAACCGCATGAATCAAATAGTAGTTGCTGAGCCGTCTAATCAGCTCGTACATCAAAACAATATCTTTCACAAAGTATCTCTTTGGTACTATGATCGTTTTTTATGGAAGAAAGATGATAGCTCTGTGTATGAAGGTTGGTTTTTTGTAAATCCTAAAGATGCCGAGGAATATGCTAATTTCATTAAGTCTCGATATCCTCGTTCGTCCCATCAAAATGGTTTAAGTGTTAAATCAACTACATTGAAATCTTATTATAGTTTAAATAGAAATGCTCCCCCCCGAACAGAGTTTCGTTTATTGCCAGATCTTGAAGAAGTAGGGCGTTTAATTGTCTCATCAAAGTATCGAAAGGGTTTATCTTTTGATAATAAGCAAACATATGGCCAGAAATACTTTCAAGGTCAGCCAGTATATTTAATTCAATCCGTCTTAGGAACTCATAAAGAAACTGGTGTTAAAAGGGACATTAACTACCATTATGAAATATCAGCTGATACGTCAGGTACAAAATATCAAGGTATCTTCTTGAATAAAACTGTGGCAGTTAATGCTTGGAAGCAGTTCTGTGATAAAAATAGTGCTTTCAAATTGCCCTCTCAGCCAAAATTACTTGTATATAATTTAGAAGATTTCTTAAAAGATTATGAGAATAATGAACAAAGCCAGGATAGAGATTTTTTATTTGTACCTTCTGAAGAAGTTTACAGTTATATTAAATCAGCCGGTGTGAATAAAGTGGTGAGTCAGAATCTGTTGTTCAAAAAATTGATTGTTTACCGTTTTGCAATGAGCCTTTGGTTTCAAAGGCTGTTATGGTCTCTAACAAGTAAGCAACCACCCAATTGGTAATGTTATAGTTTTCGAATTGATTTTTCTGTAGTTATTTCCTTGAATAGTATTCGACCACTAATAATTCATTCAGTTGAAGTGCGACCCACTCTCTTTCAATAATTCCGTTAACTTTGCCAACTAAATTATTGGAATCTAGTTCTAGATGGCTTGGAATATTAGCTAATCCCGGAAACATCAAGTATTTTGATACTAGATCTCGAGAAGTGGCTTGTGCTTGTATAGTAATTTTATCGCCAGGCTTACATTGATAGCTTGCTATTGATACTGTGCGATTATTAACGCATACATGTCCATGGTTTACGAGTTGTCTTGAAGCTGGTATTGTAGGTGCCATGCCCAGCCGAAAAATTGTATTGTCTAAACGCATCTCTAGTAGTTGTAAAAGAATATATCCTGTCGACCCTTGGACTCTTTTAGCTGTCTTAACATATCTAGATAGCTGTTTTTCACTAATACCATAATTGAATCTTAGTTTCTGTTTTTCTTCTAGGCGTACCGCATATTCTGATGGTTTTTTATTTTTGTTGCCATGCTCTCCTGGTGGTGTCTGTTTTTTTGATGTCTTTCTTGTTAGTCCAGGTAAATCCCCTAATCTACGACACAGGCGCAATCTAGGTCCTCTATATCTTGACATATGTATTTCTCCTTAATGTTGGATGATTAATGTACTTTATTTATCAGTAGCTTTATTTCTTAGGTGTTAAAATCATTACCATATTTTTACCATCACGGGATGGCGATTGCTGAACATCAGATACCTCTTCTAAGTCTTTAGCCATCCTATAAAGTAGCTCGATTGCTAAATTCGCATGCTGGATTTCTCTGCCTCGAAAAGTTATTGTTGCTTTAACTTTATCATTTGCTTGTAAAAAACGCAAAGCTTGGTTAATCCTAACTTTATAGTCATGTGTTTCTATTTTATAGCGCATTTTTACTTCTTTTAAATGTGAATTATGCTGTTTTTTCTTGGCTTCTTTGGCTTTCTTTTCTAAGTTAAATTTATATTTACCATAATCGACTATCCTACATACTGGAGGATTGGATTTATTACTGATTAATACTAGATCTAGCCCTGCATTTTGAGCTGATTGTAGTGCTTCATCTAGTGACAGAATACCAATTTGACTGCCTTGTACATCAATTAACCGTATTTCTGGAAATGGTATATGTTCATTTATAATAGGAATGTCGTGATTTTTTTTCTTGAAATTTTTATTTTTTTCTAACACTATAAATTCATGAGTTATATTATTAAAATATTGTTAAATATCTAGAGTTTATTATAGCATTAGATTGTATATAATGATATCATGAGAATGAAGTCTATTTAAATATCAATGTGATAATTTTATCATATATCGTACATGAAAATAAGTTATGAAACATACTTTATCTGTTTTAGTTGAGGATGAGTCGGGTGTTTTGTCAAGGATATCAGGTCTTTTTGCTCGTAGAGGCTTTAATATTGAAAGTTTAGCAGTAGGCCCTGCTGAACAGCCAGGTATCTCACGAATTACAATGGTTGTACCCGGAGATAATAGAACAATAGAGCAATTAACTAAACAATTATATAAGCTAGTTAATATTTTAAAAGTTAACGATATAACTAACATACCTTCTGTTGAACGTGAATTAATGCTTCTGAAAATTCATGCATCAAAACAATATAGATCGGATATTCTTGATATTGTTAATATTTTTCGGGCACGTATAGTAGATATTTCTAAGACATTTATGATACTAGAAGTTACGGGTGACCCTGGAAAAATAGTTGCCCTTGAGCAATTGTTGTCTCAGTACGGAATCGTGGAAATTGCTAGAACAGGAAAAATATCATTAACAAGAGCATCAAATGTAAATACCGAATTACTTAGGAAAAATCTAACATTGAAGACTTTACACTAATTATTGGCTACTGTTTTGCCAATATCCAGGTTTTTCTACAAATGATAAGCATTCAATAACATCCCAATCAATTTGTATTTCATTATTGTTTTCTAAATAGTTGGCGTTAAGGATAGGATTAAATGGATGAAATAAATTATTTTGTAGTTGGTGATAACCAATATTGTAATGTTGCATAGTAATAAAGCTGTAAGTTGAACATCTATGAACATAAATACAATTGATGCATATACACATATCTATATTGTGATTAAAAGCTATGGGGGCGGAGGGACTTGAACCCTCACGATCCTAAGAGATCAACAGATTTTAAGTCTGTTGTGTCTACCATTCCACCACGCCCCCAAATTGGTTGAATTAGACTGTGATACGAGGCGGCACCCAGATTCGAACTGGGGGTAAAGGATTTGCAATCCTCTGCCTTACCACTTGGCCATACCGCCACGCTATTTAAAAATCATTTTAACATATTCATCATTTTGTTTCCACTACATTTTTTCATACAACTAATTTCCGAATTCGCCTGCAAATAAACGACTCTTTAGTATGTCTTCTGATTGTATTGTTACAAGATCAGCTTTTGTAAGCATTTTATCTCCACTTGCAAAAATTCTGTTTGCTTGACGCATTCTTGCTCTATCGATAGCATTACGAATGCTTCTTGCATTAGCAAAATGGGGTTGTTGCATACGTCTATTGGTGTATTCTAGAAGAACGATATCAGCATCCGGTGCAAAACAATATTGTTGCTCTTGCATCATAAGCTTTGCTATTTGAAGTAGTTCTTCTGCTGTATAATCAGGAAAATCTACATGGTTTGTTACCCGAGATGATAGTCCAGGATTAGATTCGTAGAATTTATCCATTCTATCTTTGTAACCTGCAAAGATTACTACTAAATCATCTCTTTGATTCTCCATCACCTGAAGTAAGATTTCAATGGCTTCGGCACCATAATCACGTTCATTATCTGCTTTATATAAATAATAGGCTTCATCAATAAATAATACGCCCCCCATTGCTTGTTTTAAGACTTCTTTGGTCTTTGGTGCGGTATGTCCTATATATTGTCCCACTAAATCGTCTCTTGTTACTGTCAGAAGATGACCTTTACGAATATATTCCAACCTATGTAATATATCAGCCATTTTCATTGCTACTGTTGTTTTGCCCGTCCCAGGACTGCCTGTAAAAGACATATGTAGGCCAGGGCTTCCAGACACTAGATCTAAACTTTTCCTCAGTCTGTCAATTAATAGTAAGGCTGCAATTTCTCTAATTCTTGTTTTTACTGGAATAAGCCCAACTAGCTCTCTTTCTAGTTCATCAATAACTTCTTGTATTTCGGTTTTACCATATTCTTCTTGTAGATTCACAAGAGTATCATCAGAAAACTGTTGTTCCATAATCAGTTAGTATTGTATTATCTGTTTAAAAATAGAAAATCATCGCTATGATAATTTTCTATATATATTGAACTATCTACATGATAGTTAATTGAGCCTATCTAATTTGAAATTATTAGTAACGCACACCTTCTGGTTTTTCTGTTGCATAGCTGTGGATACTGTACTTTTGATTACGTCCAATATCTTCGGTGCGTAGTAGGGTGAAGCCCGGCTCAGAAATAGGTCTATTGATAATGAAAGATAGACAGCAGCTTTCAACACCGCGAGTATTGTCAAAAGCGTTTACTTTAATGTATACGCCAGGATTAGCTTTGCGGCAACTTGCTATCTCATACATAACAGCAGCCGGATCTTGTATATCAAATAAAGGCAAACCCCATAGTTCCCAATATGCATTTCTTGGGTGTGGATCATCAGTGTATTCTATATTGATAGACCAGTTCTTAGTCACTGCATAAGCAACTTGTCTAGATATTTGTTCGTCTGTTAGGTCAGGTAGAAAGGAAAACGTTCCTTGTGTTAATCTCACTTTTGTATGCTCCTTTAATAGTTAGGCGAATAATACTTTAGTATCTGTAATCTTTACTTTGATTTAAGTAAAGATTTATTCATAATACTCGGTTAAAGTTAGACGTTGGCTGTTGGAGTCTCTACAAAGTCAGCTGTATCTGTAGAAGTATAGTTAAAGGAAATATCTTTCCATAAGTCTAAAGCTGTTTGTAGAGGACCACAAGTTTTTGCAGCATCTCGTAAAATTTGTGGTCCTTCATTTACGTAATCACGACCTTCATTTCTTGCTAAAACCATGCTCTCAAGAGCAACTCTATTTGCTGTAGCACCTGCTTGAATACCATCTGGGTGACCAATTGTACCACCACCGAATTGTAGCACTACGTCATCTCCAAGATAGTCAAGTAATTGATGCATTTGCCCACAATGGATACCACCGGAGGCTACTGGAGTTACTTTTCTTAATGATGCCCAATCTTGCTCAAAGAAAATACCTTGAGGCAAGTTAACATCTAGATGAGATTCTAGAAGTGTATTATAGAATCCTTTGATCATCAGAGGATCACCTTCCAGTTTACCAACTACAGTACCTGCATGTATATGGTCAACACCTGCCATACGCATCCATTTACAGATAACTCTGAAATTCATTCCATGTTCTTTTTGACGAGAATATGTTGAGTTACCAGCTCTGTGTAGATGTAAAATCATGTCTGTTTTACGAGCCCAAATTGCCATAGTTTGAATAGCTGTGTAACCAATAACCAAGTCGATCATACAGATAACACTTCCAAGTTCTTTAGCAAATTCAGCTCTTTCGTACATATCTTCCATTGTTCCTGCAGTAACATTTAGGTAATGTCCTTTAATTTCACCTGCAGCAGCTTGGGAGCGGTTTACGCCTTCCATAGAATAAAGAAATCTTTCTCTCCATCTCATGAAAGGTTGAGAGTTGATATTTTCATCATCTTTTAAAAAGTCTAATCCACCTTTAAGACCTTCATATACAACACGTCCGTAGTTTTTACCTGAAAGACCTAGTTTAGGTTTTACTGTTGCGCCTAAGAAAGGACGACCAAACTTATCCATTCTCTCACGTTCTACAACAGTACCTGTTGCAGGACCTTGGAAAGTTTTTAAATATGCTACTGGTAAACGCATATCTTCTAGTCTTAATGCTTTAACGGCTTTAAATCCGAAAACGTTCCCAATAATTGATGCAGTTAAATTAGCAATTGATCCTTCTTCAAAAAGATCAATATCGTATGCGATGTATGCAAAATATTGATCAGATGAGTTAGGAACAGCATCTACCTTATATGCTTTAGCTCGATATAAATCGCAAGCAGTTAAAAGATCTGTCCATACAACTGTCCATGTTGCAGTAGAAGATTCACCTGCTACTGCAGCGGAAGCTTCAATTGGATCTACACCTGGTTGAGGTGTTACTCTGAATAATGCTAGTACATCAGTTTCTTTAACTACGTAATCTGGATCCCAGTATCCCATTTTTGCATATGGAATTACTCCAGATTCGTAACGTTCGTTTTTAATCCTTGTCCGTTCTTCTACGGATTGAGACATGTATTCCTCCTTGAGTGTAAGGCAGTTTCATATAGGTTGATTGTGTTACAGATTGCAAGCAATATGTAATCTATTCAATACATCGTTCATACAGGAGAGATTATCTTCTGTAACCCTACTTAATAATCTATCATTTTTAGGTCATCAACTGGTTATTACTTTATTTATATGAATGATAAGTTTTGCTAATATAAGAGGCAAGAGAAATTTCAATATATACATATTGTTCTTGATTTATGGTACAATTAATCCAGCATGGGGATATATATTATGAAGGAAGTAATTGTGTTAGTTTCTCAAGTAATGGATTCTACTTTTAGTCAAGAAGTACTCGAACATAATCAACCTGTATTGGTTGACTTTTGGGCTCCATGGTGTGGACCTTGCCGTATGGTTGCACCAGTGGTTGATGAAATAGCACATGAGTACAGCAGTAGTATAAAAGTAGTTAAAATAAATACTGATGAAAATCCTAGTACAGCAACGGAATATGGAATACGCAGTATACCTACTTTAATGATTTTTAAAGGCGGTGACAGAGTTGATACAGTTATAGGTGCTGTGCCTAAATCTACATTAGCAACAACATTAAACAAATATATAGATAAATAGAAAGAGGAAAAATGTCCAAAATATGTACTATTACTGGAAAAAGTAGAAATAATGCTTATTCAATTTCACATTCTCATGTGAGAACAAAAAAAATTCAACAAGTAAATTTGCAGACTACTAAGATTTGGTCAATAGAAAAGAAAAAATGGATTAAAGTCACAGTTTCCACCAAGGCAATGAAAACACTTCTAAAGAATAATTTCTTAGTAAAATAAAAAAAGCAATTTGTTCTAGTGACTTTTTTGTCAGTTCGTGCTATAATTGTACTTAGCATTACCGTATCCGTCTCTTTGAGCACGGCAGTAGCACAAATAAACATATATCAGAGAGTTTTGGGAGATTAAAATGGAAACAGTAAATTTAGATAATATTTTTGAAGATTTTGATAGTGCGTTAGAGGAAGAAAAACTTATTGGATGGTCTGCTACATGTCTGGATCAGACAATTTCTTATTATGTTGAGTGTAACTATAATGAAATGAATCATGAAGATGAGACATTAGATAAGGCATAGCCTGATCCAGTTATATATACATGTGATTGGTCTGTAGCAATATAGTTGGTAAACAACTTAACTGTGGTCTTTGTTTTTTTTACAAAGACCACAGTTATTGTTAAATGGTTAGTATCAGTGTTACAATTATTTATGTAAAGCTAGTATAGCTCAATTGGTAGAGCAGCTGATTTGTAATCAGCAGGTTACGGGTTCAAGTCCCCTTACTAGCTTAACTTACAGCACTTAAGCCTGCACTCTGAAGTACGGGTATATTTGCTAAACACAAATAAGCAAAACCTGCACCGCCTACTGCGCCAACTAGGAAGCCTGCTGTAAATTGACTCCATCCTTCTGAAGTTTGTAATACATCTTTGCTCTCTTCTGTATCAAAAGAAACATTGCCGTACATGGATAAACATGTTGTAAGTATAATAATCAAGCCTACTGCCGACAAAAAACCTGATAATAAAGCAACATCTGTATTCCTCAAAGGTCCTAACTTATCAAAAGGGCCAACTAAAAAATAACCATGAGCCATACCTATCTCTAGACCACGCATTAATGGTGTTACACCACGTCTATATGCAGGCAGATTACTTAATAGCCCTCTAGTAAAGCTGGAAGTACTAACTGGTGTGGATAAGTTACCAACAAAAGGATCGTCATTATACGGTTGAATAAAATCTGTCATAAAATCTGTTTCCCAGATGAATTAATTGAGTTATAGCTTGAGCTATACATACATATGATATACTATATTATGTATTTATATATGCTTTTATTGCAAACATTTAAGAATCAATCTATACTACAGCATTAGTGATGCATCATTACTTATAGATAAAAACTCAGCTGTATTATAGCTAATTTGAGATATCGTTAGATTAGTATATCGAGTTTATTAAATATTAAATTATCAGAGGTATATTCATTATGAGTATTTTTATCAGTTACATACTGTTTCTGTCAGTATTTATGGGACTAGCTATAGGTCTATTTTTCAGTCTACAATCAATAAAGCTTATATGAAAAGGATTTCTGTTGTATTGATTAGATTTCAATTAATGTTATATCATATTTTAGCCAACTATTTTGACAAAAATTATGCTTGTTAGACAAGATAAGATCCGTGGCTCAAGACGTATCAGTAATTACTGGTGGGCTTTCTCTATTCTGGCAGGCGGTACAGGATTTTTTTTAGCAGGTTTATCTAGTTACTGCAATAAAGACTTTTTACCTTTTACCTCTGCAGCAGAGTTGTTATTTATACCACAAGGTATAATCATGACCTTTTATGGTACTACAGCATTATTTATTAGTGTGTTTCTCTGGCTAACCATCTTTTGGGATGTTGGTGGCGGTTACAATCGTTTTGATAAAAATGCAGGTCTTATAACAATATTTAGATTAGGTTTTCCTGGTAAAAACCGTATAGTATGCCTTAAATATAATATCGAGGAAATCAGATCAATCAAAGTAATTATACAAGATGGCTTAACTCCTAAGAGAGAAATATATTTGAGAACTAAAGATAACAGGGAAATTCCTCTAACACGTGTTGGTGAACCGATGATGCTTTCTGAAATAGAAAACCAAGCAGCAGAATTAGCTAAATTACTAGGAGTAATCCTTGAGGGTATTTAGTATTTAAAAAGATAGATCTTCTTGCATAGTTCAATCTTCTAGTATATAATTTTATAGAGAAGCGGGTATAGTTTAGTGGTAAAACCTTAGCCTTCCAAGCTAATGATGCGGGTTCGATTCCCGCTACCCGCTTTTGTTACATAAGTCTGGATAGAATATCGAACGCTTATCTATAGCTCAATGCATCTGGCTGGATTCGAACCAGCGACGTCCTTTTATGGATGGCGGATTATTGGAGTCGATGTTTTCAGTTCTTGATATAACACCTCTCTTTCAGAACCGTACATGAGACTTTCATCTCATACGGCTCCCACCTACATACCTCACTGAATTCCTTAATTTTAATAACTATATAATTGACTTCGCACATGCTTACTGGATATATTGATTTGTTTTTTCGTCCATACATCTAATCTTTTAGATATATTTTCTGATATAACAGTCATACAAATAGATTTTTTCAATATTCTGTAGTAAATAAAAATGATATCTAGTGTTCTAATAATACTTCTTTCAATAGCTTTTGGATGTCTAGGAGAATTCAGTCTATATCGTCCTGAAGAATTTTTACGATAGGTTAGAGTTTTTGTAGACATCATAATTTCATTCATGAAACTACCAAGATACTGATTTGTTGTATCTTCAACAAACTGTTTAAGATAGTTTTGTTTCTTAAAATTACTTTCGAAAAATTGTTGATTCAGTATGCTGGAATTATAGAAGAACTGTTTTGCTATATTGCGGTTTGCCAAATCTCTTTTATTTTTATTATCAAATAGATAGATTTCATTAATTATAAAATCATACATAATTTTATCGTCTATGAAATTTCGAAGTTCTTGGCGATAATAATTCCAATCTATTCCAAGTTGCAATATTGTCTTTAGTAGTCCTACTATTTTAAAGCTTACAGCATTTTTAAAAACACTAGGTGTATATATTCTTTCCTGTACGATATATTGTAATTTTAAACATTTGCTCAATGTATTTTCAATGAAGCTAATCGGTTGTATTTTAGCTACTAGATATTGGTAATCAACATTTCGTAGTTCAATAGTATTTAAACCGTAGTGGAAAGACCATTTATTTAAATGAAAGTACCGCTTACGATATTGATTATTCTCTTTGATTTTAGGTTGCCATTCAGCTTCCAGACACCAAAGCATAATGATTTCATCTACCTCGTAATTATCGCACTTATTTATGTAATAGTGATTATATAGTTTTGCTGTCTCTATTGCTAATTCGCGTATAGATTTCAGCGATATCAATAGTTTTTGTAAACTATGTACCATTAAGTTGTCACATTCTTGTGAAGCTTGATAGATTTTTTTCTGGATACGGAAAAGACTTTGTTCTCTTTCATATCGTAAAGCTTGTGTTAAGATCAAGTTTTTTTTAACAACATCTTGAATAATAACTTGCATGTTTGAATGATCTATCCAGTATTGTAAATATCATTTGTAGGCGTAATACGTCTGCTTATTTCTATTATTAGTAGAATATTTGCTTCTTATTACTTCTTACTATATTGCAATATTCGTCACCTTAACTTATCCCTATAATACAGGAAAATTGATAATATAGTTATACCGTTCCATATTTTCTATTGCCAATGACTTAGACTCCTCTCTATGTATCTTTCTTCTCTCTTAGAAATCATGCTTTGTTTAACTCATAATAACTTGCCTAGGGAAGACTTAGTAAGTTCAATTTTTAGTTAAAATACTTCATACAAGGGTTCGTGCTACTAGTCATATCATTATCCAATTAGTCTGCTTTATTATATCTTCAACAAGGTAATTGTATCTATAATTGACTAAGTGAGTTTACTTGTGATTTACAAGTAGTTGACAATAGCCAACAAAGAAAATACAGTTATCTCATTTTTTATTTTAAAATGGTTGCTGGTTAGCCTAGATTACAATATGTAACCTTTGACACCCAGAAAACGGGCCGCACATGAGTCCGCTGCCTTCGGCCTCTCGGCCACAGATGCTTATGCTAGTTATCATATCACTAAATGTAGAATTATCCAAGCTAATTTATTCATTCATACTATGATATGTAGCTACTGCAGATGGAGAAACACGATTTAAGTATCGAAAAATCCAATACTTAAATATTGTGTCTAGGATAACTGGAAAAGTGGAAATAAATAAAAAAATAAAATCTCTACTTTCAGGCAAGCCAAAATGTCTTAGTATAATTTCAAGTACTACTTCCCATCCGTGTGGAGAATGAAAACCAACAAAAACATCAGTAAATAATATAATTAAAAATGCCTTAGCAGTGTCACTTAGCCCATAAATAATTTCATTGACAAAAGATTTGAGTATATATAATTCACGTCTGCCACCTATTATCAGCACAAATAATACAGTTAGAGATAATATGTCAGCTAATATATTTTTGATTGAATTAATACTTTCGTTGACATACTCTTTTGTAATTAGTAATGCCTTTTCACGTACTTTTGCCTTAATTAAGTCATTTGATATATCTGGGAATTTTCCTATCAAAATTTCAAAATGTAGTTTTTCTTCAAATCTTTGCAATTCAATAAATGCCCTTTCTTCTTGTGATGTATTGAGAAAAATGCCTGGCTGCTTGATATTCCAGAGGTAGTCAACAGTTGGACCTATGATAAAATGTTTGGAGACTTGATTAATAATAATAGGTGTAATAATTATAATTAACAGATATTTGACTGAAGCAACTGTTTGATATCGAGACACGCGAAACTCTTCCAGCGCTTCTAATTCAGCCTGTGGATTTAGCTCTTGCTTAAATCTATCAAAGGTTTTAGTTAAAGACCTTGGGAGAGGACTTATTTTTTCTACTCGGGATTGATTAAGTTTTTTTAAATTCCAATATTTCATAGTAATATTACTACTAACAAACTTCCTATCAGCTAATACTTTAATTATACCTGATATTATCAGCATATTATAGTTTTTTTGGAGTTAAAGTTTAGAATGAAATTATGCATAAAGAAATCTGTATCTACTCATATCATCAGATTGTTACGTACTACTTTTAATGTCATTTCTGTAATTTTATTGATAAATAAAATATTTAGCGTTGGCTTCAATTCCAGGTTGGCGTTTAATATCTATGATCGATCTCAAACTAATGGTGAAGATCATCATCTCAAATATCAGCAAATAGTTATTCAAGGATTGGATAATAATCATTTAAAGCAGAAAGTTATTAAGATATTAAAAATTGATAATCAAAATAAGAGCACAATATCTAAGAAAAAACTGAAATCATGGCTATACAAACTGAAGCTAACAGGTTTTTTTAAATCCATAAATGTTAGATATAATAAAAATCATGGCCATCAAGTTATATATATCTCTCTGATGCCACACCCCATCTTAAGAGATATAAGAATTCTAAATTTACATGCAAAATTAATACCTATCTATTATGTTCAGCCAGTTATTTCAAAACATTTAGGTTTGCCTGTAAATATGATAGATCTACAAGAAAGTCTTCAGTTTATCAAATTATGGTATTCAGACAGAGGCTATCTCGGCATTAATATAAATGTAAAATACAAGATTGAGGAACAAGGGATTGATATTGATATTGATGAGCATCTTGTAAACAGAATACGGATTATTGTAATCCAATCTAACCAAACCTTACTTAAATTTCAACAAATTGCTTTAAATAATTGGTTGAAGAAATTATTATACATAAGTCTAGATGAACCGATAAATACAAGGAATTTAGAAAAAAAGTTAAGAGAACTGCAGAATAAAAAGTTAATCCAGCAGGGTTATTATAAGATCCAAAATACTTCGATTCGAGAACTTTATATATATATACATCCAGTAAATGAACGCCCTACTTACTTATTTGGTAAAAAAAATTTAATTACTCAAAACTTCATAGAAGTAATAGAAACTTTATATAATCATGCATTATCATCTTTGATATTTCATAAAGATTTTCCTATTTGGACTATTGCTAAATTATACCAATATTATTCGCAATCAACAGGATATCGGAGTATAAATAGTGGTATTTATACCAGAATGTCTCAATATGATTTCATTTTACTGCCATTATTTATTCGAACTTCATCTTTCTCCATTAGTAGTCTGGCAAACAATTGGTATGTATATGACTCCTTCCTAACTTTACATGATAATTTGGGACTTAAACATTTTGTTTACTATTTTGACAAATATAATTCGAATATTCTCATTAATATCACTTCACCTAATCTTGGGCCATTAATTGATCTCCAGTATAATTTACCTTTTTTCTACATTATGGAAAATTGGACAAGTAGCTTTAGCTTACATATCTCTAATAATGCTAACCAATACAAAAAGTATGACAAACATCTAACCAATAATTATCATGATAAATTGTTAATATATCCTAAAAGTTCATTAACTCACCAATACAACTTATCATTTAATATTAATCATAGTGTATACGATACTATAAATATTTATAATGATCTTTTGGTTAAGCAATTAAACAATACAGGCTTAGTCTTTAAAAACTATATTCAATTTCAAAGATTAAAATACAGTATATATAATAGTCACATATTTACTTCTTTTATGCGACAGACACTCGATAATTTTTCTACTTTTATAAAACATAAATTCGTATTGACAATCAATTTAAATAGGAAGAAAAGTCTACTATTGAATCTAGATCAATATAATATTGAAGTTATATCTCTCATTCCAAATCATAATATAAAATACTACTCTGCTTTAAGTATTCATAGAATAACGCATAGCTTAAGGAAGCAAATCCTAATCAGATGCCACTACTTAAATCTTTCTTTGAAATATATATCCTGGCTCGGCCAAACTCAGTACTTACCTGTGTCCGAGAAATCTTATAGTATTGGTGCTGATGTTATACGTGGCTACACTCAAGATAAATACTTTCCGCCATATCAATTAAATAATTTTAAAGTTGAATATTATATGCCTCAACCAGGGGAAAGGGTAATTTACATCTTTCTTGATTATCTAATTAATCCACAATTAATTAATCTTAATTCAAATAATATAGTACGTTTAAATTATATTAGCCGTCATATAGATCCATTGGTGAAAATAAGTTATGGTCTTGGCATACAAATTACTACACCAATTAAACAAATACCTCCTTTGAAACTTGAGTATGGTTACAATATAACAAATGGTCAATGTTTACATTTACGAGTAGAAAACGTAAACTGATGAAAATATTTTACCAAGCAAATGATGAATAATCTACGATTAAGAAATTTCTTACAGCTTAACTTAGGACATTGGCTAACTTTACGTACAAGTTATATCATGTCCAGAAATCTAATGCATGTACATAAATCCAATATTATTTTGAACAGTTATAGTCAGGGATTTTATAATCAATCAATTAATGAACTATATGTTTACAGACAGCAAACTGATAACAAGACTACTGAAATTTCTTATTTAATGAGTAAAACTAGTAGTATATTATCCCATCAATTACAGAACATCAATAATTGGACCGGCTTTTTAAATAAATCCAATCATATATCACATGTTTACAAAATTAATCATTTACTTGTCTTTGAACAATCATGGTTAGTAAATCCAAATCTACGCCTAAATATTAATACTGTACATAAAAGAGGAAGATGTATTTGTGTTTCATTCAGCTCGGATATTAAAATAGTCTGACAATGTAACACTTTTAAATTTATTGTTAATATGTCAGACTAATATATTTTGTATATTATATTTAATTATATGTATTATTCTAAATCTTTACGGTTGGGGTTTCTGGATGGATCATTTGACAGAAAGCCAAAAAAGAATAAAGAAACAAAGAATAATACTGTTGTGTAAACAAAAATCTTTAAAGTAAACATTATACTCCTTAAATATCAACTATATTCTCATCTATGCTGTTTTAACACTTTAATCTATTCTATCGTAAAACAACTATCGTTGCATGAATTCAACAAAAATCGCAATACTTATAAATTATATATAATTGGATTATTAATTAGATAGGAATATTGGATGCTCCCTTGTAATGACTAGAATATTGGCATGGCTTGCTCTCTTATAAATAATATAATTTTCAACAATCATATAATCGCCTTTATTATATAGATTAATAATATTTCGGCCTGAATCACCTGATGCAATAGCTTTCATGTAATAATAAGATGCACCATGTGCAGCATTTAAAATTTTCACAAATAAAGTTATTGAATTTGTATTTAATATTTGTCGAGGCTGTGAAGAAATCTGAATTGTCAAGGTATGAGTTTGCATACATTTTAAAAATTAATATCTTGTTTACTTTTGTCAAGGTCATAGTTTAAAGTTTTTAACTTCTTCATTACTCTTGTGAAATATTCTTGTAAATAATCTTCTAAAGTAGTAATTTCATTAGGGTTAATCTTTGAGATTGTGCATATATCAGTCATGTCATCGTAGAAGTTTTCACCTTTAGATAAAATTTCCGTAAATGCTAATCTCTCTGAAATATTTTTTGTCCACTCAAATAATTTAGTGAAATCTTTGGTAAGCTGCAGGATAACCAATGGTATAGTTGATATCTTAGCACGCTGCCCAGATAGCTTTTCACATAGTCCAATAATATCAAATGAATTCCAAGCTTTTAATCCAACTAAAGAATACTGCTTATTCTCAAGGTCGGGTACTGATAAGCTGCGAACTGTAAATTTTGCGATATCCTGTGTATCTATATAAGATATTTGACTTGATTCACTTGATACCCATATTGATTGTTGATCTAAAATTGGTAAAGAATACTGTGATATAATACCTTGATAGAAGCCACACAGATTAAAAATTGTATAGGGTATGGTTGATTTGCGAAGCCTTTTTTCGACCTGCAATTTAAGATTCATTAGCGGTATTTCTGAATATTTATTTGCATTCAGAATAGAAAAAAATATGAATCTTTGAATACGTGCGGCTTCAGCTGCTTGAATTAGATAAATCTTACCATATAGATCTACTACTGATGCATTGTACGGGTCATAAGGACGGGCCGTAGACGCATCAATAATTGCTGTAATGCCTTTAAGTACAGGTGGTATAGTTTCTGGTTTTTTAAGATCGCCATAAATAAGTACTGCTCCCCACTCTTTTAAAAATGCTGCTCGCCGAAAATTTCTAACTAAACAAGTTACACTGAATCCTTCATCCAATGCTTTTCTCACAACTTGTCTGCCTAAAGTACCGGTTGCACCAATAATCAGTAAACTCATAATTGATTTTGCTTAAAACTAATAATATTTAGATAACATATGTTTACCCCATAGGTAGAGAGGGACTCGAACCCTCAATAACAATAGTTGTCATATTTTGAATATGATGCGTATACCAATTTCGCCATCTACCCGATAGTATAGCTATGATTACATAAATTACATCATAAAATCAAGCTTTTATAAATTCTCAGTTAAAGAACCCTTTATTCATATCTAAAAATATATATGTTAAGATATATGTAACTACTTATATATGTAAAAATGTGATTACTTTTAATCAATATATTAAATACCCTACTGCTGGTTTCAGCAACCTGTCTAATCGTTATAAGCTTAGTCTTATAAGTATATATATCATATTATTGCCTGTATGTCCTATTCATATACTTCTATTACAACATATAATATTGATGATAATATGGAATATAGAGTTTAAAAGATACAGGATACTATATAGACGTTGGTTGCAGATGGTAATACTAGTTTATATTTTTTACCTCACATTAGCTGCTATAACATCTTCCAGTCAAATGGTTAGTTTTTGTATTCCTTATAAAGTTCAAATAGTTACTTGTACCATTAATATTTGTAATTCTCTTGCCTCAAATAATTTCATCATGTCGTTTAATCTATTCAATATTGATAGATACCTTCATGTAGACTTACCTTTGCTTATCACAAGAGGCTTTTTAGTGATAATTAACTATCTGAGTTTATATAATTTTATTATGTTAATAACTCCTACAGAACAATTGATGATTTCTTTGGCTCATTTAATACAGACAAAGAATCGCATAAACAGTAAGGTACAAGATAGTATAATTATTATTCTTTTTTCCTACGAACTGATAAGTATATTGCAGATAAAATTAAAACATAGTAAAAATTGTTTAACATTAAGAGGATTGACTAAAGTTCAAATATTTAGCGAGTTTAAGTCTTTAATAAAATTAATATTATATAAATACAAACAATTCTGTGTTAGTTCAATTTATAACCTTACGTATGTTATATACTCTAGAGAATTACTGTATTATAGCCCTAGCCTTTGGCTAATCATCTGAGTATACTTGACTAATGTTGTATGATCTAATTTATGATATAATTATATATGACTATTAATAAGAGTACTATTAGCTATGTGCAAAAGTCTTAATAAAACAAATACCACAAATCAACTAGATCGTCTAGTGAATCAACCCTATAAATATGGCTTTAGAACTAATATTGATTCAGATACTTTTCCGAAAGGTTTGAATGAAGAGTTAGTGAATTTAATTGCAGATAAAAAGAATGAACCTCATTATTTACGTGAATTTAGGTTAAAAGCTTACTCAAATTGGAAAAAAATGCAGGCTCCTCAGTGGGCACATTTGAATTACCCAGCTCTTAATTATGATGATATAATTTATTACTCAGCACCTAAATTTAAAAAACAACTTAATAGCTTGGATGAAGTTGATCCTGAAATTTTAGAAACATTTAATAAGTTGGGAATCTCTTTAAATGAGCAAAAAAGACTGACTAATGTCGCAGTAGATGTTGTTTTTGACAGTGTTTCTATTGCAACCACTTTCCAAAAAGAATTAGAAGAAGCTGGAGTGATATTTTGCTCAATATCTGAGGCAATCATAAAATATCCAGATTTAATTGCTAAATATCTGGGGTCTGTTGTTCCGATTGGAGATAATTACTTTGCAGCTCTTAACTCTGCTGTTTTTAGTGATGGATCTTTTTGCTACATCCCACCTAACACGAAATGCCCTCTTGAATTATCAACTTATTTTAGAATTAACAATCAAGAATCAGGTCAATTCGAACGGACATTAATTATTGCCGATACAAATAGTTATGTAAGCTATTTGGAAGGTTGTACAGCTCCTCAATATGATACTAATCAATTACATGCTGCTGTTGTAGAGCTTGTAGCATTAGATAATGCAGAAATCAAATATTCTACAGTTCAAAATTGGTATGCCGGGAATCAAGAAGGAGTAGGAGGAATATATAATTTTGTTACGAAAAGGGGATTGTGTATAGGTACAAATTCTAAAATATCTTGGACTCAGGTTGAAACTGGTTCTGCTATTACATGGAAGTATCCTGGATGTATCTTATCGGGGAAATACGCAAAAGGTGAATTTTCATCTGTGGCTTTGACAAACAATTATCAACAAGCAGATACTGGAAGTAAAATGATACATATTGGATCACATACCAAGAGCAGAATTGTTTCTAAAGGAATTTCTGCTGGTAAGTCTACTAACAGCTATAGAGGATTGGTGAAAGTTGGGCCTAAAGCACATAATGCAAGAAATTATTCCCAATGCGATTCACTACTGTTAGGCAATAAATGTCAGGCCAATACATTTCCCTATATTCAAGTCCAAAATTCATCAGCCACAATAGAGCATGAAGCGTCAACATCGAAAATAGGAGAAGAACAAATTTTTTATTTTCTGCAGCGAGGCATAGATTTAGAAGGTGCTATTGCTATGATGATTAGCGGTTTTTGTCAGGATGTTTTTAAAGAGTTACCCATGGAATTTGCTGCCGAAGCAGATAAATTATTAAATCTTAAATTAGAGGGCACAGTTGGATAATTTTATGACTGAAAAATTATTACAAATTGACAATTTACATGTTCAAGTCAATGAGAGTAAGATTTTGCGCGGATTAAACTTAACAATTAATCAGGGCGAAATTCATGCCATTATGGGTCCTAATGGATCTGGTAAGAGTACCCTAGCAAAAGTTATAGCCGGTCACCCAGGCTACACTATAACACAAGGCAGTATAAAACTAAATGGCTACGATATTACAGATTTAGACCCTGAAGTAAGGGCTCACATGGGGGTGTTTTTAGCATTTCAATATCCCATTGAGATACCTGGTGTAAGCAATACCGATTTTCTGAGATTGGCATATAATTGTAAGCGTAAAGCTAATAATTTACCTGAGCTAGACCCGTTATCTTTTTTTCAACTAATTAGTGAGAAATTAAAAATCATAGGTATGGATGCAAAGTTCTTAGCTAGAAATGTGAATGAAGGTTTTTCTGGTGGTGAGAAAAAAAAGAATGAAATATTGCAAATGGCAATCTTAAATCCGGCTATATCAATACTAGATGAAACTGATTCGGGTCTTGATATTGATGCTTTACGTGTCATTGCGGATGGTATTAACAAGTTATTTCATGAACAGCAAGGAATAGTTTTAATTACGCACTACCAAAGATTATTGGACTATATAGAACCCAGTTTTGTGCATGTTATGAGTGAGGGAAAGATTCAATATACTGGAGACTCTACATTAGCTAAACAATTAGAGGAACAAGGTTATGACTTATTAAAAATCAAGCAAGCAGCATAAGCATGACATAGAAAGAATAATGACAAGTAGAGTATTATATCTATAATCTCTACTATTAATATATAGCTATTGTGATTTAAAAACTTTGTCTTACATCAGCGATGGATTTTTTTAATAAATCTTCAGACTCATCAGTTAATTTTAATGTACTTTTAATACTTTCGGCAAACTGTGGCTTAGAATTACGTAGGTCACTTCTAAGAGCTTCAATAAATTGACTTACATTAGAGACTTCAATATCATCTAGATGTCCGTTAATACCAGTATATATAATAGCTGTCTGTTCTTCTACGGGAATAGGTGAGTTTTGTGCTTGTTTTAGAATCTCTCTCAGCCTTTGTCCTCTAGCTAATTGATTTTGAGTTGCTTTATCTAGATCAGAAGCAAACTGTGAAAAAGCCTCTAATTCAGCAAATTGTGCTAATTCCAATTTAAGTTTACCTGCAACCTGTTTCATGGCCTTAATCTGAGCTGCAGATCCTACTCTAGATACTGAGATACCTACATTTATAGCTGGTCTAATCCCTGCATTAAATAAATCACCTGATAAGAAAATTTGACCATCTGTTATTGAAATTACATTTGTCGGAATATATGCTGATACATCGCCTGCCTGAGTTTCAATAATAGGTAAAGCTGTCATACTGCCATTGCCCAAGTCACTGTTTAACTTAGCTGCTCTTTCTAATAATCTAGAGTGTAGATAGAAAACATCACCTGGATATGCTTCTCTTCCTGGTGGTCTACGTAATAGCAATGACATTTGGCGGTAAGCTTGTGCTTGCTTAGTTAAATCATCATAAATAACTAATGTTGCTTTTCCTTTATACATAAAATATTCGGCTAATGATGCACCGGTATATGGTGATATATATTGTAGAGTAGCCGGATCATCAGCATTAGCTGCAACAATTATTGTATAATCTAGTGCTCCTTTGTCATCTAATGCAGAAACAACTTGAGCTACAGAAGATGCTTTTTGGCCGATTGCTACATAGACACATACCACATCTTGACCTTTTTGATTGATTATAGTATCTAGGGCTACTGCAGTTTTACCAGTTTGCCTGTCACCAATAATCAGTTCTCGCTGCCCTCTCCCAATAGGAATCATGGAATCAATAGCGGTAATACCAGTTTGTAGAGGCTCACATACTGACTGACGTCCAATAATGCCAGGTGCAGATGATTCAATTAAACGTGTTTCTTGAGTAGATATATCACCTTTGCCATCAATTGGCTCAGCCAACGGATTCACAACTCTACCTAAAAATTCCTCACCGACTGGAATCTGAGCTATTTTTCCGGTTGCTTTCACTGAGCTACCTTCCAATATATCCCTTCCGTTCCCCATTAAAACTGCACCTACATTATCGCTTTCTAAATTTAAAGCAACACCAATTGTTTTATCTTCAAATTCAAGTAACTCACCCGCCATTACATCGTCTAAACCATAAACTCTGGCAATACCATCACCTACTTGAAGCACAGTACCGATATTAGCAACTTCTACACTTTGATCATATTTCTCTATTTGTTCACGGATAATATTACTAATTTCATCAGGTCTTATATTTAACATAGCTTTTTATATTGTTTATCTAATAATATTTATACTTGACAATAAATTATTAATTATTCTATTTATTTTATTTATTACTGGCACCTAAGAAATATCCTATTTCTTTTAATTGTCCTTTTAAACTAGTGTCAATAATTTTTGAACCTATTTGTACAGTGAAACCGGCTATTAAACTTGAATCAAGAGCTATATTCAGTTGGACATTATTTTTTCCGGTCATTTGTTGGAGTTTTTTAATTAAATCTTGCTTCTGTTGATCTGTAAATTGTATAGATGTTATTACATCTGCAACTACAAAAGATTCAAGTGCATATACAAACTCCAAGTACCTATTCAATATATCAGATAAGTAAGATATTCGCTTACGGTCAATCAATAACAAAATAAATACCAATAACTCTTTGTCTAATTGATTGCCAAATAATTTTTTAACGGCTTCCTTCTTAGACGTTATATTAATTAAAGGATTCTTTAAAAATTCTGTTAAGTTTGTTGATTCCGATAGAATCTGTAGTACTATATTAACATCTTCCACAATATTATCTATGCTATTAGATTTTTTAGCTGTCTCTAATAATGCTTCTGCATATGGTTGCGATAATTGCTGTACTAAGGTTTTTGTACTCATAATTTAGACCCAAGTTTATTTATATTATTGTCTATAATACTTAGCTGAATACTATCACTCATATTTTCCTCAAGATCTATAGTTACCCTATGAATTGCTAGAGTTGCTATTTGCTGTTGGATTTGTTTTTTAATTTGTTGCTCTGCATTCGCAATACTATTTTTGCCAGCAGCAGTTAATTTTTCAATATCTATTTTTCCTTGATTTAATATTGAATCGCGTACTTTTTGAGCTGTTTTTTCAGCTTCTTGTTTAATTTGTTCAACAACAAGCTGTGTTTGGGTTAGTTGCTTTTCAGCTTCTGCTAACCTTTCATTTGCCTGTTTTAATCTTTCTTCTGATTCCTGTATGGCTAGCAATACTTTTTCCTGACGGTTGATTAAGGTTGATCCTAAAAAGTTTTTTAAGATATATATTAAACCAGACAATAGTAAGGCTATATTAATCACATTCGCTTCCAGAAAATCAGGGTTAAAGCCAAACTCTTTTGCATGAGCTATTTGATTAAAAATCTGTAAAAAGTCGTCCATTTGCTAAATTTATTAATATTTCAATAACTTCACTTTAATTTGATCACTTAAAGCTTCTACTTGATTTTCTAAAGTTTTGATCGCTTGTTCTTTTTGTAACATTAATTGCTGTGATGCTTCTGCAATTAGTAGTTCAGCATCTTTCTGAGCAGTTTTTATTTTAATAGAGACAACTTCTTGAGCATCTTTTTGCGAATTTCTAATTAATTCTTGAGCATCTTTTCGTGCATCTGCAAGTTCTTGCTCATACTGTAAGGTTAATGCATTTGCCTTATTCAAAGATGCAGATGCTGTAGTTAAACTGTTGCGAATATATTCATCTCTATCATCCAAGATCTTTGCGACAGGTTTATAAAAAATATTATCTAAAATAACCATTAATGTTAAAAACTGTAAAGCCATTAATGGCAATGTCGCGTTAAAATCAAAGAGTCCTCCTCGAGATTCTGCTTGCAAAGATTCTGCTAAATTAAAGCTTAATAATTCAATCATAACGCTAGCTTAAATATTAAATAAAAAATTCTATTTTATAAAACGCCTAGACAATATACTATACATTTATCATAGTAAATGGTCTAAGCGTCAAGTTTATTCTATCCTGTATAAGGATTTGCAAATAGCAGAGACAATGCTACTACCAGCCCATAAATTGTTAATGATTCCATAAACGCTAAACTCAGAAGTAATGTTCCGCGAATTTTACCTTCTACTTCAGGTTGTCTTGCAATACCTTCTACTGCATTTGCAGCAGCACTACCTTGCCCGATCCCGGGACCGATAGCAGCTAAACCAACAGCTAAACCAGCAGCTATAACAGACGCAGCGGAAATAATTGGATCCATAATAAATGTTGTGTATAAGAAAATAAATAAAAAAATGCTAAATCGTTCAAAAAGCTAAAATATTAGCCTCTCAAATTGACTTATTCATGTTCTCCGTGTCCTTCAAGTGCCTCTCCAATATAAGCTGCTGATAATGTTGAAAAAATCAGTGCTTGAATTGAACTTGCAAATAAGCCCAAGATCATAACAGGGAGAGGTATCAGGATAGGTACCAGGAGTGTAAATACCGATACCACAAGTTCATCAGCCAAGACATTGCCAAATAAACGGAAGCTTAGTGATAAAGGTTTTGTAAAATCCTCCAGGATATTAATAGGAAGTAATACCGGAGTAGGTTCAATATATCTAGAAAAATAGCCTAAACCATTTTTACGTAATCCTGCATAGAAATATGCAAAAGAAGTCATTAAGGCCAGAGCAACTGTCGTATTAATATCATTTGTTGGAGCCGCTAATTCACCTTCTGGCAATTGAATCAATTTCCAAGGAATTAGTGCACCAGCCCAGTTGCTACCAAGGATAAATAAGAAAATAGTTGCAACATATGGTACCCATGCACGATATTCATTTTCTCCAATTTGATTTTTGGCAATATCTTGCAGAAACTCGAGCAGGTATTCCATAAAGTTTTGAGAATTTTCAGGTATCCTTTGTAAATTTCTGGTTCCTATAAAGGCAATACCTAGTAAAACAAAAACGATTAGCCATGTCACAATAAACACTTGACCATGAACTTGATAATTACCTAGTTGCCAATACAAGTGCTGTCCAACTTCTACTGATGATATATTGAGAAATATTGATGTATTATCTATACAATCAATAGAGTCTTGATACAAGTGGTGTACCATATTTATACCTTCACAATAAAATTCAAAGTATGTAAAAAACTATTAGTGTAAATCTGATTTCTAAGGTTCATGTCTATAAATCAACTGTCAATTTATATAATAAACTTGAACCTTAATCTTTAGATAGATTTAGATGATTATATTGGCCATTAATATACTTATATCTCTATTTTTTACATTAAAAATGAAAGACTCTGAAATTAATATAAAAATAATATCATCCAGTTCAATTATATATCTATATAAAAATTATTTAGCATTATTATAAGAATAAATTTAAAGTTATGTTAACTTTTTATCATACTAGCTACTTCTTCAGAAAAGTTTTGATCAACTTTCTCAATACCTTCTCCTAGTAAAAAACGTACAAAGCGACGTATTTGAATATTCTCTCCCATCAAGGATATCTTTTCATTAATTAAATCTTGTATAGTAATATCTGTGTTACGTATAAATGCTTGATTCATTAATGAAAGTTCATTTAAGCGTTTCTCTAGTCTTCCTTTCACAATTTGGGCCTGGACATTTTCTGGCTTGTTACAAATATCATCCTTCGCTGATTCAATGGCTTTCTCCTTACTGACTATACTTTCTGGGATAGACTGAATGTTAACATATTCTACTTGAGGACAAGCTGCTATTTGCATAGCCACATTCTTGGCTAATTCTTGAAATTCAACACGTCTAGCTACAAAATCTGTTTCACAATTTAATTCAACCATAACGCCTATTTTAGAACCTGCATGGATATAACTTTCAATCAGTCCTTCAGCAGTTCTACGGCCCGATTTTTTGCTTGCAGAAGCAAGACCTTTTTGTCTTAAACTTTCTACAGCTTTATCAAGATCTCCATCCGTTTCTTGTAATGCTTTTTTACAATCCATCATGCCTGCACCAGTCATAATTCGTAATTCTTTTACATATTGGGCTGAAATTTCTATTGCCATTTTGAATATATTTCCTTTAACGATAATCTAATTTTCTTAAATATTCTTTTTATTTATTGTTATCTGCTGAACCATTAATTACAGCATCAGCTAACTTACCAACTACTAACTTTATGGACCGAATTGCATCATCATTAGCCGGTATCGGGATATCTACAATTTCAGGATTACAATTAGTATCCAAAATACATATAGTCGGTATTCCTAATTTTAAACACTCTTGAATGGCTGTTACTTCCCGTCTTTGATCTACAATAACAACAATATCAGGTAGACCATTCATATTTTTTATACCGTCAAGATGTTTTCTTAATTTCTCCAACTCTCTTCTTGTAACAGCCCCCTCTTTTTTTGGTAATTTATCTATAATACCTGTATCGTCTTGCATTTCTAAAAGTTTTAGTCGGTCTACCCTGGATTTAATGGTCACCCAATTGGTCAACATACCACCCAGCCAACGTTGATTTACATAGTATGAATTAGAACGTATTGCTTCCTGAGCTATAATTTCTGCAGCTTGCCTTTTAGTCCCTAAAAATAAAAATTTTTTACCTTCAGCAGAGCACTTTCTAACAAAATCACAGGCTTCAGTCAATAACTGTGCTGTCTGCACTAAGTCAATTATGTGTATACCGTTACGCTCAGTGTAAATATAGGGGAACATTTTAGGATTCCATCTACGAGACTGATGTCCAAAATGTACACCAGATTCTAGTAATTCTTCTAATGTCACTATAGCCATTTAAATATATCTCCAAAATATTGTACGATTTGAACTCTGTATACGTATAAAAAAACTATTTGCTTATTAATTTGACGGAATATGATAGTCTCTTGCACTCCTGTCATCTAAAATAATATCATCAATTTCCGAGATTGAACCACTCTTTTGATCATCAACTTGCATTATCTGAGCATCATCTATCTTTTTACCAGGAAATGAGTTTTCTAAACTAACATTTTTACTATAAATATTAAAACCGGTCCCTGCTGGTATTAGACGTCCAATAATAACATTCTCTTTTAAACCTTTAAGCCAATCTAGCTTCCCAGAAATTGCAGCTTCAGTTAAGACTTTAGTTGTTTCTTGAAAACTTGCAGCTGAAATAAAGCTATCAGTGTTCAGTGATGCTTTAGTGATACCCAACAATATAGGATAATAAGTTGCAGTCTGTTTATCCATAATATGCATTGTATTATTTATGCCATGAATTTTTTGCAGCTCAATCATTTCTCCTGGTAAACAGTCAGTATCGCCACCAAATTCTATTTTTACTTTAGAGGTCATTTGACGAACAATTACTTCAATATGTTTATCCGAAATATCCACTCCCTGAGATTGGTATACAAGTTGTACTTCCTTTACTAGAAATAACTGAATCTCCTGAATACTTAAAATAGCCGCATTATATAAACTCAGCCCTAGATTCAAATAAGATCTAAAACTTTCTTCCAAAATATTATGTGGATTAAAATTTGTATCTGATTTTTTTCTCGCTTCTAAAATTTCTTCAACTCTTGGTAAACCTTGTACGATATCACCTGTTTTAGGTCTTTCAAAAATAAGTGTTGCAAGATTTTCTCCTTGTTGTACTAGATTCGCATTATTAACATGCAAAATTGTTCCTGGAGATACAAGGTAAGGTCTTCCTATTCTCATAGTTACCTGTAATAGATTAATATCTATAATTTGTCCTGATTCTAGGGAATATATCTCATCAGCGATTTCATCACCGGCATAAATCCATTGATTCAGCTGTACTTTTATCGATAAGCCTGTTACATTAAAAACCTTTTTATCAACATCAGTAACAACTAATAATTTGCGATTATACTCATTAGAGTTATCAATATACTCAACAAAACCAGTACCATTGGAAACGATATCTGTTTGCGCAATAATCTTATTTTTTTCTACATGTTCTCCATTTTGAACTAATAATTTAGTCTTCCCTTCTATATGTTGAGAGCTATACAATTTATCTTTTTTTAAAGATAAAGTTTCAGCAATTAAAAAGTTTAAGTAGAAAATTTTTTCGTCATTAGTATCTGGTTCAAACTTGACATTACAATCTAGAAGATTGTCGCTATTATTTATATTAACTGATAAATATGTTTTAACAAGATTAACTCCTTGTACTGATTTAATTCTATCTCCATCTTTAAAAGCTGTTCTTTGTATAATATTTAATCGTAAATATTTCGATTTAGTGTTTGCAGTGTCTAATATATATTGTTTATTAGGTATTGAGTATACAATTACTGGTCGTATTAATAAATAATAATTAGAATTAGCCTGAATTGCTTCCCAATAAACAAGTTTATTGGTTGTTATACCTTGAACAACTACTTCACCTGGTCGTAAAAATCCCCTATTTTTTGAGGTATTGATTGAATTCTCGGTAATCATATAAATGTCGCCAGGTTTAACTATAACTTCCAAAGCGATTCCATCTTTCTGAATTATCTCAACTATACCAGAATTTTTTGCAAATATATTTTTAACTATTTCTGTGCCAGCTTCAATGAAATCACTATCATTAACTAATAACAAAGATATATCTTTATTAATCTCATGAGTTTCTTCTGAAATCCACAATATATAACCAGGCCCTAAAATATCATATTTTTCTTTACTGTTATGTATTGGTGATTTATACTTACCTACCGGTAAATCTAAGTACTTAACAATTCCTCCTGTTTGAGTTACATAAGTGTCCGAGATTAGCTCACCAATAAGCTGTTGATTATGTAAAATATCATTTGGCTTAATATATAGTAAGAATTTTTCACTATTATTGATATCTAAAACATAAGAACCATTGGAAAAATTAGCATCAAAATGGACTTGATTATCAGATAAATACTGAGAATCAAGCACTACTTTTATCTCTTTGTGTGAAAAATTAGGTTCATCAGTGCTACTAGTTAGTTCAATTCTTCCACTGTATCTACTTCTTATTTCAATTGTAGCCAGCACAGTGGTATCGTTAATTGTATCGCCTTGATCAATTAATAGTGTAGAATTATCAGGTATTCGATATGTTTTACCAGATAAGATCCAAACTAAGCCACCATGTTTAGCAATACGAATTGTATTTTGTTTGCTTTGAATTTCTTCTACAGTTAAATTGGTAAACTGAACTTTACCAGAAAAATCAGCAAGAATTGATTTTTGTGCTCTTTCTGTAATCAATCTATTGCTCAATGGATATTCAGCAATAATTTGTCCCTTACTTACTAAAGCCTGATTTTTCTCCAATAGTATAGTGCCTCTACTAATATTAATAATATCTTTTGTCCCATCCGAGAATATTAAATATATATTACTATCTTGAGTAATAAGAAATGCGGGCTCTCCATGTCTAGTTCTAATAATATTATGCTTACCTTCTATATCATACTTTAAATAACCTGTATTTTTAGCAATAATTTGTTGAGCTAGTTCTCCAGTAAATACACCTCCGGTATGAAAAGTACGCATTGTCAATTGTGTACCGGGTTCTCCGATCGATTGTGCAGCTATAATACCTACTGCTTCTCCAAGATCAACAATTTTACCATGAGCTAAGTTCCATCCATAACAGAGTTGACATACTGAACCCACTGAATCACAAGTAATCGGTGAACGTACTAATACTTTATGAATTCCAGCTTCAACAATATGATTTGCTACAGAAGGATCTATTGATTGATTTGCTTTCGCAATGACCACTTGCTTCTTCATGTCAAATAAATCATCACAGAGTGTCCTTCCTATTAAGGATTGCTCAAGAGAGATTAGATGTTTTTGGTTCTCAACCATATTTTCTAGTAGTATACCTCGTCGTGTTTTACAATCAGTTTCTCGAATGATCACATCCTGAGATACATCAACAAGTCTACGTGTTAGGTAACCTGAATCAGCTGTTCTTAATGCAATATCGACTAATCCTTTGCGTGCACCATAAGATGAGATGAAATAATCAGTAACAGTCAATCCTTCTCGAAAATTACTAGAGATTGGTAAATCAATAATTTGACCTTGTGGATCAGACATCAGACCTCTCATACCCACTAGTTGTCTTACTTGTGAAATATTCCCCCTAGCACCAGAAAAAGCTATCATATATATTGAATTAAGCGGATCGGTATCTTTAAAATATTTAATTACTTCTTTCTTGAGAGATTCGCTTGCATTATTCCATGTATCAATTACTTTTTGAAATCTTTCCACTGCTGTAATTTCGCCACGATAGTACTTATTGTCTGTAGATTTTATAGACTGCATTGTTCTAGTAAGAAGCTGTTTTTTAGCAGGAGGTATTTTTAAGTCTTCTAAGCTTAAAGAAATGCCTGCCTTGGTTGCATAATAAAATCCCAAATCTTTTAATTTATCTGCCATGTTAGCAGCACGTGCAACACCATAATTACGAAAGGCCCACACGATCAGTTGTTTTAACTGAGACTTATCAATAACTTGATTGGAAAAGCTTGGCTGCAGTATACTAGTTTTTTCTTCCATAATCCATTTCCTAAACAAATAATAGGGATTTAATTAATCAAAGCTTCTTGAACAACTTTATTGAACAATATCCTGCCTGCAGTTGTACGGATATATTGAACACTGCAATAGTTGTTTCGATCTTCTTTAATAATCTTATCTTGAAAAGTTAACGTTGTATGCCCTGTATCATCTGTAGATTGATGAAGTAATACATTGTCGTTATTATTATCGCTAACAATTCCATCAAAGCGTACCCATATATAAGCATGCATATCGATCCTTTCTTGCTGATATGCCAATAATGCATCTTCTAAACTTGCAAAATAATGTCCAGCTCCTTTTTGGCTGGAAGGATTATTTGCTGTTAAGTAATAACACCCCAGTACCATATCTTGACTGGGCATCAAAATGGGCTGACCAGTAGCAGGCGACAAGAAATTATGAGGAGCTAACATTAATAAACGTGCTTCTGATTGTGCTTCTAAAGATAAAGGTACATGTACAGCCATTTGATCACCATCAAAGTCTGCATTAAAAGCCGGGCAAACAAGAGGATGTAATTTAATTGCCCTGCCTTCGACTAATAATGGTTCAAAAGCTTGTATACCTAACCTATGTAATGTAGGTGCTCTGTTTAACAGGACCGGATGTCCATGAATAACTTCTTCTAAAACTGTCCACACTGATAACTCATTTTTTTGAATCAATTTTTTAGCAGCTTTGATATTATTAACTAAACCCTGCAGGATAAGACGATGTATCACAAAAGGCTGAAATAATTCAAGAGCCATTTCTCTTGGCAATCCACATTGATGTAATTTCAAGCTTGGGCCAACTACAATTACAGATCTTCCAGAATAATCCACCCTTTTACCTAGTAAATTTTGTCTAAATCTCCCCTGTTTCCCTTCAATGATATCAGACAATGATTTTAATGGCCTATTATTAGCACCCACTACAGTTCTACCTCTGCGGCCATTATCCATTAAAGCATCTACTGCTTCTTGCAACATTCTTTTTTCGTTACGAATAATAATTTCTGGTGCTAATATTGATTTCAAACGAGAAAGTCGATTATTTCTATTAATAATTCTGCGGTAAAATTCATTTAAATCAGCAGTTGCAAAACGTCCACCATCTAGTTGGACCATTGGTCGTAAATCAGGTGGAATGACAGGTATTACGGAGAAAACCATCCAAGAAGGACTTGAACCTGTTGCAAGAAAATGATCCAACAATCGTAATCTTTTCATTTTCTTATTAAATTTTGGTGATGTATGCTTTGCTTGCTTAGGAGGATTTAATGATTCTTCTCTAAGAGTTCTTGTCGCTTCCTGTAAATCAAGATCGAAAAGTAATTTCTGTATTGCTTCAGCACCAATGCTAACTTGAATTCCAAATAAATTTGAGGATTGAGGATATAATTTATCTTCTAATGCACGCCATTCGTATCCTTCCAATAATTGCTTATAATGCAAGTATTCATATGTACCAGGATTAGTAACAACATAAGAGTGAAAATAGACAATTTTTTCAACTTCCTTTATTGTAAAATCTAAAGCAAGAGCAATATAACTAGTACTTCCTTTTAAATACCAAACATGGGTTACTGGAGCGGCTAACTCAATATACGCCATTCTGTGTCTGCGTACTTTAGATTCAGTAATTTCTACACCACATCTTTCACAGACAATTCCTTTATATCTAAAACGTTTATATTTACCGCAATGGCATTCCCAGTCTTTAACTGGTCCAAAAATCCGTTCACAAAACAATCCATCCATTTCTGGCTTTAATGTTCGGTAATTAATTGTCTCTGGTTTAGTAACTTCACCAACAATCTGTCCATTGGGAAGAGTTCTTTCTCCCCAAGCTCGTATTTTTTCGGGTGAAGCTAAACTAATTTTAATATAATCAAAATATTGTTCAAATTTTGTCATACTTATTTATCGTTAAATATATTTAATTGTACTTATATTCATACATCATTAGGTATCTCAAAATCATTTAGAATATCTTGGTCACCATATAAAAATTTACGTTCTACTTGTTCATGATTTTTGTGATCATTTTCAATATCAATTAAAGGTCCGTTATGTTTTTCTGTAGACATTAAATCAATCTCCACGCCATGATTCTCACCATTATCTAGTAATTCCAATTTATGTGCAGCAACATCCAGGCCAAGAGATTGCAATTCTCTCATTAAAACTTTAAATGATTCCGGTGTGCCTGGTCTGGGTATTGGTTTTCCTTTAACAATGGAATTTAAAGCTTCATTTCTTCCTTGCATATCATCTGATTTTACGGTTAATAATTCTTGTAATGTATATGCAGCGCCAAAGGCTTCTAATGCCCACACTTCCATTTCTCCTAATCGCTGACCACCATGCTGTGCCCTTCCCCCTAATGGCTGTTGTGTTACTAACGAATAGGGACCAGTTGACCTTGCATGAATTTTATCATCAACCAGATGGACAAGTTTTAGCATATATGCTTTTCCAACTGTGATTGGATTATCAAAAAATTCTCCTGTCCTACCATCAACTAATCGGATTTTTCCGGGATGTTGACTATTGAATAACCATTCCTTACCATCATTTAAACTGGCTTGAAATAGCTTATGATTCACCAATGCCCTTGAAGCTTCTGATCCATACATTTCATCAAAAGGGATGATTTTAAATCTTTTTGTTAAATAATCGCCAGCTAATCCTAATAAACATTCAAATAGTTGCCCTACATTCATTCTCGAAGGAACACCAAGGGGATTTAATACAATATCTACGGGGGTGCCATCTGGCAAATAGGGCATGTCTTGCCTTGGTAAAATTCTGGAAATAATACCTTTATTTCCATGGCGCCCGGCCATTTTATCACCCACCTGTATTTTTCTTTTTTGAGCAACATATACACGTATAATTGCATTTGTACCTGGTGGCAACTCATCCCCTTTTTGTCTTGTAAATACTCGAATATTCACAATCCTGCCTTTTGCAGCATTAGGCAATCTCAGTGAAGTATCTTTAACATCACGCGCTTTTTCACCAAATATGGCTCTTAATAATTTACCTTCTGGCAATTGATCAGATTCACCTTTAGGTGTAATTTTTCCGACTAGTATATCCCCTGACTCAACCCATGACCCGACAGATATAACTCCATTACGATCCAAATTATGTAATGACGATTCACTAACATTCGGAATATCTCGTGTAATCTCTTCAGGCCCTAATTTAGTTTGCCTACATTCTATTTCATACCTTTCAATATGAATCGATGTATAAATATCTTCGTAGATTAGTCTTTCACTTATCAAAAAAGCATCTTCATAATTATATCCTTCCCAAGGCATATAAGCAACATAGATATTGCGTCCCAAAGCCATTTCTCCACCATCAGTCGAAGCACCATCTGCGATCGTTTGACCAATATTTATCTTTTGTCCAGGCCAAACAACCGGACGTTGATTAATGCATGTATCTTGGTTAGAACGATAATATTTTTTGAGTCTATAATGGACAGTTTTCCCCGAGATATCTTGTATGCCAATTTTTGTAGAAGATACGTATATAACAACACCATTTGTCCGACTAATTACTATCATGCCTGAATCTCGAGCAATTTTGGCTTCCAAACCAGTACCCACAATGGGCTTCTCTGGATATAATAAAGGGACAGCCTGTCTTTGCATGTTAGACCCCATCAAAGCTCTATTTGCGTCATTATGTTCCAAAAAAGGTATTAGTGATGTAGCGGCAGAAATTACTTGTAGTGGCGATACTGCTATGTAGTCAACTTTATTTGCTATTGTTGTTAAAAACTCTTGTTTATATCTAATTGGGATTTTGTCTCCAACAATATAGTTATCCTTATCTATTAATATGTCGGCTGGTGCTATTTTTAAATCATCCTCTTCATCAGCTGTCATAAAATAAGGTTTTTGATCTGCAATAATCTGGCCTTTTATTACTTTAAAATATGGAGATTCAATAAAGCCATAGATATTGACTCTTGCATAGATACTTAAAGAACCAATTAATCCTGCATTTGGTCCCTCTGGAGTTTCAATAGGGCAAATTCTTCCATAATGACTTGGATGCAGATCACGAACTGCAAATCCTGCACGATCTTTATTCAAGCCTCCAGGACCCAGAGCACTAATTCTTCTCTTGTGTGTCAATTCTGCTAATGGATTAGTCTGATCCATGAATTGTGATAACTGGCTAGAGCCGAAAAACTCTCGAACAGATGCAATAACTGGCTTTGGATTAACTAAATTAGAGAGACTCAACGAATCTAGATCACAGATAATCATACGTTCGCGAATAATACGCTCTAAACGATTTAACCCAATTCTAATTTGATTTTGTAACAGTTCTCCTACTGATCTTACCCTGCGATTTCCTAAATGATCAATATCATCCAGTGTGCCAGCATTCTGTTCTTTTAAGTTAATTAGATAGTCAATTGCAACTATTATATCTTGCGGTGATAATACTCTAAATGAGATAGGGATTTCAAGATTTAACTTTTTGTTTATTTTATGTCTTCCAACCTCTCCAAGATCATAACGTTTAGGATCAAAGAAACGAGAATATAACATTTGTTGTGCTATAGATACAGTTGCTGGCTCATTGGGTCTCAGTTTACTGTAGACAATAAGCAGAGCTTCTTCATCCGAAATATCTTCTACAGATAACTTCCCAATTTCTTTTTCAAGTTCTTTTTTTTCATATGCTGTAGAAGCATTAATTAAGAAATTATATTTACTAAGACCTTTTTTAATCTCAGATTGGTTTAGTCCTATTGCCCTTAAAAATACATATGCATTTACTTTATGTGTCTTATCAATACGCACCCAAATTTGTCCTTTCGCATCAATTTCAAATTTTAGCCACGAACCTCTATTTGAAATTAAACTTGCACTAAATATATGCTTATCATTTTTATCGAGTTCTTTTTTATAATATATACCAGGACTACGTATAATTTGATTAATAATTACACGTTCAGTCCCAGCAATAATAAAAGTTCCTCGGTTAGTCATTAAAGGTAAATCGCCAATAAATACTGGTCGCTTTTTATATTTTTTGTATAGAGAATTAACATCTTGATAAGTTACATGGTCAATATTTGCAAGATTACTTTTCTGATTAAATATTTCGATATCTTTACGGGTAAGCTTAGATGGGACATATATCTGCGCACTATAAGTACGATCACGACTTTTGGCTTTACGGACACTATAGCGAGGAAACTTGAGTTTATAATCTTTGCCAAAAAATGCCAGTTCTAATTTTCCAGTTGGATCAGTAATAATAGGAAAAAAATTTAAAACTTCACTTAAACCTTCTGCTAAAAACCAACGAAAGCTATCAATTTGAATATCGGCCAAATCAGGAAACGTAGAATGAATAAGACTATTCCGTACAGCAACCATAATATAATTTTCCCTTTCTTCAGTACCATAATGATATGGAGGTGAAACACACTAAAGTAGCCATACTTTAGTTGTCAATTAAGCTAAAATAAAGGTTCTTGAATAATAAAATGTCCGTAGAATTTAAGATAGTTATTCTAAGACACTAAGTTTTATACATACAAAGCGGTATTTGTGATGAGTAACATAAGCAATAATATAAAGTACTGTATGAGCATTTAGAGTACTTAAAATATAACTAATAATTATATTAAAGATATAAACGTTAAAATTATAATGCTTTTAGTTTCTTGGATAGAAATGCTTTTTTTCGGGCTGCATTATTCTTGTGCAGGACACCTTTTTTAACTGCCTTATCAATTTTACTATACAAAATTGATACTGTATTTTGAAGCTTGATAATGTCATCAGGTTGTTGCCATTGAGAAAGATTGTTTAGAACTTTTTTTGTCAAGCTTTTAATTACTGATTTATAAATTTTATTTCGTTGCCTATTTCTGCTGGCCACTGAAATTGATTTTAAAATAGACGCATTTTTAGCCATACTCAATCCGATATTATATTATATGATTATTTAAAAACGATTATATCATCAATCATGCTAAATCTACAATAGATCATATGCTAAAAACCTATATAAGACTTGATAGTTAGTACATAATCATGCGATACTATTAGTAACTTAGAGAAATTATTATTAAGGTCTATACAATGGGAAAAAGTAAGGGTGCTCGTATTACTATAACTTTAGAATGTGGATGTCCAAATCTATCAAATCCAGAAAAAAGAAGTAATGGTATTTTCAGGTATACTAGTTCAAAGAATAGGAGGAATACACCTGGTAGAATTGAGTTAAAGAAGTTTTGCCGGCAATGTAATTGTCATACTATATTCAAAGAAATAAAATAAGGTAAATGTTTGATTATGGCTTTATATAACAGAAAACTATCTCCCTTGAATAATGCTGAAGTATTAGATTATAAAGATATTGATCTATTGAGAAAATTTATTACTGATCAAGGTAAGATTTTACCTCGCCGGTCAACTGGTTTAACTTCTAAACAACAAAAAAAACTAACTAAAGCGATAAAACAAGCAAGAATATTAGCGTTACTACCTTTTTTAAATAAAGATTAGCAAACTGAAAAATTTACCTTTTATCAAATAACAATAATTCAGTATACACTGCTCCATGCAAGATTAGCTCACAATGGAGCATGTATTTTATTTTGAATCGTTGCAATATATAGTTAACATAATTTCTTGGAGATTAAATTATCTATAAGTTACCATTTTATCACAGCTTATTCAGATATCTCATACTCGAGTAAACTACAGTCTACAAAGTCTTCTTCTGCTCAATTAAGGTATATACTTCAATGATATCTTTTTGGTTCCATGAACTAAAATCACCCGACATTACACCACATTCATTACCAAGTCCTACTTCCTCAACATCTTCCTTAATTCTCTTAAGTGATGTAATTTTCCCTTCATATATCATATCTTGTGCTCTAATAACTTTAATCTGTGCCCCTATTTGTAATTTACCTTCAGTAACCATGCATCCAGCAACACTACCTTTACTTACCGAGAATGTATTTTCAACGATTGCTTGTCCTATCTTGTTTGCTTTATATTCGATCGGAACCATTAGCATCATCAAACCCTTAACATAATCTAGTAAATCATAAATTACATGAAAACTTGCAAGTGATATATTAGATTGCTGGGCCAGATGCTGAATTTGAGATGTAATTTCATGTAAGCTGATTATATTTGCATTACTAACCACAGCTAGATTAATATCTCCTATTGTAATTGGACCTACGCCTGCTGCGACTAGATTAATTTGTACTTTATCCTGCGGAATTTTCAAAAAAGCATTAATAATTGCATCTATAGTTCCTTCACTATCAGTTTTGAGAATAATGTTTAATATTTTAGTATTAACAATATTGCCTTTTGCTCTTGATCTATCTAACGTCAGTCGAGTATTCAATTTTTTATAATGTTTTGGATTTTTATCCTTGTTCTTTTGATATTCAGCTAGACGCTTTTTCGCAGATTTTTCGTCTTGAATAACTTGAAAAGTATCTCCAGAAGTCAAAATTGATTCAATTCCATAAACATTAATAATAGATGAAGGACCAGCATTATCTACACGTTGATTGACATTCTTGTTAATTGCCCTTACTTTGGATACAACATGATTGCTGGCAATATAATTGCCAATACGAATTGTTCCATTTTGAACCAGAAGCTTAGCTACAGGACCTTGTTGAATATCAAGATAAGAATCCAATACGGTACCTATTGCACTTATACCTGGATTAGCCTTCAAATTCTTCTTCTTCCGCATTTTAAATAATTCTGTTAGTAGATTATCTATATTTAACCTTTGTAGTGCACTTATTTCAATAATTGGGACATCACCCCCCCATTCTTCTGCGAGAATATTGTACTGAGCTAGTTCTTGTTTAATATTCGTAAGATTTGCTTGATCTTTATCTATTTTATTAATAGCCACTAAAAAAGATAATTGATGTTCTTTAAAATATGTTATTGCCTCTCTAGTCTGTGGCTTTAGACCATCATCTGCAGCTACAACTAGAATGCCAATATCAGTAATTTCAATACTTCTTCTCCTCATATCAGAAAAAGCTTCATGGCCTGGCGTATCTAAAAAAATAACTTTTTTATTAATATCCTGATCTATTATCACTTCATGTGCAACAATCGCCTGTGTAATTCCTCCATATTCTGCATCTAGGCTATTAATATTACAGATAGTATCCATTAAAGTTGTTTTTCCGTGGTCTACATGGCCGAATATTGTTATAATCGGCACACGATCTTCACTAAGATCATTTAATTTCTCAGGAAAGTCGGGCCTTTTTTGAGTTATTATATTTTTTTGATCATCATTAGATTTAAAATCAATATTATAATGGACAGCTATTGCTTGTGCCATCTCTACCTCGATGACTTGATTGATAGTTACGGAGATACCTTGGAGAAAAAGATGTTTGATAATTTCCGGAGCAGGTATCACGATTAAATTTGCTAATTCCTGTATTGATATTGGATTATTTATATAAATTGGATCCACTTGATTCTTATCATTTGTATCAATATTGTTAGAAGAAGCTTCTTGTACTATGTTGGTCAAATGCTTGTGCTGGACAACTATATTTTTTTTTGGTATTTTTTTCTTGATCGGTTTTGGAGGGCGCATTAAAGATATTTCCAAATTTTTGCCAGCTTTGGCAATACCTTGATACTGATTTTCTAAATTTTCATCATCATCATTAATGTGTATTTTAGATCGTATTTTTTTCTTGGTTTTTACTTTATTTTTTTTTGCTTCCAATGGATCTATTAAATTATTGTAACTCTTATTTTTCTTGTCTGTTCTAGTTGTAATTATATTATTAATATTATTCACTAAAACATCAGTTAAAGGCTCAACGGTTGATGATTTATTAGAAAATCTTACTTTATCATAATCTATAAGTTTAGGTTTATCTAAATTTAACCAAGATGATTGGATATCTTTATTTACTTTTACAAAATTCATTTTTAGATATTTAAAATACATAATATAAACAATAGTAACAAAAACTATATCTCGCAGTTTAGTAGTTATAACTAAATATATCAAGATATTCATTGATCAATTTCGAATTCATATATTACATTTTTTAAAAGCAAACTATATGATAATTTGGATAAGATACTGTATTCTAAGATATTGAGCATATAGTTACAAGGAATAATGATCAATTATATAAGGAAGATACAATGTCAAGATCTCAAAAGAACGATAATTTCATCGATAAAACATTTACAGTATTGGCAGATATTGTTTTAAAAGTATTGCCAACTAGTAAAGAAGAAAAAGAAGCTTTTTCTTACTATCGAGATGGAATGTCAGCACAATCAGAAGGAGAATATGCCGAAGCATTAGAAAATTACTATGAAGCTCTAAATCTTGAGGAAGATCCCTATGATAGAAGCTATATATTATATAATATTGGTTTAATTTATGGAAGTAATGGAGAACATATAAAAGCGCTTGAGTACTACCATAAAGCATTGGAGTTAAATTCACGCTTAACACAAGCGCTAAATAATATTGCTGTCATATATCATTACCAAGGAACCAAGGCATCTAATAATAATAATCTCAGTATTGCTAAAAGTATGTTTGATAAAGCAGCGACATATTGGCAGCAGGCAATTCATCTAGCACCTAATAACTATATTGAAGCACAAAATTGGCTAAAAACTACTGGTCGGCAAATACAAGGTGAGGGATATTAATAAAGTTCTAATTTTGGTACAAATTAGACATTTTTAATATACAATGAGTTATATCGAGTTGATTAATATTGTATGAAGGCACATTAAACTCTGTGATGCTTGCCGATTAAACAATATTATTTTGATTTTTATATACTCATAAATAAGAACAATATAATTATGGTTACAACAACTAATAATGGTGCTATCACACAAATTATCGGCCCTGTATTAGATATAGAATTTTCAACAGGTAAACTACCTAAAGTATTTAATGCATTAAAAGTACAGGGGCCCAATGGTACTATTACATGTGAAGTACAACAACTTTTAGGAGACAATAGGGTCCGTGCAGTAGCAATGAGTGCTACTGATGGCCTGAAGAGAGGGTTAGAAGTAATTGACACTGGAGCACCTATTACTGTACCAGTGGGGATTCCTACATTAGGTAGAATCTTCAATGTCTTAGGAGAACCTGTTGATAGCCTTGGATCAGTTAACAATGACTCTAGTTTACCAATCCACCGTTCTGCACCGGCATTTACACAATTGGAAACAAAACCATCTATTTTTGAAACTGGTATTAAAGTAGTGGACTTACTTGCCCCATATAGGAGAGGAGGAAAAATCGGTTTATTCGGTGGTGCTGGAGTTGGTAAAACCGTTTTAATTATGGAATTAATTAATAATATTGCTAAAGCACATGGGGGCGTATCCGTATTTGGCGGAGTAGGAGAAAGAACACGTGAAGGTAATGATCTGTACGAAGAAATGAAGGAATCTAAAGTTATTGATGAAGATAATTTAACTGATTCCAAAGTTGCTCTTGTATATGGACAAATGAATGAGCCACCTGGAGCTAGGATGAGAGTAGGCTTAACTGCTTTAACTATGGCTGAATATTTTCGTGACATTAACAAACAAGATGTTCTTTTATTTATTGATAATATATTTCGATTTGTGCAAGCAGGGTCAGAAGTCTCAGCATTATTAGGCCGAATGCCATCTGCCGTAGGTTACCAGCCAACTTTAGCTACCGAGATGGGTGCTTTGCAAGAAAGAATAACATCTACAACGGAAGGATCAATCACATCTATTCAAGCAGTATATGTTCCAGCTGATGATTTAACCGATCCTGCTCCTGCTACTACTTTTGCTCACTTAGATGCTACAACAGTATTATCACGTGGATTAGCCGCAAAAGGAATCTATCCTGCAGTAGACCCGTTGGACTCAACATCTACCATGTTACAGCCTAATATAGTAGGAGCGGAACACTATGATACAGCACAACAGGTAAAGTCAACATTACAAAGATATAAAGAGCTACAAGATATTATTGCGATCCTAGGCTTAGATGAATTATCTGAAGAGGATCGATTAACTGTAGCAAGGGCGAGAAAAATAGAAAGATTTTTATCTCAGCCATTTTTTGTTGCTGAGGTATTCACAGGATCTCCAGGAAAATATGTGTCCTTAGAGAATGCGATTAAAGGTTTCCAGATGATTTTTGGCGGTGAGCTAGATGATTTACCTGAACAAGCATTTTATCTTGTTGGAGATATAGATGAAGCTATTGAAAAAGCAGAAAAATTAAAGGCTTAGTATATTGTAAATATAAAATATGACATTAAATATTCGTGTAATTGCTCCTGATAGAACTGTATGGGATGCTAGTGCAGAAGAGGTAATTCTACCTAGTAGTACAGGACAATTAGGAATCTTAACAGGGCATATACCTTTATTAACAGCTTTAGACATAGGGGTTATGCGTGTAAGAATTGATAAAGAATGGATACCTATTGTTCTACTTGGTGGTTTTGCTGAAGTAGAAAATAATAAAATCACGATCCTTGTAAATGGTGCAGAAGAAGCATCAGACATTAATCCTGAGCTTGCTCAGAAAAGCCTAGAAGAAGCATCACAATTATTGGCAACAGCTAGTAGTTCGAAAGCACAAATTGAAGCCACACAGCAGGTAAGAAAAGCACGGGCAAGACTGCAGGCAGTAGCTACATTAACCTTATAACAGATAAATTGCTTAAAAAGCATGATAATGCAAATGCATTGATCATGCTTTTTACAAATATTTAATATTGAGCAGTTAAACTAACTTAAGCCTGAACAAATATAATCAAAATATAAACCCATCTCTTTGCCAGCATCGGCACCAACCAAACCAATTGTTACTTCTTTCATAGCTTGGATCGCTTGAATTGTTGCACCAATTGGGACTCCTAATGAATTATAAGTTTCTTTCAGTCCATTTAATACACGCTCATCTAAAATCGAAGGATCTCCTGCTAACATACCATAGGTAGCATAGCGTAGGTAATAATCTAAGTCACGTATACATGCAGCATATCTGCGTGTAGTATACATGTTTCCTCCAGGACGAGTAATATCAGAATACAGTAATGACTTAGCTACAGATTCTTTAATAATTGTTGCAGCATTAGCTGCAATTGTAGCAGCCGCACGCACACGCAATTCACCAGTTTGAAAATAGCCGCGCAATTTCTCGACTGAATTATCATCCAAATATTTTCCTTGTACATCCGCGGCATTAATAACAGAAGTAATAGCGTCTTGCATAATATGTTCCTTTTGTTTTATTAAAAATAGAGATTTAGTATATAATTCACTTATCTAGCACACTTTTTATTGCATAGCACCTAGAGTATAATCAAAATAAAAGCCCGCTTCTGCCGAATCTTCACCTGAAAGAAGTGAACAAGCAATATTTTTCATAGATCTTACGCCCTCCGCAACACCTGATATAGGTGTACCTAAAGAATTATACATTTCTTTTACACCTACTAAGCCAATTTCTTCGATAGGCGTAACATCGCCTGCCACAATACCATATGTTACTAAACGTAAATAATAATCTAAATCACGGAGACATGTTGCTGTCATTTCTTCACCATACGCATTACCTCCTGGTGACACTACATCTGGCCTCTTCTGAAATAACTGTTGTCCTCCTTGCTTAACAATTCTTTCACGATTCTCAGTTAAGATTTGTGCAATTCGTAGGCGGCGTTGTCCAGATAAAACAAAGCTTTTAATTCTTTCAAGCTCTCCAGGACTCAGATAACGAGCTTCCGCATCTGCATTAACGATGGATTTTGTAACTATACTCATAAACTAAACTCCTTTGATCTAATCTTCACTTATACTATGAATTCTAACTTCATGCTCAAAGTTTGAATCTTCCAATAATACATATTGGACTTTATACTGATGAACATATTTTACTGTATCTTATGACTTGCAACATTATTTTCTGCAAAGTACTAAAGCAAGAAAGTTACTGATTGCCTTGAATTGGCTTAAAGCTAGGTACTACAATTGTATCATTTTGCTTCGTAAGTTTTTGATATAACTTTTCTGTATTAGGAAAATTAGCTGCTGGTAAAGTCGGAAAACGACGATATGGCACAATATTTGCCCCAAATATTGCTTTATATTCTTTACTATTGACCAAGCTACTGATAAATACTTTTAATCCTTGAGACGCTAAAATCTGATTATAATAACGAATTTCTGCTTGATTATTCGGTGCTCTACCTAGAAAATGTTTTGTCCCAAATTCAATCACCTGGGTATTCGGATAAGGTTGATAGAATTCTTTGGCATACAATACAGAAGACCCTAGTTTCTCTACTAACTGTTGAACAGTTAACTCTGATGCAAGAAAAGCTCGTTCTAAGTCGACCAATTCATAGCCTAAACTAAAAGGATTCAAATCACGCTCAAAGATTTGTCGATAACTAGCACGTAGTATGATTTCCAAACTTGATGTTTCATTAGGATTAAGTTTAAAAATTACTATTTGATCTCTTACAGCTGATACACCCTGATTTATTCGTCGACTAATATTATTACTGCTACGGACTTCTTGAATTTTACCAAGTTGTACAAATCTACTCGGCGTACGAACCGGTGCGATTAAAGAAGGGATATTTTTTATTGTTCTGCTTGCTAAGCCTCGAGACGTTAAGTACCTTTCATATGGTACTGTATCTTGACTAAAGCTTTCTTCATATTCAGAACTGTCAATTATTGCATCAATCATTTGATAATAGCTTTGCTTATACACAATATCAAAATATTGATTAATTTCTTGACGACCATATGTAGGTCTGCCTAAAAGCCGATTATGTATATATTCAATTGCTTTACAAATATACAATTTTTCCCAGTACAATGATCTGAATAATGAAGATTTTGCTAAATATCGTATAAAATCACGTACTGAAATAGATCCATCTCTGAGTTTACTTTCTACAGGCTTAAAGACCAGTGATTCTTCTTCATAAATTTTACGCCCGAAGATCCTTAAATAACATGCCTGAATAATAGTTTCCCGTGATAGGCCTGATACACGAGAATCATTACTAACTAATATTGGAGACATTTTAAAGATTTTAGGGCCTAATGTACCTGGTGCTTTGGCTCTAATTTGCGGATTACTCATCTGATTAAAAATTCCGGGTCCTTGACGGATCAATAAGCGACGTGTATCTTTCCCAAAAGGTGCAGGATTAGCATTAGGGTTATCTGTATCTTTTAGAAAAATAGCTCCAAATTGAATTAACAATGGATCATTTCCTCTTCCATAAGGATGCTGATCTGGTAATGCTTGTGTATAATTACTGAATAGAGTAATAAACTGAGGTACTTTGCGGAAAGGAGCACTATAATTAAATAAATTAATTTGAGGTCCCCAATTTCTGCATTCTTGTGGCTCTAAACCTAAAGAACGTAGATAAGGGACTGTCTCTTCACCAAAATAATCTGCATATTCAGTAGAATTTATTAGAGCATCTACCAAACCAGCTAATCCTCTCTGAGATACCACAGAGAAAAATCTCTGGAATTCCTCTAGAGAACTGGGCCCACGACCCAAGAAATGCCGAAAAGCCAATTCTACCACTCGGCTATTCACAAAAGGTTCAAAAAATTGCTGTCTATAGATTTGTGATTTTCCGATCGATCTAATAAATTCTTTAATTGATAATTGGCCATTTTTGACTTGTGATTCTAAATTAGAAAATGAAATACTGTATCCCTTGTCAATATCTCTCTCAAACACTTGCCTATAGCACGCTTTAATCACAAGATTTTTTTCATTAGAAGAAAGCGTAGACTTCATCACAAATCGTTGGCTTGAATTACCTGCTTCAGAATATATACGTGGCAATCGCAATCCTTGTACATCTCCTGAAGTTCTTTTGCGAACTACATCAGTATAGCCTGCTGCTTCAAACTCATTAATAACTACATTAAAATACTCAATAACTAAATCTGCAGCTTCAGGATCATCTTTGAAAAATAGAATAGCAATCTTCCGCATTTCTCTAAGAGCCACACTGGCTGCTGCACTGGAACATGCATTATCAATTAATTCACGTAAACCTCTAATATTAACTGATAGAATATTAGGATCACCAGCAACAATTGCATATGTCAAATATCTAAGAAACCAATCTAAATCTCGTAAAGACTTTTTCATACGAATAGGGCCATACTTGCTTACATTTATTGGCTTAAAACCTGCAGGTATAGCATCATTAATATTGAAAATAGTATCATTTGTCTTTTCAACCTTTGTAGTTACTGGAGAGACACTGTCTATTTTAGCCTTAGACACCTGTGCATTATTAGGATTATTCTCTGCAAAAGATGCTTGAGGTCTTTCTAAGTAGGAAATAGCCGAGCCACCAGTAAAAATTTTTTCTGCAGCTTTAGCAACTAACAAATTAGCATTTTGGGTTAAGATATTCGCTATCTCTAATCTTTTATTGCCAGAATTTAAAAATGCTACTAACTGATTTAACTCACCGAGCTGAAGAAATCGATCTTGCTGTTCTGCCTGCACAATAGTTGATATTGCAGCAGTCCGGTAAAGCTGTGGTTGAGCTACCGGGCTTCCACCACTTGCCTTAACACCCATAACTTAATTCTCCTTAACTTTACTAGTTTTTTAATTAGTTTATGTATTTAACTAATATTAGAATTATAAAAATATCCATTGCTTCACTGAACTTTTTACTCATGCTAATATGATCATTTTACCTATATATTACATATTGAAACAAAACTACCTTGAATAAAGATATCTTTCGTAATACTTAAACAATACCCATGAATAATAAACTGCAAGCAAATGGATTATTATTAATACTATTTTAATGATAATTTTCAATTTAATTGTTATCAATTACAGTATACACAACATACTATTATATAAATTCCTTCATGAACAAAAACACTTTCAGTAATATCAATGAAAAAGAGATGTCTATATCAGAGCATCTAAACGAATTAAGACAGAGAGTTTTAGTGACTTTATTGCTGTTTGGAATTTCAACTTGTAGTAGCTTTTTCATGCTTAAGAAACTTACAATTTTTTTGCAAAGACCTGCTCAAGGTATTAAATTCTTGCAGTTGGCACCGGGTGAGTATTTTTTTGTCTCAGTAAAAATTGCTTTTTATTGTGGTGTTCTTTTATGTTTGCCAATAGCAATATATCAGATCATTATGTTTATATTACCAGGTTTGACAGGAGCTGAAGCAACTATTCTTATTCCTTCACTTCTAGGATCAGTCTGCTTATTTTTTATTGGTATACTATTTGGCTATACAATTCTTGCACCAGCTGCTTTAACATTTTTTATAAACTACGGGGCTGATATCATTGAACCTATATGGTCATTTGAGCAATATTTTGATTTTATTATCCTATTGTTACTTAGCACGGGCTTAGCATTTCAAATTCCAATTATACAAGTATTCTTAGGCTTCCTGAATATTATTTCTTCAGGACAAATGATTTCTGTATGGAAATACATAATTGTTATTGCAACAATCTTAGGTGCAATTCTCACACCTTCAACTGATCCATTTACACAGCTGTTAATGGCACTTGCAATCTTAATATTGTACTTTAGTGGTGTTAGTGTTTTGATAATATTTAAAAAATAGCTCAAAATCACACTATTCTATAATATAATAGTTAATTATATATATAATATAAGGGAACCTCAAGACTACTCAGATGCTCAATAAGTCGATATTTACGAGTCATTACAGTAGTTAAGATAATTCCTAACACTATACCGAATAGACTATAATCACCTATCTATAATATCAATACAATGACATTGAATTATTCCGTCAAACAAAATACACTAAAGAATACAGTAAAGTATTTTTTCCTAGGATTAGGGACCTTATTTTTTTTAAGTGCTGCACAAGTAGCTGCTTTTCCTATTTATGCTCAACAAGCATACGAAAACCCTCGTGAAGCAACAGGCCGGATTGTTTGTGCAAATTGTCACTTAGCACAAAAACCAGCAGAGATAGAAGTACCACAAGCAGTATTGCCAAATACAGTTTTTGAAGCTATTGTTAAAATTCCCTATGATAGTCAGGCAAAGCAAATATTGGGCAACGGTGCCAAAGGGTCATTAAATGTAGGTGCTGTTGTAATTCTTCCTAAAGGGTTCAAACTAGCACCAAACAATCGTTTATCTGAAGAACTTAAATCTAAAACTAAAGGGGTCTATATACAGCCATATAGCACTAAGCAAGATAATATATTGGTAGTAGGACCAATAGCAGGTGATAAAAACAAGGAAATTGTTTTCCCAATATTATCTCCAGACCCATCATCTAATAAAGATGTTGCATTTCTAAAATATCCTGTATTTGTAGGAGCCAATCGCGGACGTGGCCAAGTATATCCTACCGGAGATAAGACCAATAACACCGTATTTACATCAAGCAGTAACGGTAAAATTACCCAAATTAATGTATTGGATAAGGGTGGCTACGAAATTAATATTGCTAAAAGTAATGATACAGTGAGCAAAGAAATCATTAGTGCAGGATTAGAGTTAAAAGTCAAAGAAGGTGATAGTATTGTGGTTGATCAGCCATTAACCAAAGATCCAAATGTTGGAGGTTTTGGCCAAAATGAGGCAGAAATTGTACTACAGAGCCCTGCTAGAATTAAAGGCATGATTGGATTTTTTATTCTTGTTACAATTTCGCAAATTTTCTTTGTCTTAAAGAAGAAACAATGGGAAAAAGTACAAGCTGCAGAAATTAATTTTTAAAATTGCTTTTGACGCTATATTGTGCAAGGATATATTCCTTGCACACTTAAGATTTATACTTTTACAGAACAAATATCTTTCACCGCTTGTTGGATTTGCTGAGGATGAATCACTGTTGCTTTTTCTAAAATACCATTATATGGTGTTGGTATATCTTGAGAAGATAAACGTACTACTGGATGATCCAAAGCATCAAAGGCATTTTCATTAATCTGGGCTATTAACTCTGCACCAATTCCGGCCGTTTTCATACATTCTTCAACAATGATCACCTTATGGGTTTTTATTATAGAATTAGTAATAGTTTTGATATCTAATGGCTTTAATGAAATTAAATCAATAACTTCAGGATCATAGCCCTCTTTGACTAAATTATCAACTGCTTGAATCACATGATGACGCATACGTGAATAAGTTAATATGGTAACATCACGTCCTTCTCGCACAATTTCAGCTTGATCTAATGGAAGTGTATAATCTGTATCAGGTATATCGTCTTGTAAATTGTATAAAAGAACATGCTCAAAAAATATTACAGGATTATTATCCCTAATAGCTGCTTTCAATAAACCTTTTGCATTATAGGGAGTCGAACATGCAACAATCTTTAGGCCTGGTATTGCCTGAAAGTATGCTTCTAACCGCTGAGAATGCTCTGCACCTAACTGACGACCGACTCCACCTGGACCTCTTATAACGATAGGTATAGTAAAATTGCCACCAGAAGTATAACGTAACATGCCAGCATTATTTGAGATTTGGTTAAAAGCTAACAATAAAAAACTCATATTCATGCCTTCGACGATTGGCCTCAATCCAGTCATAGCTGCCCCGATAGCCATACCCGTAAAACTATTTTCTGCAATTGGTGTATCAAGTACTCTTAAATCACCATACTTAGCATGTAGTCCTTTAGTAACCTTATATGATCCCCCGTAATGCCCTACATCTTCTCCTACAACTAAAACAGTTGAATCTTTCTCCATTTCTTCATCGGTTGCCTCTCTTAAAGCATCAAATAATAGAATTTTAGACATAGTTTTAATTACTTTATACTGTACACTTAATATATAGACCCCTGTCGTTTAGTTTTCTGCAAACAAATATTTATGTAAATCTTCAATATTTGGTTCAGGACTGGATATTGCAAACTCTACAGCTTCTTCTATTTCATTTTTAATTATATCTTCTGCTCTTAGTAGCTCTTCACTTGTAGCTATACGCTGTTCAATAATATATTTTGATAAACGTTTAATAGGATCCCGAGCTATCCAGGCTTCTTTTTCATCTCGAGATCTTAGTTCATCAGGATCGGCCAAGGAATGTCCGCGGAAGCGATAAGTCAAGGCTTCTATTAAAGTTGGACCTTCCCCACTACGTGCTCTTTGAACAGCTTCTAAAGTCACTTTTCTAATGGCTAAAACATCCATGCCATCTACTTCCACCCCTGGTAAGCCGAATACTTCTGCTTTCTTATGTATTTCTGGTGTAGATGCAGAACGATGATGGGCCATGCCAATTGCCCATTGATTATTTTCAACAACAAAAATAATAGGTAATTTCCAAAGTACTGCCATATTAAGACATTCAAAAAACTGGCCATTATTACTTGTTCCATCACCAAAAAAGCATGCTGTAACGGCAACTTGCTTTGTTGATTTCAATACCTGTTTTTGATATATACTTTGAAAGGCTGAACCTGTGGCTACAGGTATTCCTTCTCCAATAAATGCAAATCCACCTAAAAAATTATGTTTAGATGAAAAAATATGCATTGACCCACCGCGTCCTTTACTACAACCAGTTTCTTTACCAAACAGCTCAGCCATTACTTCATTGGCTGGGACACCCTTACTTAATGCATGGACATGATCACGATACGTGCTACATACGTAATCATCCTCTGTCAAAGCTTTTATCACTCCCGTAGAGACAGCTTCTTGACCATTATATAAATGGACAAAACCAAACATCTTACCTCTATAATACATTTGTGCACACATGTCTTCGAAACTCCGCCCCAGAATCATATCTTTATACAATTCTAAAAGATTTCCAGATGATACTTCATCATCTTGCTTATATACAACAGGAAATGCAATATTATCTTTCATATTACAACCAGTATCTCCATTTTATGAATCAATATATCAGATCAGCTACTGTAACTCTACAGTTACAATTAATTCTGTAGAATTTAAGTATGTCACTAATTGTCTAGTAAAATTACAACTCAAGTAAAACTATGTTATAATGTTTCATCTAAATAGTTATAGATATCTATTGGGTTACATTTTGAATATCTATACTAAATCTACTATATTAACAACTAAAGCTATGAAAACTCAAGAAATATTTACGGTCGTAGAAGATGAATTGAAAATACTTGACAAGAACTTAAAATCTATGGTCGGTGCAAGACATCCTATCTTAAATGCAGCATCTGAACATCTATTTTCTGCTGGTGGCAAAAGGCTAAGACCTGCATTAGTTATATTAGTTGCTCAACAGACCCTAAAAAAATCATCTATTCGACCATCACAGAGGAGACTAGCTGAAATAACCGAAATTATACATACAGCAAGCTTAGTACATGATGATGTTATTGATGAATGTATAACCCGAAGAGGTGTAACTACTGTGCATAGTTTATATAACAATAAAATTGCGATATTAGCTGGAGATTTCTTGTTTGCTCAATCTTCATGGTATCTTGCAAACTTAGATAATTTAAATGTTGTTAAAACAATCTCGAAGGTAATAACAGATTTTGCCGAAGGTGAAGTAAGGCAAGGCATGATTCAATTCAATTCTGCGATCTCAATGAGTGAATATATTGAAAAATCATTTTATAAAACAGCATCACTAATAGCGGCAAGTTGCCAAGGATCAGCAATGTTAAGTGATTTAGACCGTGCACAACAAAGTCAATACTACATATACGGTAAACACATAGGTCTAGCATTCCAAATTATTGATGATATATTAGACATAACAGGATCATATAAAAATTTAGGCAAGCCTACTGGTTCAGATCTAAAAAATGGTAATCTTACTGCACCTGTTTTATTTGGATTAATTGAGGATATAGATTTACAACACTTGATAGAAAATGAGTTTGAGAACAATATTGACATTGAAAAGGCAATCACAATTATCTGTAATGGGCAAGGCCTAAAAAAAGCCAAAGATTTAGCTGAAGAACATATACAAACTGCTATTAGCAGCCTGCCTCAACAAAGCTTCCATAATGATAATGAAAATAAAAGTTTTTACGCTTTAATTATGATTGGAGAATATATTCTACAACAAATATAATATATCTATTGATTTATGAAACATGCTTAACCAAATTACTAAAACCATTAGGATCTAAGACTGCTATTTGGGCTAGCATTTTTCTATTTAAGCCGATATTAGCTGTTTTAAGCCCATGAATTAAATTACTGTAGTTCATATTATGTAATCGTGCTGCTGCATTAATTCTGCAGACCCATAAACGCCGAAAATCTCTCTTTTTATTTTTACGTCCAACATACGAATAGCGTAAAGCTTTCATAACTTGCTGCTTACTAGTTCTAAATAAGCCAGAATGTGCACCACGATAACCTTTAGCGAGCTTCAGTATACGTTTTCTTCTTTTTCTTGCTACATTACCTCTTTTTACACGTGTCATCTTTTACACTCCTTTATAATCGAACACAATATTTTTGTTTAATACGTTGCATATCACCAGAATAAACCTGTATAACTCGCGACAATTTTTTCTTTCTAGACTGTGATTTCTTTTGCAACAAATGACTTTTTGATGCTTGACGACGCAATAATTTTTGATTACGTGTTAATTTAAACCTTTTTTTTATAGATGATGATGTTTTTAATTTAGACATATAGGATAGGCAGATAAGTAATTATAATTTATTAGGTTATATTTATTTGTTGAAGAATTTACTGCTAATTTTTAAATTTCCAATCGCGTTAACAAATAGCATCAACATAATTTTGATAAAACTAGAATTTAATTCCTGAAACATTTTCATGTTTAAAGTAAACGCGATATTCGCTTCTGCAATTATATCAGCAATTTGTTCTTGATTAACTGGTATCGCATTTAGTTGTTTACGATAGTGATTCTTGAATTCAAAATCATCAGAGATCTCTTGAAAATCATAGAACGCCAGACCATCATTGTCAGATAAGTTCATCGCATTTTGAGCAATTTTTTTCAGAATTTGCCCACCCGATAAATCCCCCATATATCTTGTATATGCGTGTGCTACCAGCAGTGCTGGTTGACTTGCTCCTACTGCATGTATACGCTTAACATACATCTGAGTGGCTTCAGAGATTTGTATTTCATCTTGCCAAGCATCGCCATAATAATATAATAAGTCTTTTTCGAGACTGCATTGACGATTAAGTTCAGCAAAATAGATAGGTTGAACTAGGGGATGATACTTATTCAATAACATCTGCTCCTCAATCGCCATATAAACAAAATACAGGTTCGCAACTAATTGTCTGTATGCTTTTTTATCAACAACCCCTCCAAGAAACGATTTCACAAAGCTTACATTTTCTGCCATACTATGAGACTTGGTTGTGCCTTGCCTTAACTGTTCAGCTAATTTAATAGACATATTATTTTACCTTGCATATAATTTCACATCAACTGTAATAGAACATAAGATTCAACTGCATGATCTTTATCTTAAATTGCAGTAAAATACTCTTTTGATTTCACAGGATCTGGAACCATAGTCTTTTCACCTGGTTTCCAATCTGCTGGACATACTTCATCAGGATGAGATTGTACATATTGTATTGCCTGTAATGTTCGATATGTCTCATCAATACTTCTGCCAAACTCTAAGTTATTTATTAAACTATGCTGCACAATACCTTCTTTATCGATTATAAATAAACCACGTAATGCAACACCATCATCGCTTAAAACATTGTACGATGCACTAATCGTTCTTTTAAGATCTGACACTAAAGGATACTTCAAATCTCCAAGTCCTCCTGCACCACGATCAGTTTGTATCCATGCTAAGTGCGAGTATTCACTATCTACAGAAATTCCCAAAATTTCTGTATTGATATCCTGGAAACGCTCATATTGATCACTAAAAGCTATTATCTCCGTAGGACATACAAAAGTAAAATCTAATGGGTAAAAAAATAGGACAACATATTTACCTAAATATTCAGCCAGTTGTATCTGTATAAATTCTTGATCATAGACAGCAGTAGCTCTAAAATTTGGAGCTGACTTACCAACTTTTAGACAATCCATATCTGATATCATTAAATTTTATTCACCCTAATCTAAAAAATAAAATATTAATTATAAATATACCACAATATGGTAATAGAAATATAACAATCTACAAATATCAGTGAACTTTTAAATAGCAATCTTGTAAAGGATTTAATCTACTAGCGGGGAATGGATTTGAACCATTGGCCTTCGGGTTATGAGCCCGACGAGCTACCAGACTGCTCTACCCCGCGATCACACTAAGCTAATCATATAGTATTTAAGGATTGATTTCAAGATAATATCAATTATTAGAAAAAAATAAGTATAGTAGCAATAAAATACTTACTAAAGATATAATAAGCAAAAGTCGTTTTATCCTCTTAATCAGCGGTTGAACCTGATATATACCAACTAATCTATCTTGAGTTAAAATATCTACAGGTTTTATCCATAATTGCCCATCATACCAACCCGATTCCTCGTAAAATATACTTGCGCTAAACAGTCGCTTAAGTACATAAGACCAGCCTAAATATAATCGAATTAGTAACAACTCTATGCTGAGGAATGAGCATAATAAAATATAGCCGATTGTGCTTAAAGATATCTGTCTAATATTTAAAGACAGTATATTTATCCCGAAACACAATATAATCACTCCTAAAAAAATAATAGCCAATCGAATAATGAAAACAGGAAAATCCATTGCAGAAGATACAAATAAGGGGGATTCTCGCAGAGCTTTATATTCATTTAAAGGCTGTTGATCAAATGGCACTGGGCATACTTTTTTATGTGAAGACATATAAAAACACTATTGTTGTCAGTAACTGTGGTCAATAATAACTATGAATAGTTTACAGCTAATAATGTTGTAAAGCATAAAAATAGTATAATTGACACCCATGTCAGAGTTTCAAGAACTGTATTAGCTTGCCGGGTATTACTAAAAATTTGGTTTTGGCTGCCTAATACACCTAATCCTTCCGCTTTAGGATTGTTGCTTAATATTAAAATTATTAAAAAAATACTATTTACATACCATAAAAATTTAATCATTAATTTAAAAGACTCTCGCTCTGTATTGATATTTTTGTGTATAAGATATTTTATATACACAGTATACGGAATTTTATTCTCCCTGTACTTTCAGTAAAACAAAGCCTAACATTAAGCCAATCATAACCATTGTCGAACTTAATACAGCTGAATTAATAATTTCACTAGCCATTTTTTTCCCTCAGTTACAAATTACAATTACTAGACTTCAACATAAATTTTGGATTCTGATAGCTAAAAACCATTTCTTCCCCAAACAACTAATGCAATTGAAAATGTGAAAACAGCCATAAACGATCCCCACCCTAGGCTAATGATATCCATATGACTCTCCTTCCGTTAATATTGTGTTAACTATAATTTATCATTAAGACTAGTATATATTATACTAAATAATCAACTAAGGCGACATTTATTAAAATGAAATATTATTGAATAATAATATGCTTACACTGCTAAAGTTTTCTATGGCAAAATCGTAAAGAAATATAAATTTTTACCAAAAACAGATACTATCACTGTGATCTGTGACTATAGTTATCGTAGGATATATATGAATATTTCAATCTAACGTGTCATATTTGCAGAAACAAAGATATTTATTAGATATCAAATATCTAGAATAGACACACTAGTTGGACTCCCCTATCATTAAAATCAGAAAGAGATATGCAAACTGCACTAAAAACAAATAAATCTGAAGTAAAAGAAACTCTTTTAACACCAAGATTTTATACAACAGACTTTGAAGAAATGGCTGATTTAGACATTTCATCTAACATCCATGAATTTGAAGCTATTTTAGAAGAATTTAGAGCCGATTACAATAGACAACATTTCATAAGAGATGACGAATTTAATCAATCTTGGGACACATTAGATGATAAAACGAGAAGCCTATTTATAGAATTTCTTGAACGTTCTTGTACTGCTGAATTTTCGGGTTTCTTACTCTATAAAGAGTTATCCAGGCGCTTAGAGATAACTAACCCATTGGTTGCAGAATGCTTTTTATTAATGTCTAGGGATGAAGCAAGGCATGCTGGATTTTTAAATAAAGCAATGGGTGATTTCAATCTGGCTTTAGATCTAGGTTTTTTAACAAAAAGCAGAAAATACACATTTTTTGCGCCAAAGTTTATTTTTTATGCTACTTATCTATCTGAAAAAATTGGTTACTGGCGATACATAACAATTTACAGACATTTAGAAAAACATCCTGAATATAGGATATACCCAATTTTCCGTTTTTTTGAGAACTGGTGTCAAGATGAAAATAGACATGGGGATTTTTTCGCTGCTCTTTTAAAATCACAACCAGAATACCTAAATACTTTGGAATCAAAATTGTGGTGTCGTTTTTTTCTACTTAGCGTGTTTGCAACTATGTATCTAAATGATTTTCAGAGAACAGACTTTTATAATGCGATAGGACTTGATGCGCGACAATATGACATACAAGTGATTCGAAAAACTAATGAAAGTGCCGGAAGAATCTTTCCTGTTGCATTAGATGTTGATAATCCTCGTTTTTTTCAATTACTCGATAAATGCGCAAAACAAAATAGCTCTTTGATAAGTTTGGACAAAGAATTAAATAAAAATATTCTTCGTTCTTTCAAAAAGCTACCTTTATATATTGGACTGTCAACAAATTTCATTAAACTATACCTAATGAAACCAATTAATTCTCATAATACTGCACAAGTGGTGAAATAAAAAATAGTACAATTCGGTTAATCAATAAAATAAGATGAGCGATATGCTTATCTTATAAATGAGATATAACTCTTAACTGTTCACCTTTTCTTTTGCTTCATACATTATTTCTAAACTAATTACATCATACTCTTTAGAGGCAGCAAACTTTTCTGTGTTTCTTTTAACTTTTCCTCTTACAAAGCCTGGGATTTTGCTAAGCTCTTTCAAGGCCTCAGGAGACCATTTTATTAAATTATCAGCCGACAATGTGCTAGTTAGACTTTCAGTTGTATCATGACCTCCAAAAAGATCTAATAGATGGTCTTCCATACCAAGTGTGAAAGAATTATAGATTAAATCAGCAATTTGATTAGTTCCTTCATATCCAAGAAAAGGTTTATAGCTCAAAGGAAAATTTTGGATATGTACAGGTGAAGAAATAACTCCACATGGAATATTTAAGCGTTTCCCTATATGTCTTTCCATTTGAGTGCCAAAAATTGCGCTAGGTTCTGTTTTTGCTATCATATCACCAACAAGATTATGATCATCAGTTATGATAATTTTACTACACAGATTTTTGACTTCTTGCTGGAACCACTGCTCATCATTAAGACAATACGTACCTGTCCAAAGAACATTTATACCCATCTCTTTGACCAAGATTTTTGTCATAGCAGCAGCATGCGTAGCATCGCCAAATACAATCGCTGTTTTACCTGTTAAATTTTGACAATCAATAGACCTCGAAAACCATGCTGCCTGTGAAACGTACTTTGTCTGTAAGTTAATATAATTATCATAATTACGAACACAATCGCAATCTGACAGGATGCTCTGAATTCTTTGAATTGTAGCCTTAATGTTCAGTAGACCCATTGGAGTTATATCTACATAGGGCATATCAAATTCATCATATAATCTTTTTGCTGTTAACAAACCAGCTTCTCGGTAGGGAACAAAGTTAAACCATGCTTTGGGCAAAAGATTCAACTCTTTAACGGATGCATTTTCAGGTATAATTTGATTAATCTCTATATCCAAATCATTAAATAATCTTTTCAAATCAACTAAATCATGTTGATGATGAAAACCAAGGCTTAATAAGCCAATAATATTAACAGATGGTTTTGTTGTTTTTTGCAAGTCTAAAGTTTTCAGCTTCTTAGCCTTGTTCAAATAGAATGACACAATTTGTTCGAGAGTGCGGTCACTTGCCTGAAGTTCATTAACTCTGTAATGATTAACATCGGCTAAAATCACATCGGACTCTGTTTCTATTGATGCTCTTTGAACAAAATTATTTAAATCTTCTTGCAAAATACTTGATGTACAAGTAGGTGTCAAAATCAATAAATCTGGACTTTCTTCTTTATCCTTTCTAGTAATATTATTGATAACTTTTTCCTGAGAGCCTCTTGCTAAAACATGTCTATCGACTATACTTGCCGTAACAGGAGTAAAATTTCTATCTCTTTCCAACATAGATCTCATTACATTGTTAACCTAAACACTACTTGGGAAAAATGTTCGGCTTCAAAACCGTACATGAAACTTTCACTTCATACGGCTTCTCTTGGTTAGAACAACATCAGGAAATCTTTATGTGGTCAGAATGTATAACATCTCATTTTAAGTAAAACTACTTGAGATGAACTTTCTGTTTTCTTCACTTTATTTTTACGTAACCACTTAGTAACCTTAATTGCTAATAAATAATCAATAATACTTAAGTTTTTATGATCTTTAGTGAGATAGAATTTCATAAACCATCTTTGTAAAATTAGATTTATACTACTAATTAAATCATAATATGTATTGCCCGACATTTCTTCAAAAATACTATTAACTTGTTTTAAAAGATTTTTTTGGGCCATTTTGCTAATTCTTATTGATACCTTCCGATAATATTTATTTAATACTATATAACCACATATAATATATTCCGTAGATTTATAATAACTTGGACCTTGTGATAATACTGGATTTTCACACTTATTGTGTAGACTTAACAAGTTGATAGCACTAAGAAAATATTTAAGTTGTAAACTCATTGAGCTTGACACTAATATTTCACAGCCTGTACTTAAACAACAAATATTTGCCGTCTGACCATATTCTAAATGACGCATTATATAATAAGCTTCTGAAGACAAGCTGTAATGTACGATAGATAACATTGCTAAACCAGCTTGATATTTATATTTGGGTAAACTAGTCTCAATACCATACAGAGTTGCTTCTTGGTAAATATTCGTAATTAATCCTGCATGCAAGAATTGCTTTATAATAGACTTAAATAATCTGCAAAATGTCAATCTAGATAATATAAATTCAATACTTGTACTGTCCAAAAATTTTTCCAGACTAATACTACAGGAATTCAAGTGTTGAACATTTAAAGATTGATTATAAGCAACTAATTTATCAGGAAGTAAGTTATGGCTATATGTATAACTAAACGACAAATCAGGCTGATTTATTGTACATGCCTTTAAGTGTAGTTCAAGTATTAAGAACAAAATTATATCAGTTAAATAATCAATATCATGGTTATTTTTATGTGGTAAAGTATTATTGACAGTTAGATATTTCTTAACAAGTATAAGAAGATTTTTTTTTCTATATCAATAATATACTCAGGATCTTGATAAATATTTACTGAATACTTATTCTCTAGGCATAAGATCTCCGAGGCTAAGTATCTTACAGCAATGGCATTACTAAATTTTAACTGTAAAAACATAAGTTTCTTGACTGATTTCTCTTTAAATGCCTTATATATCCTAGACTTCAACTTAGAAACATAAATATCAATTTTTCTAAAATCAACATATGTCCAGAATATCGTATTAAAATTGAAAGTAATTTCTCTACTCATTATGATAATTGATATTAGGTATATATAAAACTAACCAAGTGTCTAAGTGGGCATATTCTTTTGATTAAAAAAGACTTTAGCTTTGTAGACAATCCTTTAATTACAGTAGAATGTCATAAAAGTAAATAATTTACATGTATTAAAACAAACATCCATAAATATTTTCTTGTTCCATAAGTAACAATGTCTAATAATTTTAAATGTGAACAATATTCCAGGAAAATATAATCAAGTAGCATGTATACCTACTTCATGTATACAATGATATTTCATGTATTTATAATATACAACAGTTTCTATTGATTCTGTACTGGAGCTTGAATTCATTTCATCATTATTATCTTACTTTTTACATATGCTTAACTTATACTCTTATATAAGTAAATAAAAAGTTCCTATTTACTACTAATTCTGTGGGTCTTACACCCATAGTTACTTATAGTTAACTTTTCATTTTTAAATGATATTATTTAACAAGTCACACGAAATAATCATCACCTAACGGGGCATGCATAATCGCATGCACATTTTTAAATGAGCTAGCAATTCTTAATGTTCCAATATGGGCTGGACCAGAATACATCCAATAAGCTAATTTCATATATATCACCTTTTAAATAGAGATTGTCATAAGGTTATTGTCATTGATCGTTTTAAGAAAATATAGCCACGTTTTACTATTCTTAATATTTATGACAATCCATGAGTACAAATACTATTCTTACGAAGCTTTATATATATTAGCGCCGAGTTTCCACAATTGCTTTATAATTATGTGTAGGATATACAATTAGACAGGGTAAGATATATTATGAACAACACAATTGATCTTAAAATGCCATCACCAACATTTGGAGGCAGTACGGGAGGATGGCTGCGAGCTGCTGAGATAGAAGAAAAATATGCAATTACATGGACCAGCAAGAAAGAACAAATTTTCGAAATGCCGACTGGAGGAGCAGCTATTATGCGTGATGGCGAGAACTTACTGTATCTTGCTAAAAAAGAACAATGCCTAGCGTTAAGTACTCAACTGAAAACTAGCTTTAAAATACAAGATTTTAAAATATACCGTATTTTCCCAAATGGAGAAGTACAATATCTACATCCAAAAGATGGTGTGGCACCAGAAAAATCTAATGCTGGTAGAGAAGGTGTCAATAATATAGCTCATTCAATAGGAAAGAATGTAAATCCTGTCAACAAGAAATTTACGGCAGAAGCAACATATGACTAATGAATTAACTCATTTGTAAATATTGCATAAGATACATTAATATGTTATATTCTTGTCATGTTGCTTATAGGAGAGGTGGTAGAGTTGGTTGATTGCGTCTGATTTGAAATCAGATGAACCGATGAGGTTCCGTGGGTTCGAATCCCACCCTCTCCGTCCTAACAAATATAATTATTTATCTTCAATCGCTTTTTCAATAAAGCTTATTGCCTGTCCTAGGGTAGAAATATTTTCTGCATACTCGTCAGGGATTTCAATAGAAAACTCTTCCTCTATCGCCATTACTAGTTCAACAGTATCCAAAGAATCTGCCCCTAAATCATCTGCAAAATGTGCTGACTTGGTAACCTGTTTCTTATCAACCCCTAATTGTTGTACAACAATACCTTGCACTCTATCGAAAATTGTTGCTCCACTCATATAATCTCCTTAATCTCTATGTACATATTCTGGATGCCTGTATCTAAAATATTTATGCAAGATCAGAATACTGATCCTAGTCAGGATATATCCGTAATCTTCTATAAGGTTCTTCACCCAAACTTCTTGCTCTTAGATTATAGAATCTAACTAATTCGTGTTGGATCTTACGGGCATTTGCTAAACAAGATAATAACTCAACAGGTTGTTTTTTGGCAATGACAATTTTTTCTATTGCCCACTTTGCTTCATTTAATGCTTGTGTTTCTTCAATTGTCTTTCCAGAACAAAACTCTGACCATCTGATAAAAGATACAGAATTAATTTCAAGCATCTTCTTGAGAGCCCTAGTAATCTGTGGTACAGTACTTGTATGTATTGTATATATTGTAATTCTCTTACTTCTTGCAATTTTACGTAATTTACTATTTAATTTTAAGTTTGACCTTAATGCTAAAATGACATCTGCCCGTCCAATTTCCCTGCACAGAAGTAAGGGCAGCTGTAACATACTAATAACAGTATCAATTTCTTGAAAGTTTAATCCATAAGGATAAATGAGTAAATGCTTATCTGGTTGGCCTATCGATTCTTTATCCGTACTTTGAATTGTTGTACTGGGATAGACTTCTTGATGAGTACTTGAGTTATTTGTTAAAGCTATACTTTTATGCTCCAAAGATACTACTGATCTATTTGTCTTTTTTAAAGATATTGCATCTAGAGAAGTGTCCTCACAAACAATATGAATATTGTCATTGAGCATAGTTCTTCTCTGAATGAAAAAATGGTACCCTTGAAGTATCTGATCCACTGTTTCATCTACCTTTTCATGTATAACCCAATTCTCTCTTTCATGGATTTCAATTGCTATTTGAAAGGCTGGTGATGATTTACGCTCTAAAACACTTTTTTGAGTACCTCTCCTTTTTGCCTCATCATCTCCTAAAGTTACATATTGGATACCTCCAACAAGATCTGAAAGAATTGGATTTTTAACTAAACTATCCAAAGAATTACCATGCGCTGTACCAACTAGCTGGACACCTCTTTCAGCTATAGTTCTTGCAGCAAGTGATTCTAATTCTGTACCAATCTCATCAATAATAATAACTTCAGGCATGTGATTTTCTACAGCTTCTATCATTACTTGATGTTGTTGTTCCGGACATGATACTTGCATGCGTCTTGCTCTGCCAATCGCTGGATGAGGTATATCACCATCACCCGCAATTTCATTAGAAGTATCTATAATCACAACCCTTTTTTCCATTTCATCTGCTAGTACTCGAGCAATTTCTCTAATAGCAGTAGTTTTCCCAACCCCAGGTTTACCTAGCAATAAAATTGAATTGCCTGTTTCAAGTAAATCTCTAATAATACTAATTGTTCCAAATACAGCCCGTCCAACACGACAAGTTAAACCGACAATGCTGCCTTGACGATTACGGATAGAACTAATACGATGCAATGTGCGTTCTATGCCAGATCGATTATCGCCACTAAAATTACCAACTCTTTTGATTGAAAAATCTAAGTCATACCATGATACAATACGACTAGAAAGATATTCAGGACCAGAAGGAAATCGAGCTTCGGGGCGTCTACCTAAGTCCATAACAATCTCAATTAAATTCTTTTGATTGGGATGTTGTTCTAAAGGATAACGAATAAAATGAGGTAATATCTCTAGTAATTGATCTAAATCATCTGCTATTAACATAAAAGTTATAAAATTGATATTGTCAAGAACTATAATGTGTATAATTTCTAAGACTTAATGTAGTATAGTGAACAAGTTATAACTATAATAAAAAATCATATAGATTAACGATACAAAAAATTGCTAACACAAATTTCATAGCATAGCTAAGATTGACCAGATATAATACAATAAATTTATAAAATAAAAATTATATTTCAACAGTAAAGTATAGAGCCTATATAATAGCTCTATGACCTGTACAGAAAAATATACATAGTAACGTATAGTGTGGTCAAGTTAAGATATGAATTATTATACAACCAATTTACAGATATAATATATTTTCTTCATTCAATCAAGGAGTTAAATACAATAGTGCAATTTAATTTAATAGATCTTAAAGAATTACTATTATGCCTAAAAAGTCATAATATTCAATCCCTAAATGTAACACAACGTGACTTCGAACTTACAGTAAATAAAGAAACATTATTAAGAACTAAAACTTCTGTCATATCTACCAAAAGTTCAAGGAAAGGAGTTCGTCAATTACGAGAGCAAAAGATAACTGAAAAAAAAGTTACAAATAATGAAAATCAAAACTTAGACAAAACTGTAAAAGAATCAGAAGTATATTTTACTATTGTATCACCCATGGTTGGCACATTTTACAGATCCCCTGCACCAAATGAACCTTTCTTTATTGAACTGAGCGATAATGTAAGCTCAAATCAAACAGTTTGTATCGTTGAAGCCATGAAATTAATGAATGAAATTGAAGCAGAAGTCAGTGGTAAAATTGTTGAAATCCTCGTAGAGGATGGCGATATTGTGGACTGTGGACAAGCATTAATGAAAATTAAACCTTCATAAATTAATCTTAACTATATATAAGATTTTAACTATTGTTAAAAGATTGTAGATCATCCAGAAATTATTATTATAATGTTAGAGTAAAAACTTACTGATTTGACAAAAAGTAAGCGTTTTAATTCCTTGTCTCATTAAGAAAAAGGAGAACATCCATGACACTGAGCTCACAAGAGCAAGAGACAAAGAAAGTGCAGATATCTGTAGACAGAGATCCTGTAAGCACATCATTTGAAAAGTGGGCTAAACCAGGACATTTTTCCAGAGTACTAGCAAAAGGTCCAAAAACTACAACTTGGATATGGAACTTACACGCAGATGCACACGATTTTGACAGTCATACTAGCTCACTAGAAGAAGTTTCAAGAAAAATTTTCAGCGCACACTTCGGCCAACTCTCTATTATTTTTCTTTGGCTAAGTGGAATGTACTTCCATGGAGCACGTTTTTCCAACTACGTTGCATGGTTGAACAACCCAACTGCAATTAAGCCAAGTGCACAAGTTGTATGGCCAATAGTAGGACAAGAAATACTTAACGGAGATGTTGGTGGTGGCTTCCAAGGGGTCCAAGTTACTTCTGGCTGGTTCCAACTTTGGAGAGCATCAGGTATTACAACAGAATATGAACTATACGCTACAGCTATTGGCGGTTTGGTAATGTCTGCAGTGATGCTATTTGCTGGCTGGTTCCACTACCATAAAGCAGCACCTAAGCTAGAATGGTTCCAAAATGTTGAATCGATGATGAATCATCATTTAGCAGGACTTTTAGGCCTTGGTTGCTTAGGATGGGCCGGACATCAAATACATATATCACTACCAATTAATAAACTATTAGATTCAGGTGTATCTCCTCAAGAGCTGCCATTACCACATGAATTCTTGACAAATAAAGAATTAATGATACAACTTTATCCAAGTTTTAGCAAAGGAATATTACCTTTCTTTACTCTCAACTGGAATGTATACTCTGACTTTCTAACTTTTAAAGGAGGATTAAATCCTGTAACGGGTGGCTTATGGTTAAGTGATACTGCTCACCATCATTTAGCTTTAGCTGTGTTGTTTCTTGTTGCTGGCCATATGTACCGCACAAACTGGGGTATTGGACATAGTATGAAAGAAATACTGGAAGCACATAAAGGTCCTTTCACAGGTGAAGGACATAAAGGTTTATATGAAATACTAACTACATCATGGCATGCTCAATTAGCACTTAATTTGGCTATGCTAGGATCACTTAGTATTATAGTTGCACACCATATGTATGCAATGCCTCCTTACCCTTTTATCGCGACTGATTATCCAACACAATTATCCTTGTTTACGCACCATATGTGGATTGGTGGATTCTGCGTAGTTGGTGCCGGAGCGCACGCATCAATTTTTATGGTTCGTGATTACAATCCAGCACAGAACTATAATAATTTACTCGATCGAGTAATCAGACACAGAGATGCAATAATTTCACATCTAAACTGGGTATGTATTTTCCTTGGCTTCCATTCTTTTGGACTATATATCCATAATGATACAATGCGGGCTCTGGGACGATCACAAGACATGTTCTCGGATACAGCAATACAACTGCAACCTGTTTTTGCTCAATGGGTACAAAATATACATACATTAGCTCCAGGTAATACTGCACCAAATGCTTTAACAACAGCAAGTTATGCATTCGGCGGTGATATTGTCGCAGTAGGCAATAAAGTAGCTATGATGCCAATCTCATTGGGAACAGCTGATTTTATGGTACATCACATACATGCTTTCACAATACACGTCACAGTGTTAATCCTTGTAAAAGGCTTTCTATTCTCTAGAAATTCACGCCTGATTCCTGATAAATCTAATCTAGGCTTCAGATTCCCATGTGATGGACCTGGAAGAGGTGGAACTTGCCAGGTATCTGGTTGGGACCACGTATTCTTAGGATTATTCTGGATGTATAATGCATTATCTATTGTCATATTCCATTTCAGCTGGAAAATGCAATCAGATGTTTGGGGTAGTGTATCAAAATCTGGCGCAGTATCACATATAACAGGTGGTAATTTTGCACAAAGTGCACTAACAATTAATGGCTGGCTAAGAGACTTTCTATGGGCACAGGCATCACAGGTTATTCAATCATATGGATCAGCATTATCTGCCTATGGACTGATCTTTTTAGGAGCTCATTTTGTATGGGCATTTAGCTTAATGTTCTTGTTTAGTGGAAGAGGATATTGGCAAGAACTTATTGAATCTATCGTATGGGCACATAACAAAGTTAAAGTTGCTCCGGCAATACAACCAAGAGCCCTAAGTATTACACAAGGAAGAGCTGTAGGAGTAGCACATTATTTATTAGGCGGTATTGGCACCACATGGGCCTTCTTCTTAGCTAGAATTATTGCAGTTGGATAACATGATATTAGGACAAAAAACATATGGCAACAAAATTCCCTAAATTTAGCCAGGCATTAGCACAAGATCCAACTACCAGAAGAATATGGTATGGAATTGCTACTGCGCATGACTTTGAAACACATGATGGAATGACAGAAGAAAATCTTTATCAAAAGATATTTGCTTCTCATTTTGGACATCTGGCAATTATTTTTTTATGGACCTCAGGCAACTTATTTCATGTTGCTTGGCAAGGTAACTTTGAGCAGTGGATTCTTAAGCCTTTAAAGGTAAAACCAATTGCACATGCAATATGGGATCCTCATTTTGGTGAACAAGCATTAAAAGCTTTCAGTCGTGGAGGTGCTTCGTATCCAGTAGACATTACATATTCAGGCGTATATCATTGGTGGTATACAATAGGTATGAGAACTAATAATGACTTATATAGCGGTTCATTATTTCTATTAGTGCTTTCAGCAGTTATGTTATTTGCTGGTTGGCTACATCTGCAACCTAAATTTAAACCAGGTTTATCATGGTTTAAAAACAATGAGTCTAGGTTAAACCATCATCTATCAGGACTGTTTGGTCTTAGCTCTCTTGCATGGACAGGACACTTAGTACATGTAGCTATACCTGAATCACGTGGACAGCATATTGGATGGGATAATTTTACTAAGGTACTGCCTCATCCGGCTGGCTTACAACCATTTTTCACAGGCAATTGGAGTGTCTATGCATCTAATCCTGATACAGCTAGCCATATATTTGGCACATCAGATGGCTCAGGGACAGCAATTTTAACCTTCTTAGGTGGATTCCATCCTCAAAGTCAATCACTCTGGTTGACTGATATGGCACATCACCATCTTGCCATAGCAATTATTTTTATTGTTGCAGGACATATGTATCGGACGAATTGGGGGATTGGACATAACCTAAAAGATATTTTAGAAGCACACCGTCCACCAAGTGGGAAACTAGGCGCGGGACATAAAGGATTGTTTGAGACTATTACGAATTCACTGCACATGCAACTAGGCTTAGCACTTGCATCTCTGGGTGTAATCACTTCTTTAGTTGCACAACATATGTACGCAATGCCTCCTTATGCATTTATGGCAAAAGACTTCACAACACAAGCTGCATTATATACACATCATCAGTATATAGCAGGATTCTTAATGGTAGGTGCTTTTGCACATGGTGCAATTTTCTTCGTCAGAGATTATGATCCTCAACAAAACGAAGGAAATGTACTGGCAAGAATGCTCGAACATAAAGAAGCTATTATTTCACATTTAAGCTGGGCCTCGTTATTTCTAGGATTTCATACCCTGGGTCTTTATATACATAATGACACTGTTATCGCATTTGGTAATCCAGAAAAACAAATATTGATTGAACCTGTATTTGCTCAATGGATTCAGGCTAGTTCAGGAAAAGCACTATATGGTTTCAACATTCTGTTATCATCTGCAGATAGTGCAGCGACACAATCTGGAAGTAACGTCTGGTTACCTGGATGGCTAGAGGCAATTAACAGTAATAAAAATTCTTTATTCTTAACTATTGGTCCTGGAGACTTTCTTGTTCATCATGCTATCGCACTAGGTTTACATACAACAGCATTAATACTTGTAAAAGGTGCATTAGATGCTAGAGGCTCAAAATTAATGCCAGATAAAAAAGATTTTGGGTACAGCTTTCCATGTGATGGACCTGGAAGAGGTGGTACATGTGACATATCTGCATGGGATGCCTTTTATCTGTCAGTATTCTGGATGCTAAATACAATTGGATGGGTAACATTTTACTGGCATTGGAAACATATTACAATTTGGCAAGGCAATGTTAGTCAGTTCAATGAATCATCCACATACCTGATGGGCTGGCTAAGAGATTACCTATGGCTTAACTCATCTCCTCTTATCAATGGATATAATCCATATGGTATGAACAGTTTATCTGTCTGGGCATGGATGTTCCTGTTTGGACATTTGATCTGGGCCACAGGTTTCATGTTCTTAATTTCTTGGCGTGGTTACTGGCAAGAATTAATTGAAACATTGGCATGGGCACATGAACGTACGCCACTAGCTAACCTAATTCGCTGGAAAGACAAACCAGTTGCATTATCTATTGTACAGGCAAGGTTAGTAGGATTAGCTCATTTTTCAGTAGGCTATATTTTAACTTATGCAGCATTTGTGATAGCATCCACAGCAGGAAAATTTGGCTAGATATGCGTGTATAGTGATCATTCAATAGAAATAGTGTATTAAAGCAGCTAATATCATTATATATATATAATGATATTAGCTGCTTTAATTATAATTCATTGCAATGAATTATAAAATAAGATAAAATACGAAGAACAATTACTCAATTATGCATCAACATATATGGCAAAAAAAGGAATGAAAGAACGGGAAAGAAAAAGAACTAAATTGATAACAAAATACCAACTGGAAAGACAAAAAATTAAAGAAACAATCAGTAATCATAATTCTTTTGATGAACAACTAAAAATACAAAAGAAGTTACAAAAATTACCTAGAAATAGTGCACCATCAAGAAAACGTAATAGGTGCTGGATGACAGGTCGTAGTCGTGGTTATTACCGAGACTTCGGGTTATCAAGACATGTATTCCGAGAAATGGCACACGAATGTCTGCTCCCTGGTGTAACCAAATCAAGCTGGTAATTACGGAGACAACTTAGTATTCAAATACTCTAACAGAAGGTAGAGTATTGATAATATATTAATTACCTTAAAAACTACATAATAAGTTTATATATACTTACAGACCAAACTGATTTCCACGACGATACTGCAAATATGCAGCTACTAATAAACCAAATAATGTAACAGGTATTAAGCCAAGAACAATTCCAGATAAAAGAGGTTCTACCATTATGAATAAAAATAATTAAAAGTATTAAAGTAACAAAATATTAAAACTAAACTCAACCAATTATATATAAAATATATATTACACTTACCTAAATCCTATAGCAGCTTGCCATACAAAAGCTAATAGCAAAAAAAATACCGGTATCACAGGCAATATATCAACCAAAGGGCGAAATATTGCATAAGCTTCAGGCAACTTTGCTATAACTAAAGTTAATTCCATAATAATATTACCTCACATAATACTAACTTTTTTCTACTCCTATAATTTACCTTAAAGCAAGTTTTTTATTGTAATTTCTTCTTAAATTTTCATGTAAAGACATAATTATATAAAATACTGTATTATTGAGTATCTATAAAATAATGATACAAATATATTCTAAAGCACTAAAAAACTTGTACAATATATAGATGCTGAGCGATAATACAAGAATATCTATGGAGGATTCATGTCAATAATAATTCAACTTCTTGTTTTTTTACTTATATTACTATCTACTGTGCTAGTTATCGGCGTCCCGGTAACTTTAGCATCTCCTGGACAATGGGAACAATCTAAAAACTTAATTTATACTGGTTCAGGCCTTTGGGCAGGTTTAGTAATAATTACAGGATTAGTCAACTCTTTTGTAGCTTAACTAATATAAATTCAGAAAAGTGATAAGACCAATATAACTATACTTACTTGAAACCTATACGGTAAATTGACTCTCATCTATAAATGAGAGCCGTATTAATATTAATCTTCTACACAAAAAATGGTTGAAAAACATTCTTAATCACTCTTTGATGATTGTCTGTAACATGAATATATAGATTACTGTAAAATAGTTTTATTAACTTTATATATATGCCTAAACGATTCTGTAGAGATCTTGCAACTTGAGTTAAAAAGATATTCTCGAATAAATCAGTATACCAATAATCAAAATTTAACCTTCAAATTTAAAGTTATAAGTTTTATAATTATCTAAATGATTTCTATATCAACATAATAATATTAAGTAGATTATATACTTGACAAATAGTGACTATCTCTGACACTATATAGTTATCGTATCAGTTGCGGGTATAGCTCAGTGGTAGAGCGCAACCTTGCCAAGGTTGATGTCGCGCGTTCGAATCGCGTTACCCGCTTAATTATTACTATTTTTTCGTTTCAGAGAAATCTGTATCAATGACATCCGTAGTATCAGAATCAGTATTTTGATCTTTATTAGGTACCTTTTGGCTAGTTTGTGGATCTGGACTACTGGATCCTTTACTAGTAGCTGTCATAAGTAAATCTTGAACTTCTTTTTGAAGCACTGGAATTCTATCCATCTCATCAGCTTCAATTGATTGGCGTAAATCTCTAATCTTATTTTCGATACTTGTCTTGATTTCATTATCGATCTTATCACCCAATTCTGATATTTGACGTTCAACTTGGTAGCAGAAAGAATCGGCCTGATTTTTAACATCAATCTGTTCTCTTTTTAATTTATCTTCATCTGCATTACTTGCTGCTTCAGCAACCATTTTATCGACTTCATCTTTAGGTAAAGTAGATGCACCAGTAATAGTTATAGACTGTTCTTTGCCGGTACCCTTATCAGAGGCTTTAACAGCTAAAATACCATTAGCATCTATATCAAATGTTACTTCAATTTGGGGCACACCTCTTGGTGCAGGCATGATACCATCCAAACGAAATGTACCTAAGCTTTTATTGTCTTTTGTAAATTCTCTTTCTCCTTGCAATACATGAATCTCAACATTCGGCTGATTATCTACAGCTGTTGAAAATACCTCAGATTTCTTAGTCGGAATTGTAGTATTTCGGGGAATAATTTTAGTCATCACACCACCTAAAGTTTCGACTCCTAAAGACAGAGGTGTAACATCAAGTAATAAAATGTCTTTCACTTCACCAGCTAATACTCCTGCCTGTACAGCTGCTCCAATTGCAACAACTTCATCAGGATTCACACTCTGGTTTGGCTCCTTGCCTATCACTTCTTTCACTATTTCTTGCACAGCTGGGATTCTAGTGGAACCTCCCACTAATACAACTTCATTAATTTGACTTTTGTCTAACTGGGCATCTTTTAAAGCATTAGTAACCGGTATTTCACAGCGTGCTATAAGATCGGAACATAGATCTTCAAACTTGGCCCTAGAAATATTGCGCTCCAAATGTTTTGGACCAGTATCTGTTGCTGTAATAAAAGGCAGATTAATATCGGTTTGAGGCAAATTTGAAAGTTCCACTTTTGCTTTTTCAGCTGCTTCCATTAATCTTTGTAAAGCTTGTCGATCTTCTTTTAAATCAATACCTTCAGTATTCTTAAATTCTTTAATTAACCAATCAACAATTTTACGATCAAAATCATCACCACCTAAATGAGTGTCACCAGAAGTAGATAGTACTTCAAAAACACCATCACCTACTTCTAAAATAGAGACATCAAAAGTCCCTCCCCCTAAATCAAAGACCAGTATTGTTTCATTATCCTGTTTATCTAGACCATAGGATAAAGAGGCTGCAGTCGGTTCGTTAATAATCCTTAGAACATCAAGCCCAGCAATTTTTCCAGCATCTTTCGTTGCTTGTCTTTGCGAATCATTAAAATACGCAGGCACAGTAATCACAGCCTGAGTAACAGGTTGTCCCAAATATTTACTTGCGTCTTCAGCAAGTTTTCTTAGGACCTGTGCAGAAATTTCTTCTGGTGCAAACTCTTTTTCTAAGGCCGGACACTGAATTTTAATACTATCATTTTGAGAACTCACAGTATAAGATGATTGTGATAGTTCCTGATCAACTTCATCTTTCTTCCGACCGATAAATCTTTTAACTGAATAAAATGTATTATCTGGATTAATGACAGCTTGTCTTTTTGCAATTTGTCCCACCAATTTATCACCAGTTTTTGTATAAGCCACTACTGATGCCGTTGTCCGAAATCCTTCTGAGCTAGGTATAACAGTCGGCTTTCCTCCTTCCATTACAGCAACTACTGAATTCGTTGTACCTAAGTCAATACCAACAACTTTAGACATAAATTTAACCTACCTTTTTACAAAATAATGAGAATCTAATAATCAGTAATTTTGCACTATTTTGAGATAATTGGATAGGTGTAATTACCGAACCTTTATACAGGTATTAATAGTATCATTTACTCCATGTCAACAAGATAATATGAAGAACCGAACTCAAAGTACAGACAAAAACAATGTTTGACTGTTAAATACTTGCAAGTCGCAATAGCAGCTGATACAATTTGTACTATCCTTGTTAATAACATTAAAGTTAATAATTTAAATATTGCTTTCTTGGTTATTTTGCGTTCATACAAGAATTTGTCAGTTGTATTAGCTTATTATCATAAGGTTAAGTTTGTTTGTAAAACTCTGTATATTACAGGAGAAATCAGAAAAGTGTCTATTAATTTGTTAGGAACAAAAATAGGAATGACACAAGTGTTTACTGAAAACGGAGCATGTGTACCTGTTACCGTCTTGAAAGTTGGCCCTTGTATAATTACCCAGATTAAAACAATGTATTCGGATGGATACAATGCAATTCAACTTGGCTATGCTCAAATATCTTCTCATCTTTTAACAAAACCACAGTTAGGGCATTTGAATAAGTCTAATGCACCAGCCTTAAAATATCTAAAAGAATATCATACCAAAGATTCTAGTCAGTTTCACCTGGGACAAATTATGACAGTGGACCAAATTAAAGTTGGTGATACCCTAAATATACAAGGCCGCAGTATTGGCAAAGGATTCTCTGGGTATCAAAAAAGGCATCATTTTAGTCGAGGACCAATGTCACATGGGTGTAAAAATCATAGACAACCAGGCTCAATCGGAGCAGGCACCACACCAGGACGAGTATTTCCTGGCAAAAAAATGGCAGGTAGATTAGGTACATCTACAACAACTATCAAAAATCTTTTGGTTATTGACATAAATATTGAACAAAATGTGCTGTTAGTAAAAGGATCAGTACCAGGTAAACCAGGGGCAGTGATAAGCATACAATCAACATAAAGAAGATCTACAAAAATAAACTTAGACAATAGACCATACGATCATGTCAACAACTAAAAATATTTCTTACACTGTATATAAAGATAATGTCAAGACTGACGATAAAAGAATCTTTACTGTCAATGTTAGTGCTGAAAATCCTGGCTATATTGTACATCGAGGACTTGTAAAACAACTCGAAGAAAAACGTCAAGGCACAGCATGTACTAAAACACGTAAAGAGGTCAGAGGTGGTGGTAAAAAACCATGGAAACAAAAAGGCACTGGTAAAGCTAGAGCGGGTTCAATACGCTCACCCTTATGGAGAGGTGGTGGTGTCATTTTTGGACCCAAGCCAAAAGAATACACTTTGAAGCTCAACACTAAAGAGAAAAGACTTGCTTTACGAAATATATTATATAATAAACAAGATTGTACGATATTAATTAGTGACACAGAATTATCATTCGATACAGCAAAAACTCAAGAAGCTCTTGGCAAATTAGCAGCACTTGGTATACCAAAAAACCAAAAAACTCTTATAGTAGTTAACCAGAAACCAAGAAACTTATATCTAGCTACTCGCAATCTGGCTAATGTAGAATTAATTAAAGCCAATAATTTAAATATAAAATCACTTCTTAATGCAAAATATTTGCTTATTACAGAAGAAAGTATGGGAATCATCAAAGAGGTCTATCATGCAGAAAAATAATCAACACCATTTACTTGACTTACTTTATCAACCTATTTTAACAGATAAGACCACACGTTTACTTGAAGAAAATCAATATAGCTTTACAGTTAAACAAGGTGCCAGTAAGACAGACATAAAAAATGCTATTGAACAAGCATTCAATGTTAAAGTTATCCAAGTAAATACACTTAAGCAAACTGTTAAAAAACGAACAGTTGGCAAATTTACAGGTCGTAAAACATTATATAAAAAAGCAATAGTAAAATTGGATCCTAAAGATAAAATCATCTTATTTCCAGAAAGCTAAATTATAATAAATCAAGAATATATATTTATAATAGATTAGACAATGCATTCGAATTATTATGGCAATTAGATTATACCGAGCATATACACCAGGAACTCGAAATAGGACTGTATCCACATTCACAGAAATTACAAAAAAATCACCAGAAAAATCGCTAATTCAAAAGCAGCACAATAAAAAAGGACGTAATAATCAGGGTCGAATTACTTGTAGACATAGGGGAGGAGGCCATAAAAAACGATACCGATTAATTGACTTTAGAAGAAATAAAATTGGTATAGCTGGCAAGGTTGCTGCTATAGAATATGACCCTAACCGAAATGCACGTATTGCATTAGTGAATTACAAGGATGGAGAGAAACGCTATATCTTACATGCAAGATCATTGACAATTGGTTCTATGATTATGTCTGGACCTGAAGCTGCTATTGAGGTTGGAAATGCATTGCCATTGCAATTCATTCCTTTAGGTACAGCAGTACATAATATTGAGCTCACGCCAGGCAAAGGAGGCCAAATAGTTCGATCTGCTGGAACATATGCTCAGATAGTAGCAAAAGAAGGAGCTTTTGCGACATTAAAGCTACCATCTGGCGAAGTAAGACTAATTCGTAATGTGTGCTATGCAAGCATTGGGCAGATTGGGAATATTGATGCAAATAATATTACAATTGGCAAAGCAGGTCGAAATCGTTGGTTAGGCAAAAAACCTACTGTACGTGGGGTAGTAATGAACCCAGTAGATCATCCTCATGGAGGAGGAGAGGGCAGATCCCCAATTGGTAAGTCACATCCAGTAACGCCATGGGGTAAACCAGCATTAGGCACTAAAACACGTAAATCTAAAAAATACAGTAATATGCATATCTTACGTCGCAGAAAATAATAGACCAGTATATATCACTAAATCACAATTATACACATGTCAAGATCTCTCAAAAAAGGCCCATTTATCGATACTAAATTATTTGATCGGATTACAAGCATGAATCAGACTAATTCCCTAAAGACAATTAAAACATGGTCACGAGCATCCACAATACTACCCGATATGGTAGGGCATACAATAGCTGTACATAATGGTAAACAACATTTCCCGGTATTTATCTCTGATCAAATGGTTGGGCATAAGTTAGGTGAATTTGTTCCAACTCGAAATTTCAGAAGCCATATAAAAAATGATCGTAAAGCAAGAAGGTAAAAAGCATGAATAAAATAACAGTAAAGGCAACAGGAAGATATCTTCGGCTATCCGTACCAAAAGTTAATAGAGTTTTACAGCAAATACGTGGCAAAAATTATCAAGAAGCTAAACTCATATTACAATTTATGCCATACCGAGCATGCAATAGCATAACAAAAATTTTAGATTCAGCAATATCTAATGCTGAACATAATTATGGTATCGAAAAAAAGGAACTTAGTATTGATTCAGTCTTTGTAAATCAAGGACCAAAAATGAAACGTTTTCAACCCAGAGCTCAGGGAAGAGCTTTCCCAATACACAAGCCAACATGTCATATAACAGTAATCTTAACAAACAGTACAACAAACTAATATCTCAACACAAATAGTCAATGGGACAAAAAACACATCCTTTAGGTTTTCGAATTGGTATTACGCAAAAACATCTTTCAGGATGGTTTGCAGATACAAAATCATATCCAACATTTTTAGAAGAAGATTTTAAAATCAGAACACATATTGAAGAACAATTGAACAATGCTAGTTTAAGTAAAATTGAGATCGAGCGTAAAGTTAACCAGATTGAAGTCAAAATATATACAGCAAGACCGGGTATTGTCTTAGGAAGATTTGCTACAGGTATCGAGAATTTAAGAGATGAATTAACTAATCTCACTTCTCATGAACGACAAATTCGTATTGATGTTATTGAGTTAACAGAGCCTGATACAGAGGCACGATTATTGGCAGATTTTATTACACAACAGTTAGAAAAAAGAATTGCTTTTAGAAGAGCTGTAAGACAAGCTGTGCAAAGATCACAAAGAGCAAATATATCAGGGATAAAAATACAAGTCTCCGGAAGGCTAAACGGAGCAGAAATTGCACGCAGTGAATGGGTTAGAGAAGGGAGAGTACCTTTACAAACATTAAGGGCAAATATAGACTATTCATACAGAATAGCTCAGACAACATATGGTGTTTTAGGAGTTAAAGTCTGGCTTTTCAAAGGGGAAACAATGCCTGAGAATAATTTGTAGCTAGATCATATATAAATATAATTTACAGGATGGCATTATGTTAAGTCCCAAAAGAACCAAATTTCGTAAACAACATAGAGGTAGAATGAGAGGAACTGCCAGTAAAGGAAACACAATAGCATTTGGAGATTATGCTTTACAAGCTTTAGAGCCTGTATGGCTTACTTCAAGACAAATAGAGGCTACCAGAAGAACAATTACACGTTATGTTAAAAGAGGTGGTAAATTATGGATTAGAGTATTTCCAGATAAACCTATTACGGCAAGGCCTGCAGAGACACGGATGGGCTCAGGAAAAGGTGCACCCGAATACTGGGTAGCTGTAATAAAACCAGGACATATACTGTTTGAGATGAATGGTGTGCCAGAAAAAGCCGCAAAAGAAGCGATGAAACTAGCATCTTACAAACTTCCTATTAAAACCAAATTTATTACTAAATAATTATGGAAACTGATACTATACAAGATATTCGAGGCATGAGTGAAAAAGATATAGAAAACAATATAGCTAAGATAAAAAAAACGTTACTAGACTTCAGAATTCAACAAGCTACAAGGCAATCGTTCAAGCCTCATCTTGTACGACAATACAAAAAACAACTTGCCAGAATAATGACAATAAAACATGAAAAATTTCCCAATAATTAATATGTACTCAGTAATTTATAAACACAAGGATTAAACATGCCAGTAAAAGAGAAAATAGGAATAGTCATAAGCAACAAAATGATTAAGACTGCGACTGTAGCAGTAAAAACTAAAATACCACACAAGAAATATCAGAAAATTTTGTCCAGAACAAAAAAATATAAAGTACATGATGAAAATAATAATTGCCAAGTTGGAGATATTGTCAAAATTCAAGAGACACGCCCTCTAAGTAAAACTAAATGCTGGACACTAATTCATAAGATCGGTCAACTATACAATATTTAAATTTTTTGGATACACAAGGTTAAAGAAAAGACTATGATACAATCACAAAGCTATTTAAATGTAGCAGACAATAGTGGAGCGAGAAAACTCATGTGCATAAGAATACTTGGCACTAGTAATCCCAAATATGCTAGTCTTGGAGACGTAATTATTGGTGTTGTGAAAGATGCTTCACCTAATATGTCTGTTAAACGATCTGATGTTGTAAGAGCAGTAGTTGTACGTACAAGACACACTATTAGACGAAATGATGGGATGAGTATAAGATTTGATGACAATGCAGCTGTTATAATCAACCAAGAAAATAATCCAAAAGGGACACGTGTATTTGGTCCAATTGCAAGAGAACTACGGGAAAAAAACTTTCCTAAAATCATATCCTTAGCACCAGAGGTAGTATGACCAGCAACAAATATTCAAGATCAAAATTACACGTTAAAGTTGGAGACACAGTAAAAATTATTAGTGGAGATTACAAAGGACAAACAGGCGAAATTATAAAAACTTTCCCTAAGAAACAAAAAGTCATCGTCCGAAACATTAATATGAAAACTAAACATGTAAGACCAACACAAGAAGGTCAGTCAGGACAAATCATTAAAGAAGAAGCTCCGTTAGCTAGCTCAAATGTAATGCTTTACGATAAAGATCAAAAAATAGCTAGTAGATACAGGAAACAGAAAATAGAGAACGGAAAATATCAACGTATTTTAATTAAATTAAATTAATTCATATGAATACTGCTCTACAAGAACTTTATAATAGTAAAGTGATTCCTGATTTAAAGCAAAAATTTCAATACCAGAATCCGCAACAAGTCCCCAAATTAGTAAAAATAACAATTAATCGTGGACTAGGAGAAGCTTCACAAAACTCCAAAGCTCTAGAAAAAAGTATTGAAGAAATAACATTAATTAGCGGACAAAAACCGGTTGTCTGTAAATCCAAAAAAGCAATAGCTGGTTTTAAGATTCGAGAAGATATCCCTGTAGGGATAACCGTAAATTTACGCAGGCAAAAAATGTATGATTTTTTAAATAAATTAATCAACTTATCGTTACCCAGAATACGTGATTTTAGAGGCATTAGCAGTAAACAGTTTGATGGTAGAGGAAATTATAACTTAGGCTTAAAAGAACAACTTATTTTTCCTGAAATTGAATATGATCAAATCGATAAAGTACGTGGTTTTGATATTTCAATAGTGACTACTGCCAAGACTGATGAAGAAAGCCTGGCACTATTAAAAGGATTAGGAATGCCTTTTCAAAACTAAATCTTATTTATTAATTCACATATAGGAGATCAAGTGGTCAACGACACTATTGCCGATATGCTTACACGTATACGCAATGCTAATTTAGCAAGACATCAACTTGTACAAGTACCTGCAACAAAAGTTACTCGAAATATTATCAAAGTATTACAAGAAGAAGGTTTTATTGAGTATTTTGAAGAAATAAACGAATCATTACAATCTTTTATACTAATTTCCTTAAAATACAAAGGTAAGAGAAAAGATTGTGTCATAACATCGCTAAAGAGGGTTAGTAAACCCGGCTTAAGAGTATACGCTAATCATAAAGAGATACCTAAGGTATTGGGTGGACTAGGTATCGCATTAATTTCAACTTCCAAAGGAATTATGACAGATCGTAAAGCAAGGCATAACGGTTTAGGCGGTGAAGTGTTATGCTATATTTGGTAAATTTAATTACAACAAAATATTTATAATGTCTAGAATAGGTAAAAGAGAGATAATTTTAAGTCAGCAAATTACTGCAGATATTACAGATAATATCGTAACTGTTAAAGGACCTAAAGGAGAACTAAAACAAAGAATTGCAGAAATCATTGATATTGTGAAAATCAATCAAGATAATACTACAATATTATCATTAAAAATATCAGAAAATAATAAAGACGCTCGTGCATTACATGGTCTGTATAGAACTTTAATCAATAATATGGTTACTGGCGTCAGTAGTGGTTTTTCAAAATCTTTAGAGATACGTGGAGTAGGATACAGATCACAAATAGATAAACGTAATCTCATTTTGAATGTTGGTTATAGTCATCCAGTAGTACTTACACCCCCAGAAGGTGTTGATATTACAGTACAAAATAATACCAATATTACTGTGTCAGGTATAGATAAAGAACTTGTAGGACAAACAGCTGCCAGAATACGTGCTGTTAGAACACCCGAGCCATATAAAGGTAAAGGGATAAGATATAAAGATGAACATGTTAAGAAGAAAATAGGTAAAGCAGGAAAATAAAAAGCATGAAAAAAAATATTAAGGGTACTCCAGATCGACCGCGATTATATATTTTCAGATCCAACAAACATATTTATGGACAAATAATAGACGATACTCGCAATAAAATTTTAATTACTAGATCAAGTCTATCAGTTAAGGACAACAATCAAGTAACGGGTCATGCCAATTGCAACACATCAAAAACAATCGGAAAATTAATTGCAGAAGCATGCCTGGATAAAGGAATCCAAAAAATAGTTTTTGACAGAGGGAAACATATATATCATGGACGTATTAAAGCATTGGCAGAATCAACACGTAAAGCAGGAATAGAATTTTAGCTACATTTACACATAACTAAACTAATGTCGAATAAAAAGAGAAATATCAAAAACAAAGAACAAGAAAATCAATGGGAAGAAAGAGTAGTACAAGTTCGTCGAGTGACCAAAGTTGTAAAAGGAGGAAAAAAACTAAGTTTTAGGGCAATATTAGTGGTTGGTGATGAGCAAGGTCAAGTTGGGGTAGGTGTTGGTAAAGCTAGTGATGTTATTGGAGCAGTAAAAAAAGCTGTATCAGATGCAAAAAAACATATTAGAGTAATACCCTTAACTAAATTCAACTCTATTCCACACCCCACACACGGGATTTCTGGGGCAGCAAAAGTAGTAATGCGTCCATCAGCTCAGGGGTCTGGAGTTATTGCAGGCGGTTCAGTAAGAACAGTATTAGAACTTGCAGGAGTGCAAAATATATTGGCAAAACAATTAGGATCGTCTAACTCATTAAACAATGCAAGAGCTGCATTAGATGCATTATCTAGTTTAAAAACATTTCAGGAAGTTGCCAATGAGAGAAATATATCAACTGATGCACTAGAAGGTCCCAAAAATAATATTTAACTCTTGAGACAGGAGAATAATAATTCATTAATGCCAATAAATAAAATTCTGGTTAAAAAACTTACACTCACACTCTTACTATTAGTTATTGCACGTATGGGAATTTTCATTCCCATCCCTGGGATTGATCACGATGCTTTCTACAATGGAGTAGGTAAGAATGCACTGATTAGTTTTTTAAATATTTTTTCGGGTGGAGGATTCTCAACTATTGGGATATTTGCGCTAGGAATTGTACCCTATATTAACTCCTCTCTAATCATTCAATTACTCACTAAAACAATTCCAGCATTAGAAAACTTACAGAAAGAAGAAGGAGAAAAAGGAAGACAGAGAATCAATCAGATCACCAGATATCTCGCATTGATGTGGGCAGTTATCCAAAGCATTGGAATCTGTTTATGGATAAAACCTTATGTCTTTTACTGGAATATCAACTTTATAACCGAAGTAATTATAAGCTTAAGTACAGGGTCAATGATAGTTATGTGGTTTTCTGAACTCATAACAGAAAAAGGTATTGGAAATGGTGCTTCACTCCTTATATTTCAAAATATTATTTCCGGAATACCTCAGAATTTAAAAAACTCCTTTCCAATAAATGATAGCCTGTTATTTAATAAATTTCTAATACTAGTGCCATTATTCATTAGCATGTTAGTAATTACAATTTTAGTTCAGGAAGGAATACGCAAAATCAATATTGTTTCAGCAAGACAATTAATAAAACAAAATGAACTCGATCCTCAAAGCTATTTACCTTTAAAACTTAACCAAGGGGGAGTCATGCCAATTGTATTTGCCTCAGCATCTATGGCTCTTCCTGGATATATTAAATCCTTTATGCCCAATCCTAGTATTCAAGCATTTATAGATTCATGTATCAATAATACTTTCATATATCTGTTACTCTATGGAATATTAATCATGTTTTTCAGCTATTTCTACTCCTCCCTTGTATTAAATACTGAAGATCTATCAAATAACCTCAAAAAGATGGGTGCAAGCATACCAAATATTAGACCAGGAGACGATACAAATCAATATTTAGATAAAATTCTTAAAAAATTAACATTCTTAGGTGCTTTATTCTTATTTCTAGTAGCATTAGTACCATCGCTAATTGCAAGTATCACCAATATTAATAGTTTCAAAGGTTTCGGTGCTACATCATTACTAATTTTAGTTGGTGTTGCAATAGACACTGCTAAGCAAATTCAAACCTATATTATTTCAGAAAAATATGAAAGTTTAATGAAATAATCATTCAAATAACAAGGAGAAACAATGAAAGTCAGACCATCAGTGAAAAAAATGTGTGACAAATGTAGGATAATTCGCAGACATAGAAAAGTTATGGTTATATGTGCAAATCCAAAACATAAACAAAGACAAGGATAAAAGTACATTCGAGTAATTTTATAGCAAAATACAATAATCACAATTAAATAAATACTTAAAATACATGGCAAGAATAGCAGGAGTCGACCTTCCAAGAAATAAAAGGATTGAGGTAGCCTTAACATATATTTATGGAATAGGCCTTCCTAGTGCACAAGCAATTTTAAAAAGTACTGGTATTAACAAAAATACCCGGATTATTGATCTCGAAGATTCTGAAATTGTACAGTTACGCACCATCCTGGATAAAAACTATGAAATAGAAGGTGACTTAAGGCGGATTGAAGCAATGAATATCAAACGCTTAATGGAAATAAATTCATATAAAGGCAAAAGACATCGACTGGGTTTACCACTACGCGGCCAAAGAACTAGAACAAATGCAAGAACACGCCGAGGCTCTAAAAAGACTATGGCAAACAAGAAAAAGGCTCCGAAAAAGTAAACACAATCTTTCATCACCTAACTTTACTAGTAATATAAAATCATGGCCAGACAAATCAAAAAGCATAGTTCACAAAAAAAATACAAAAAAAATATTGTCAATGGAATTACACATATTAAGTCCACTTTCAACAATACAATCATAACCATCACTGATTTGAAAGGACAAACTATTGCATGGTGCTCCTCTGGTGGAAGTGGATTCAAGGGAGCCAAAAAGGGGACACCTTTCGCAGCACAAACAGCAGCAGAAAAAGCAGCCAAAAATGCGATAGAACAAGGCATGAGTCAGACTGAAGTAATGATAAATGGACCAGGTGCAGGTAGGGAAACTGCAATACGTGCTTTGCAAGCAGCTGGAATCCACATAACATTAATCAAAGATATTACACCAGTGCCGCATAACGGATGCAGACCACCTAAAAAGCGTCGAGTCTAATATCAAGATAGTATATTCGTTATATCTACACTCAAGTCATCAATATATCTTAATGCCTCCTTTTCAAATAGAATGCATCGAGTCGAAAACAGAAGGTGCAAGAGAACAATATGGACGATTCGTTTTAGAGCCTTTGCAACAAGGTCAAGGTATTACAGTTGGGAACGCCCTGCGGCGTACAATATTATCTGATTTGTACGGCGCAGCAGTTGTAGCAGTAAGGATTGCAGGAGTCAATCACGAATTTTCTACGATTGCAGGCGTCAGAGAAGATATCTTAGAAATTCTTCTTAATCTAAAAGAAATAGTTCTCAAAAGTTATACTGATAAACCACAAATTGGTCGAGTAAGAGTTCAAGGGCCAGCAATTATTACTGCTGGGCTCTTTGATGTACCAAATGAAATTGAAATCATTGATCCTAGACAATATATTGCTACAATATGTAACAATACTATTTTCGAAATGGAATTTCGGATTGAGCAGGGTAGAGGATATAGACTTATTGATAAAGGTATGGATGATAAGGCAGTTGATTTCCTACAAATAGATGCTATATTCATGCCTGCTAAAAAATTCAATTATACAGTAGAAGAAGTGCGAATAGATTCAGAGCTAGTACAAGAAAAACTTTTAATTGAATTATGGACTAATGGAAGCATATCTCCTCAGGAAGCATTAAGCCAAGGCGCAACTATACTGACAAACTTATTTTATCCTCTCCGGAAAATTGATTTTAAACCAATTGAAAATACAAGTATACAAGAGCAACAACAAATTAGCTTAGTGCTTATAGAAGAACTGCAACTTTCCGTCAGAGCATATAATTGTCTCAAAAGAGCACATATACATTCCGTATCAGATTTACTTGACTATTCACAAGAAGAACTACTAGAAATTAAAAATTTTGGTCAAAAATCAGCTGATGAGGTAATTGATGCACTACACAAAAGATTAGGAATAACACTATCCAAAGAAAAAATACAAGCCTAATACATAAAGTATTGGATTTACAACATACATTACAGAAGAGTAATGTAAGAATTGTCCTTCACAAGAAAATTTCAAATTATAATGAATAAAACACCGCTTAAAGAAAATCAAACCAAACAAGAATGGTATATTGTTGATGCTGAAAATTATAGATTAGGAAGACTAGCAACAGAAATCTCAACTATATTACGTGGAAAACAAAAAGTGTTTTTCGAACCATCACAATCTCCTTCGACTTACGTAGTTGTTATTAATGCAAAAAACATTAATATATCAGGTCGTAAAGCACAACAGAAACTATACTACAAACATTCCGGAAGACCAGGAAGCTTAAAAACTGAGAACTTCGAAACACTTAAACAAAGATTGCCTAAGAAAATTATTGAGAATGCGGTCAGAAAAATGCTTCCTAAAGGAGCCCTAGGCAGACAAATTTTCAAGAATCTCAAGGTATATGCAGAGGATAAACATCCTCATAGTGGACAAAAGCCAATAAGAATAAATTTATAACTATAATACAACTTACATGACTAATACAATAGATCAAACTAAAACAATGTATGCAGGAACAGGTAGACGAAAATCATCAATTGCAAGGGTTAGATTAGTGCCCGGATCAGGAAGATTAGTTATTAATGGTTTGCCGGGAGATTCATATCTACAGTTTAGCCCTAATTACATAAGAATTACATATGGACCATTATATACCTTAGGTTTAAATAATGAGTATGATATTTTAGTAAATACACACGGTGGTGGTTTAACTGGACAGGCAGATGCAATTAGATTAGGTGTAGCCAGAGCATTATGCTACATTAATCCAGATAATCGTACTGCTTTAAAGGCAGAAGGTCATTTAACACGCGACGCAAGAGTTAAAGAACGTAGAAAATATGGCTTAAGAAAAGCACGAAAAGCTCCTCAGTTCTCTAAACGATAACATTATATAAATATAAAAAAATGGCAAAACAAAATATTCACCCAGAATGGTATGCAAATGCCAAAGTATATTGTGATGGGAAACACATCATGACAATAGGATCCACAAAACCAGAACTACATGTTGATATATGGTCAGGCAATCATCCATTTTTCACTGGATCTCAAAGAATCCTTGACACCGAAGGAAGAGTAGAAAGATTTATGAGAAAATATAAACTAAATTCGCAAGAAAACAATAATGCATAATTAAAGCAGCTGAATATACAAGAATTTGACAGCCAATTCACGAAAAAGATACAATAAAATTGTGTACCAACAAATGATATTGAGATACTATACAATCAAAACATGCCAACAATACAACAATTAGTTAGATCATCTAGAATAAAAATCGAGAAAAAAACCAAGTCTCCAGCTTTAAAAAAATGTCCGCAAAGAAGAGGGGTCTGCACACGTGTATATACAACGACCCCCAAAAAACCAAACTCCGCACTGCGAAAAGTGGCTAGGGTAAGACTCACATCAGGATTTGAAGTCACTGCATACATACCTGGTATTGGACATAACATCCAAGAGCATTCAGTTGTTTTAATCCGTGGTGGAAGAGTCAAAGATCTTCCCGGTGTAAGATATCATATTGTTCGAGGCACATTGGATTCGGCAGGTGTAAAAGATCGACAAAAAAGTAGATCTAAATACGGCACTAAAAAACCCAAAGCATAAATATACTTTACTATTTTCAATAATCTTCATTTTCATGTCTAGAAGAAACACATCAAAAAAAAGATTGGTACAAACTGATCCAATCTACCAGAGTAAACTAGTCAGCATGCTTACAGTACGCATTCTAAAGAACGGTAAAAAAAGTCTGGCTCAAAAAATTATTTATAATTCTTTAGAACTAATTAAAGAGAAATCCCAATCTGATCCATTGGAAATTTTAGAACAGGCTATTCGTAACACAACACCATTGGTAGAAGTAAAAGCTCGACGCGTAGGTGGATCCACTTATCAAGTCCCAATTGAAGTGCGAGCATATAGAGGAACTAACCTAGCTCTCCGATGGATCACCCGCTTTGCTAAAGATCGATCCGGGAAGAATATGGCAAATAAATTAGCCAATGAAATAATGGATGCTGCAAGCGAAACGGGAAGTTCAATACGCAAAAGAGAAGAAACACATAGAATGGCTGAAGCCAACAAAGCTTTTGCTCACTATAGATACTAAATCAAGAACCGAAATTAATAGAATTTGATTAATCCGCTAAAAGTAATTCTCAAATTAATCACAAAAAATATAAAATGGCTAGAACAAAATTTGAACGTAAAAAACCACACGTTAACATTGGTACTATTGGACATGTAGATCATGGAAAAACAACTTTAACAGCAGCAATTTCTGCAACACTAGCAGTTGCTGGGAGTACACAATTAAAAAAATTTGATGAAATTGATGCTGCTCCAGAAGAAAAAGCAAGAGGTATTACAATTAACACTGCTCATGTTGAATATGAAACAGATAATAGACATTATGCACATGTCGATTGCCCAGGCCATGCTGATTATGTTAAAAATATGATTACTGGTGCTGCACAGATGGATGGAGCTATCCTTGTAGTATCTGCGGCTGACGGTCCAATGCCACAAACACGCGAACATATTTTACTAGCTAAACAAGTAGGCGTACCAAATATAGTTGTTTTCCTCAACAAAGAAGATCAAGTTGATGATGAAGAACTATTAGAATTAGTAGAATTAGAAGTACGAGAACTCTTAGCACAATATGATTTTCCAGGAGATGATATACCGTTCGTAGCGGGTTCCGCACTTCTAGCACTAGATTATGTCACACAAAATCCAAACACTCAGAAGGGCGATGATAAATGGGTAGATAAAATTCATGCTCTAATGGATGCTGTCGATGATTATATACCAACACCTGAACGCGATGTAGATAAAACTTTTCTGATGGCAGTAGAAGATGTATTTTCTATTACAGGAAGGGGAACGGTAGCAACAGGACGTATTGAAAGAGGTATTATTAAAGTAGGAGATTCAATAGAAATTGTTGGCTTACGAGATACTCGCACAACCACAATTACAGGTCTAGAAATGTTCCAAAAGACATTAGACGAAGGTATGGCTGGAGATAATATTGGTATCCTACTTCGAGGTGTACAGAAAAAAGATATTGAAAGAGGTATGGTTTTAGCTGAACCAGGTACAATAACTCCTCATACACAATTCGAAGCAGAAGTATACATATTAACGCAAGAAGAAGGCGGCAGGCATACTCCATTTTTTTCAGGTTACAGACCTCAGTTTTATGTAAGAACTACTGATGTAACTGGTACAATTACTCAATTTACAGCTGATGATGGATCTGCAGCCGAGATGGTGATGCCAGGTGATCGAATTAAAATGAGTGCACAATTAATAAATCCTATTGCAATTGAGCAAGGAATGCGATTTGCAATTAGAGAGGGAGGTAGGACTGTAGGTGCAGGTGTAGTTTCAAAAATACTGGAATAAAATAATAATTTATCAATTTTACTATATATACAACTGTGACTGAAAAACATAGAATCAGAATTAAACTCAAAGCTTATAGTGATTGGCTACTGAATACATCATGCAATGATATCATCAACACAGCTAACAGGACACATGCAAAACCTGTAGGGCCAATACCTTTACCTACTAAACGTAAAATTTACTGTGTGCTAAGATCACCGCATGTAGATAAGGATTCAAGGGAACATTTTGAGCTTAGAACACACAAGAGAATTATTGACATATATGCCCCTTCTTCTCATACAATTGATGCTCTAATGAAACTTAATTTACCTTCGGGAGTTGATATTGAAGTCAAATTATAAGACCTAAAATAATGTATGTTTAATGAGAGTGTCTAATTTATTTTAGACACTCTTATAAATTAATTAAAACAAAACAAGTAATAAAGATTAGTATTAATACAGACCTTCTTCCTGGTGTGTTTTAATTACACAATCACTAGTAGCATATGCTACACAAGTTAAGATAAATCCCTCTTCTTCTTGATCACTGTCAAGGAAGGATTGATCACTTTGATCAACTGTTCCTGATACTACCTTTCCGGCACATGTCGAACAAGCTCCTGCTCTACAAGAATATGGTAAATCATATCCTTGGTCCTCAGCAACATCTAAAATATATTGATCACTCGGACATGTAATTGTTGCCTCTTCATCATCTTCCATCATTAACTTTACACTATATTCTGACATTTTATACTCCTTTATAATTCATACCAATCTGATTATTAGTTCAACATATGACAAATAAATAAAAAGAAAGTATGTTAGATATATAATTAACAATACATAGTTTCGTAAAGATTTTGTTATAAAAACATGAATTAAAACACGATTTACTGTACTGGGATAAAATCCAGTAAATATTTTTTTCATAAGTTTACAATATTTATATTTTCTAAAACACCATATGTACAATAAAAATAAGTTATTTCATAAAAGTGGTGATCTTCAAGGGTACTTAGTTCTGGAACCTAATTTTAATCAACGAAAAACTCGAATTCATCTTGCTACGTATATACAAGAAATACATGCACTGACAATTAGACTTATCAAACAATCTATTCGTAGACCATCACTGATTATGACAGGGATAATACAACCCTTACTATGGTTAACACTATTCAGTGCTCTATTCCAAAACGCACCAATACAATTATTTACGTATGGACAAAAATACGGTGATTTTGTTAGTTATGGCATGATTGTATTTACTGCTTTTACTGCTGCATTAAATTCTGGCTTACCTATTATGTTTGACAGAGAATTCGGGTTTTTCAACAGAATCCTTAGCTCAGCTATAAATTCACGCTCTTCTATAATTATTGCATCATCAATTAATATTGCGCTATCAAGTTCAATACAAATTACTTTTATCATGTCCGTAATATCTGCTATGGGTCAATCTTCACCACATATACCAAACTACACTCTTGTTATTAGCGTACTGTTCTTGCTAAGCAATAGTGTTACTGGCGTTAGTTTAGCACTTGCATTTATTTTACCTGGACATATTGAATTACTAGCATGCATTTTAATGCTTAACTTACCTCTACTGTTTTCAAGCACGGCCTTGGCACCATTAATATTTATGCCATCATGGTTACAAATTCTTGCAAGCCTTAACCCCCTAACATATGCTATAGAAATTGTCAGATACACCTATTTAAATCAAATCATTGTACCAACATCTAAAATTCTTACAAACGCATGGGGAGAAATTAGTGTTCAGCAAATTCTTGTCATACTCCTAGTAACAAATTGTTTAATCAGTCTATTGAGTTATATGCTCATAGGTAATAAATTTGAAGATTAGTCTCCAAGAGACAGGATAAATAATTATAAGAATGTTATAATATAGTGGATACTACAAAAAAATCACACATGTAAGAAAGCAATAAAATTGATTTATTTTTACTTGGAGGTATATAAAATTAATGGGATTACCATGGTATCGAGTACATACAGTTGTGTTGAATGATCCAGGGAGACTTATTTCAGTTCACTTAATGCATACAGCTCTAGTCGCAGGGTGGGCTGGATCAATGGCATTATATGAATTAGCCGTTTTTGATCCTTCAGATCCGGTGTTAAATCCTATGTGGAGGCAAGGCATGTTTGTCATGCCATTCATGGCAAGATTGGGGGTTACGGATTCTTGGGGCGGATGGAGCATTACAGGAGAAAGTGTCTCAAACCCAGGATTATGGAGTTTTGAAGGGGTTGCGATCACACATATTGTCTTATCAGGAATGCTATTCCTAGCATCTATATGGCATTGGGTATACTGGGACTTAGAACTATTCCGTGATCCAAGAACTGGTGAACCAGCTCTAGATTTACCAAAGATTTTCGGGATACATCTTCTCCTTTCTAGTCTATTATGCTTTGGGTTCGGTGCATTCCATACAACAGGTTTATTTGGACCAGGGATCTGGGTTTCTGACGCATACGGTATTACTGGAAAAGTACAGCCTGTAGCACCAGCATGGGGTCCAGATGGATTCAACCCTTTTAATCCTGGCGGAATAGCATCACATCATATAGCAGCTGGTACTGTAGGTATTCTAGCAGGAGTCTTTCACCTAACAGTTAGGCCTCCTCAAAGACTGTATAGAGCTTTGCGAATGGGAAACATTGAAACTGTTCTGTCGAGTAGTATCTCTGCTGTATTTTTCAGTGCATTTATTACTTGTGGAACTATGTGGTATGGATCAGCAACTACTCCAATCGAATTGTTTGGTCCAACAAGATACCAATGGGATAGTGGATATTTCCAACAAGAGATTGAGAGAAGGGTAGAAAATTCTCTGACAGAAGGATTAAGTCCAGTAGAAGCTTGGTCCCGTATTCCAGATAAGCTTGCATTCTATGATTATATTGGCAATAATCCGGCAAAAGGGGGTTTATTTAGGTCTGGACCAATGGATAAAGGAGATGGTATAGCTGAAGCATGGCTTGGTCATCCTATTTTTCAAGATAAAGATGGTCGGGAACTGACCGTAAGAAGAATGCCTGCATTCTTCGAAACATTCCCGGTGATTTTGGTTGACAAAGATGGTATTATACGTGCTGATATACCATTCAGAAGAGCTGAATCTAAATATAGTATAGAACAAGTTGGCGTAACAGTGAATTTTTACGGAGGAAAACTCAATGGGAAAGTTTTCACTGATGCACCTAGTGTAAAAAAATATGCTAGGAAAGCACAACTCGGTGAAGTATTTGAGTTTGACAGAACTACACTAGAAGCAGATGGTGTATTTAGAAGTAGCCCAAGAGGTTGGTTTACCTTTGGCCATGCAAACTTCGCATTAATTTTCTTTTTCGGACACTTATGGCATGGTTCACGCACAATTTTCAGAGATGTTTTCGCTGGGATTGGTGCTGAAGTAACAGAACAAGTTGAATTTGGTGCATTCCAGAAGCTTGGAGATAGAAGTAGTAAAAGACAGGGAGCTGTATAATTACAGTACAATAAAACATTACATTAATATCAGGAGGACAAAATGGAAGCTCTTGTGTATGTGTTCTTATTAACAGGCACATTGATGGTAATCTTCTTTGCAATATTTTTCCGCGATCCGCCACGTATTGCAAAATAAGAGAGTAACATAAATACCAATTAGAATCTATTTGTATCCACCAAATCACTTGATTATGGATACAAATATCAGGACATGTTATTCTTCATGCTCTTCAAAAGGATCCCGCAATTCTTTAGCTGATGGACCAAAAGCAGTATAAATTGAATACCCTGTTATACCGAGCAGTAAACTAGAGATAAAAATACTCAAGACAGTTGCTGTTTCCATGGTTTTAATAGAAATAAATTGTACTAGCCTGAGAAGATCAGGACATATAATATAAAGTATAACAAAAAAAGACAAGATTTTTATGGCACTAAGAACTAGACTGGGAGAGATCCTAAGACCTTTAAACTCAGAATATGGAAAAGTGGCACCAGGTTGGGGAACAACACCAATTATGGCCGTCTTCATGTTGCTATTTTTCTTATTTCTCTTAATAATTTTACAAATCTATAATTCATCACTTGTACTAGAAAATGTAGATGTAGACTGGGCTACTTTAGGCAGCTAAAAGAGGGATTAGCAATTAACTAATAATACATGATACATTACGGTTTAACGCTATGTATCATGTATTTTAACAATCTAGTTACAATACAAAGGCTATTTCATTTCCACTACTTCATCTTCAGCAAAATTATTGCTATTTACACCACTATATGTTTCTTTTGCAAATCTTACAAGAACAGGGTATTTTATATCTTTATCAACCTTTACAACAGTTCCTTTATCTTGGTACCAATAAGATTCCTTTCTCAATACTTTCACGACACTACCTTTCTTTACCATAAACCCCCTTCATATACTATAGCTAAGCTACAATATATATCTTAGTCATATTTAAAATTTAAACAATAAAACAATAACTTTTAAAAAGATTGATGAGGTGATGTACTAAAGAGCAGGCAAGAAGTAAAAAATCTATTGCCTTCAACTTACAATAACTGTTACATTTGTTAGAGAATCAAACAATTTAAAACATAAGAGGCATTATAAAAATGAAATTATCTTGGAAAACTATTATGCTATGGTCACTACCCTTTTTAGTGATTGGATTTTTCTTGTGGCAAGGATTTCTAACACCTAACACAGCAGATTTAAATAATAATGTTGCTAGTTCACGCATGACATATGGAAGATTCCTGGAATATCTGGATATGGGCTGGATAAAAAAAGTAGACATGTATGACAACGGGCATACGGCAATAGTTGAAGCATTAGGACCTGAATTAGGTAATCGAGTCCAAAAAATCAGAGTAGAGTTACCAGCAAGTGCCCCCGAACTAATAACAAAACTACGTCAAGCTCAAATTGATATTGATGCTCACCCATCGAAAAATAACAATGCAGTCTTTAATTTGATAGGTAATTTATTTTTTCCCTTATTGTTCATAGGAGGATTAGCTATTTTATTCCGTAGATCAAATAATAATGCTGGTGGTCCAGGACAAGCAATGTCATTCGGTAAATCAAAAGCTCTATTCCAAATGGAAGCCAAAACAGGGGTTGTATTCAATGATGTTGCTGGTGTAGATGAAGCAAAAGAAGAATTTCAAGAAGTTGTCACTTTTCTTAAAGAGCCAGACTCTTTTACTGCAGTAGGCGCAAAAATCCCCAAAGGAGTACTTCTTGTGGGTCCTCCGGGAACCGGGAAAACTTTATTAGCTAAAGCTATAGCTGGGGAAGCAAATGTTCCATTTTTTAGCATATCCGGATCAGAATTTGTAGAGATGTTTGTAGGTGTAGGAGCATCAAGAGTAAGAGATTTATTTAAAAAGGCTAAAGAAAATGCTCCCTGTATTGTTTTTATCGACGAAATTGATGCCGTGGGAAGGCAGCGCGGTACAGGCATTGGAGGAGGCAATGATGAGAGAGAACAAACATTAAACCAGTTGTTAACTGAAATGGATGGCTTTGAAGGCAATACAGGGATTATTGTAATAGCTGCTACTAACAGGGCCGATATATTGGATTCGGCACTGTTACGACCTGGGCGTTTCGACAGGCAAGTAACTGTAGATGTACCAGATCTAAATGGTAGATTAGCAATATTACAAGTACATGCAAGAAATAAAAAAATGGATCAGCAAATATCTATTAATACTATTGCAAGAAGAACACCTGGATTTTCCGGAGCTGATCTTGCTAATTTGCTAAATGAAGCTGCGATACTAACTGCTAGACGCAGAAAAGACGCTATTACTATAGCAGAAGTAGATGCTTCTATAGATAGAGTAGTTGCCGGCATGGAAGGAACACCTTTAGTCAACAGCAAAAGTAAACGATTAATTGCATATCATGAAGTAGGCCATGCTATTATCGGTACGCTACTTGCAGAACATGATCCTGTTCAGAAGGTTACATTGATACCAAGGGGACAAGCAAGAGGTCTAACATGGTTTATCCCTAATGAAGATCAGTCTCTAATTTCAAGAGGACAAATTAAAGCAAGAATCATGGGTGCTTTAGGTGGAAGAGCTGCAGAAGAAATAGTCTTTGGAAATACAGAAGTGACAACAGGAGCAAGCAATGACCTTCAACAGGTCACATCTATGGCTCGACAAATGGTCACACGCTTTGGGATGTCTAATATAGGTCCACTATCACTTGAAAGTGAAGATAGTAATCCATTCTTAGGAAGAGGGATGAATTCTGGCAATGAATATTCTGATGAAATAGCAATCAAAATTGACCAGCAGGTTCAGCAAATTGTCAATCAGTGTCACAAACAAGTATTAGAAATGATTGAAGATAATCGAGTAGTTATAGATAAACTTGTTGATTTACTAGTAGAAAAAGAGACTATTAATGGAGAGCAATTAGAAAGTATTATAGCAGAATATACAAATGTACCTAAAAAACAGGAATACGTAAAACAATTGTAATATCTTAACGAGACTGACGGGATTCGAACCCGCAACTTCCGCCGTGACAGGGCGGTGCTCTAACCAGTTGAACTACAGTCCCATAATTGTACAGTCGGGTGTCTAAGATACTTAACTTTAGGAGAGAGAGGGATTCGAACCCTCGGTACGTTATAAAGTACGTACAACAGATTAGCAATCTACCGCTTTAAACCACTCAGCCACCTCTCCCCAAGTATTTCGTTACTAGTAAACTAACATATTAATAGACAAAATGATAGTCTACAAAGAAAATCGTAATTCTATGTGGCTCAAGCGGGATTTGAACCTGCGACCTTGGGCTTATGAGTCCCCTGCTCTAACCGACTGAGCTATTGAGCCACAGTGAACATAACAATAAGAACTACTTTAGCAGAATACTTTATAATAAACAACACTATTCTCCGGAAATAATTGAAGTCCCTAAAGCAGATTCATTCATCAAACTCAAGAGAAGACTGTTTGATTCACGCCCATCTATAACTTTAGTGATTTTAACTCCATTTTTGAGTGCATTTAAACATGCTTGCACTTTCGGTATCATGCCACCAACAATAACTCCTTGTTCAATTAAAAGATTTACCTGCGAAATTGTTAAGTTCTCTAGTAAGGTTGTCGAATCTTTAGGATCTTTTAGAATCCCTGGAGTATCTGTTAACATTACTAACATATCTGCATTAAGCTCTGAAGCAACCGAGGATGCGATTATATCAGCATTAATATTATATGAAATACCGGAGGGTACGATTCCTATCGGTGCTATAACTGGTATATATTCATTATCTATAAGTAATTCCAAGAAATCAGTATTAATTGAATCAACGTTAGCAACGCGATTATCAGTCTCTAGACTAATTGGTAATGCCTTAATAAGGCAATTGTCATGCCCCGAAAGTCCAATTGCTCTAGCACCACTAGCACTAAGCAATGCAACTATATTTTTATTTACCTTACCAGCAAGAACCATCTGCACAACTTCCATAGTATGCGAGTTAGTCACGCGAATACCCTGATCAAACTTTGGCTCAACATGTAATTGATCTAACAGTTGATTAATAGCTGGTCCACCTCCATGTACTACTATACACTGTAATCCTAAATCTTGTAATAAAATAATATTTTTTACCACTTGTTCAGTAAGCTGCTTATCCCTCATTGCAGCCCCACCATACTTAATCACGATCCTTTGCCCTTTAAGACTTTTCAGTAAAGAATATATTGCATTCAATGCACCTAACTTGTCCGGATAATCCATAAGCGTTATAATTTAAATAAATTTAGTGAGAGGCTCAAACTAATACACAATTTATTACCTCGTCCATGATATCTTACAATTAAACTATATAATGCTACAATCCATAGAAAACGTAATCAAATAATACCAATCATATCATATGCACATATTTTGGGAAAATATTTGGAAATTTCCAAAATTTCTTATTTCTGTCTTTATTGGATTTTTCTTGACAGCTGCTTACCCTTTTTTCCAGTTATCAAAGAACAGAAAAATATTCTATTCACTGTCTTTAATGATTATTTTATTTGCAGGATTTATAGTAATTACATTAAAAGAGATGCTAGGATACACATAGAAATACAGAACACACAATAACAAAAAATAGTAAAACTTCGCAGATTAATAAAATTAGACATATATAATATATAGTATTAACCATTGTCTCCCACTTCCTTTAGCAGAAGTCATATCACCTATTCACCTATCAGAATCTATGAATAAAGAAACCGTTCACCAGACAGGTGCGTTTGCCTTAATGGATAGTTTAGTAAAGCATAATGTTACCCATATATTTGGCTATCCTGGCGGAGCTATTCTACCTATTTATGATGAGTTATATAAATGGGAACACAAAGGACTTATTCAGCACATACTAAGTCGACACGAGCAAGGTGCTTCTCATGCTGCAGATGCCTATGCAAGATCTACCGGAAAAGTAGGTGTTTGCTTTGCTACATCCGGACCAGGTGCAACCAATCTGGTAACAGGTATTGCAACAGCACAAATGGATTCCGTGCCCATGGTTATAGTTACTGGTCAGGTGGCAAGAGCGTTTATTGGTACTGATGCATTTCAAGAGGTTGATATCTTTGGTATCACATTACCTATCGTGAAACATTCTTATGTAGTACGGGATCCTAAAGATATGTCTAAAATCATTGCTGAATCTTTTTACTTGGCAAATCATGGTAGGCCTGGACCTGTTCTTATAGATATACCTAAAGATGTGGGATTAGAAAAATGTCATTATGAGCCTGTATACCCTGGAAAAATTAATTTGCCAGGTTGTAAAAATGGTATCCAATCTTATAACAGTCAAATTACTCATATAATAGAATTGCTTAAAAGTTCTCGTCAACCTTTGCTGTACATTGGTGGAGGATCAATAATTGCTAATGCTTATCTGGAAGTTAAAGAATTAGCAGAGCGCTGTCAAATCCCTGTAACTACTACTTTAATGGGAAAAGGTATTATTGATGAAAATCATGATTTAGCATTGGGCATGCTAGGCATGCACGGCACGGTATATGCAAATTTTGCAGTGAGTGAATGTGATTTACTCATAGCTTTAGGGGCCAGATTTGATGACAGAGTGACTGGTAAATTGGACGAATTTGCATGTAATGCACAAGTTATTCATATCGATATTGATCCTGCAGAGATTGGCAAGAATCGTATTCCTCAACTAGCAATAGTTGGTGATATCAAGGTGATCTTGTCAGAACTAATTAAAATGATGGATAGTTATAGTTTGTTTCACGAAACATATACTTACTCATGGAAAGAACGAATAAAAAAATGGAAACAGCAGTATCCACTTTTGGTGCCAAAGCAACTATCTAGGATCTCACCACAAGAAATTTTGAGTGTTATAAGTAAGCTTGCCGTCAATAGTTACTATACTACTGATGTCGGACAGCATCAGATGTGGGCAGCACAATTTTTAAATGTGCTGCCACGACATTGGATGTCCAGTGCTGGCCTTGGGACAATGGGGTATGGTTTACCAGCTGCGATTGGGGTCCAGGTAGCTTTCCCTGAGGCAAGTGTTATTTGCGTGAGTGGTGATGCAAGTTTCCAGATGAATATTCAGGAACTTGGTACTGTATCACAGTATAATTTGCCAATTAAAATTTTAGTGATTAATAATAAATGGCAAGGGATGGTCAGGCAGTGGCAACAAGCATTTTATGGTGAGCGCTACTCTCATTCAAATATGTCCTTAGGTGCTCCTGATTTGAGTGACTTAGCTGCATCATATGGTATTAAGGGTTTGGTACTAGATAACCGCAAAGAAATGGATTGTATATTGCAAGAATTTATTAATGAACCCGGTCCTATAATTTTGGATTGTCACGTAGTAGAAGATGAAAATTGTTATCCAATGGTTGCACCTGGTAAAAGTAATGCTCAAATGATAGGTATACATAAGCCATTGAAGACACCCAATGCTAAAATAAGATCTTGAAGATAGACAGTGATACAAATATATTTTTTTCAAATACAAGCCCTTAATGAGAATTGAACTCATGGCCTTCTCCTTACCAAGGAGATGCTCTACCACTGAGCTATAAGGGCTATTTCTTGTGTTACTTTTACTTAAATTTATGGGCCGGGTTGGATTTGAACCAACGTAGGCGAAGCCAGCGGATTTACAGTCCGCCCCCATTAACCACTCGGGCACCGACCCCTGAACTGTATATTCAAAGATACTATACCACAACTTTAAGTAAAACACAAATTAATTAATTAACGAATTTCTAGTAGACATAGCTGGACTTGAACCAGCGACTTCCACGATGTCAACGTGGTACTCTAGCCACCTGAGTTATATGTCTTTTTATTATCTCTTCTTATTTCCCATGTTATCATATCCAAAGCAGATAACATAGAAATTGTTTAGTTAAATTTTTGTTTTAAACGAGTTGCTTTCCCTGATCGACCACGTAAATAGTAAAGTTTTGCACGGCGTACCTTAGATCGGCGAGTGATCTGTATACTTTGTATTCTAGGAGAATGTATTAGATATACTCTTTCTACCCCAACCCCTTGCATAATTTTTCTTAAAGTGATTGTACTGTTTAAATTAGCATTATGTTGAGCTATTACAACACCTTCTGCGTATTGTACACGTTCTTTATTTCCTTCTTGTATGAGTAGCCCCATTCTTAATGAATCTCCTATCGTGATATCTGGTATATTATTTTTTAAATATTTTGTTTCGACTTCTTGTATGTAATTATGTTTAATTTTTACTTGAAAGTTCATGTTTTACTGTAGGGTAAAGAATTAATGTAGTAAATTGTCCTAATTATATGTAATCTTTAATATTTTATGACATGTATTTTAACGATTTTTTGTGTTATTTACCACAGCATATCAGTGCTACAAATCATTTTAGTGTACTGATCTCTGTCGATTCTGATCATTTATACTATGAATCTTGTCTTGAGTTATCCGATCAATACCTGTGCTTTCTGTTGCTTACAACTAATACGGTTGATCAGTATTATTCTTGTTTTTTGATAATGTCATCTTATTGCTTGTGGTTGAATGATTATCTGGCATTACAGTTAATAGGATCTAATGCTCGTGCCTTAAGTCTTTATCTTTGGTTAGATTTGAATGTTATATCTGTTGTCCAAACAAATACAAGTACGATTCCTTATATTAAACTAAAAAGTATGAAAAGTAAAACAAAAAATATCCTTCGTCGGTATGTAATTTGTTAGCAGATTAGTTTTTCTTTGTTTTATGTATTAAGTTCTTTGCTTAGTTGTGCTAATATTTATTAGTATCAAAGGTAATATTTTTTATTATATGTATTCATATGTTTGAACGGTTTACTGAAAAAGCAATTAAAGTAATTATGTTAGCTCAAGAAGAAGCAAGGCGGTTGGGGCATAATTTCGTGGGTACCGAACAAATTCTTCTTGGTTTGATTGGAGAAGGAACAGGTATAGCTGCACAAGTGCTGAAATCTATGAATGTAAATTTGAAGGACGCGCGTATTGAAGTTGAAAAAATTATTGGTCGCGGTTCTGGTTTTGTGGCTGTAGAAATTCCATTTACTCCACGTGCTAAGAGGGTATTAGAGTTATCATTAGAGGAGGCTAGACAGTTAGGGCATAACTATATTGGCACCGAACATTTATTGATGGGATTAGTCCGTGAAGGAGAAGGTGTAGCAGCGCGTGTCTTAGAAAACTTGGCTGTTGACGTCTCATCTATCCGCACTGAAGTCATCCAGATGTTAGGAGATAATGCTGAAGCAAATGCAAATGGCAATAATAATGTCCAAACCAGAAGTAAGACCCCTACTTTGGAAGAATTTGGCTCTAATTTAACTGAATTGGCTATAGAAGGTGTGCTGGATCCAGTGGTAGGCCGTCAAAAAGAAATTGAACGTGTTATACAAATACTTGGTCGTCGCACAAAAAATAATCCTGTTTTGATCGGAGAGCCTGGTGTTGGGAAAACTGCTTTGGCTGAAGGGCTTGCGCAGAGAATTGCTAATCGTGATGTACCGTCAATTCTTGAGGATAAATTGGTGATTACCCTTGATGTTGGTTTGCTTGTTGCTGGTACGAAGTACCGAGGTGAGTTTGAAGAACGCTTGAAGCGCATAATGGATGAAATTAAATCTGCAAATAATGTTATTCTGGTGATTGATGAGGTTCACACACTTATTGGTGCTGGGGCTGCAGAAGGTGCCATTGATGCTGCTAACCTATTAAAGCCGGCTTTAGCAAGAGGTGATTTACAATGTATTGGTGCAACAACTTTAGAGGAGTATCGTAAGCACATTGAGAAAGATGCTGCTTTGGAAAGACGTTTTCAGCCTGTGATGGTTGGGGAGCCAAGTGTTGAAGAAACTATTGAAATCTTGTTTGGTTTACGTGATCGTTATGAAAAGCATCATCAACTGAAAATGTCTGATGGAGCTTTAGCAGCAGCAGCTAAGTATGCTAATCAATATATCTCAGACCGTTTTTTGCCGGATAAAGCAATTGATCTAATAGATGAAGCTGGTTCTAGAGTACGTTTACTTAATTCCCAGTTGCCTCCTGCTGCTAGAGAGTTGGATAAAGAATTACGTACAGTTTTAAAAACTAAAGATGAAGCTATACGTGCTCAGAAGTACGAAAAGGCTGAGCAGTATCGAACTCGTGAGATGGAGATTAAGGCACAAATAGCTGCAATAGCCCAAAGTAAAAAAACAGAGCCAGATTTGAGTCTGGAAGATCCAGTTGTGACTGAAGAGGATATTGCAGAAATTGTTGCTTTTTGGACAGGTATACCTGTTACAAAATTAACGAAGAGTGAATCAGAAAAACTGTTGCACATGGAGGAAACGCTACACGGTAGAATTATTGGACAAGATGAAGCAGTAGTAGCGGTATCAAGAGCTATTAGAAGAGCCAGGGTTGGCTTAAAAAATCCAGGACGACCAATCGCAAGTTTTATATTTTCTGGCCCAACTGGCGTAGGCAAGACTGAGCTTACAAAAGCTCTTGCGTCTTATTTTTTTGGTGCTGAAGAGGCTATGGTTCGTCTAGATATGTCTGAGTATATGGAGCGTCATACTGTTTCTAAGCTAATTGGTTCACCTCCTGGTTATGTAGGATATAGTGAAGGAGGATATTTGACAGAAGCAGTGCGTAAGCGACCGTATACTGTAATCTTATTTGATGAGATTGAAAAGGCTCATCCTGATATTTTTAATCTTTTACTGCAAATACTGGAAGATGGTCGATTAACGGATGCCAAAGGACGTACCATTGATTTTAAAAATACGTTGTTGATTATGACTTCTAACATTGGCTCTAAGGTAATTGAAAAAGGTGGTGGCAGTCTAGGTTTTGAGCTTGGTGAGTCCCAAGTCGAGTCTCAGTATAACAGGATTCGTACCTTAGTTAATGAAGAGTTAAAACAATATTTCCGTCCTGAGTTTCTAAATCGTTTAGATGAAATTATTGTTTTTAGACAACTTACTAAAGATGAGGTGCGAGAAATTGCTGATATGATGTTGAAAGAGGTATTTGAACGTATTAAGCAACAAGAAATACAGCTAGATGTTACTGAAAGGTTTAAAAATCGCCTGGTAGACGAAGGATATAATCCAAGTTATGGCGCAAGGCCATTGAGAAGAGCTGTTATGCGTCTTTTAGAGGATAGTTTAGCGGAAGAGGTATTGTCAGGTAAGATAAAAGCAGGTGACAGTGCTGTAGTTGATGTAACTGACGAGGGGGAAGTTACGGTTTTATTAGGAGAGAAACTGGAGTTATTGTCCAGTTAGAAATTTGAATAGCACCCTGCTGGTATATTATCAGCAGGTGCTATTGCTACGTATCCGAAAAATATAATTATTCAATGCCAAGAACCAGGTTTGAACTGGTGACACGAGGATTTTCAGTCCACTGCTCTACCAACTGAGCTATCTCGGCTTGTACTATATAAATCATAACATATTCACCTGATGAAGAGTACATATGGTACTAATATTTAGAAGGTATATGTTTTATGTATTATGAAAAGAACAGAAAGTAGGATTGAAAAATAGTTCTACACTCCCTGTCGGTCCATTTCTGTGTTTGGCAACTATTAAATTAGTAACCTGGTTTGTACTATGGTCTTGATCGGAATTATTGTAATAGTATGATTCTCTGTACAGCATCAGTACAAGGTCAGCATCTTGTTCTATTGAGTTATGTAGAATACATTCTGAGTTACAGCTGAAGCTCTGCGTTTCAGGTAACACGAGGTCATACATATTATATTTTTTGAAAGTTGATAAAAAGTATTGCCGGGTAAATTTTCCTGTATATTGTGGTTTATGAAATTTTTTTAAACCATCTGCTCTTCGCCAGCCTATTGTCGTGAGTATTGGGTGATTATGTGTTAATGAGCATATCGATTTACTTACATCTTGTAAATGATACGTGTACTTGTGTTCTCGTGGAATAATTCTAGGATATAGTTTATATTGATTATATTTATCAATTAAAGTCTGATATATATACACAGATTCGTGGTATAAAAATTTTGATTTTTCATAATCTTCACTTTTTTGCTGGATTAGAATATTAGTACTACTAATGCAGCCGCTTTCTCTTAAATCTGACAGCATTGGCCTTTTGTTAACTCTATTTTCAACATTGCGATTGAGCTGCGATAATACAATGATGGGTAGGCATAATTCTTTTGCTAATACTTTTAAGGAGCGAGTAATTGTTGACAGTTCTTCTGCCCTAGATGATAAGCTATTGTTGCTAAATTGTATTAATTGTAAATAATCGATAATAATTAATTGTAGCTTTGGGTAATCACTCTTAAGTTTTTTGGCTGTTGTTACTAGATTGTTTAAAGATAGATTAGCGTTATCATTAATATGTATTTGAGATTCTACAAGCTGATTTGCTGCCTTTTGTATTTTCTCCCAATCTGTAGTGTTTATATGTCCTAATTGTAATTTGCTAACAGGAATTTCTGCTAATGCTGATAAAAGTTTATGTAAAATTTGTTCTCGAGACATTTCTAAGCTAAAAATACAAATACTTTGTTTTTGTTCTGTAAGAATATTAAGAGCTATATTCAAACTGAGTGATGTTTTGCCCATTGAAGGACGTCCAGCTATAACAATTAAATCACCTTCATGAAAGCCATTATTCATATTGTCTAATTCATGAAATCCGGATAAAAGATGCTTATTTTCACGTAATTGATAATTACTTTTTAAGTTTAGCAATAAATTGGCTAATATAGAACTTGCATTATCCTTAATTCTGTATTGACACTGTATTTTTATGTGATCTAGATATTGATCAGTTTTGCTCAAAAGAATACGTGGGGTTATAGATGAAATATAGGCAATTCTAATAATATTATAGCCATACTGAATAAGTAATCTTCGTAAATACTTATCTTTGATAATATTGATATAGTACTTTGCTGTAAGATATGTGAATTCGTGTGATACAAAAATTTGTGCATGTTTGAGTAAATTTAAGATTTTCCGAATTCCTCCTATATGGCTCAATAGATTTAAATCCCATAAAGTATTTATAAGAATGATTGAGTCTATATAGTCTTTTTGTATATAGATTTCAATGATAGTTCTGTAAATTATTTGATGAGTTTCAAGAGAAAAAGATTCTATAATTAACTCATTGATAGCTAGTTGCATAATTTCTGTGTTAACTAGTATACCGCCAAGAACAATTTCCTCTGCTAGATTATGCTGTGGTGGGAATTGTTCATGATATTTGATTAAAGAATCTTGATTGCGCATTGTCTATACACTATTATATTGATGCTTGGTAGTATAGTTGAATTTATGTAGTCTCAGGGAGTAGCTGTAATTTTAGTTGTATATTGATTTCATTCATTAATTGTATAGAAATATCGTATAATCCTATTGTTTTAATACTGGGCATCGTAATTTGATATTTCTCTAATGTAATTCCTGTTGTTTGAGTAATTATTTCATTAATATCTTTATCAGTGATACTGCCAAATATATTATTGTTGTCGCTTACTTTTCTTTTTATACTAAATTTGTTAATAGCTTCCAATTGTGATTTTATATCAATTGCAAGTTTTCTTTTTTCTTGATTAATTAAATCTTGTCTGGTTTTTTGATACTTTATATAGCTCAATTTATTTTTAGTAACAGGTTCAGCAATCTTTTGTGGTAATAAATAATTTCTTGCATATCCTTGAGCCACTTGTACTATACTACCAGATTTGCCTAGATGTTCTTGACTCGAATTAAGGATGAGCTGGATCTTTCTTTTTGCCATAATGTTTATTCTATAATTAATATTTTGTATTATATACAATAATTTTAAAATATGATACATTTATTATCTACATTGTGTTATATATTAGGTATATTCTTTTGGAAAGGTGGTCGAGTGGTTGAAGGCACAGCATTGGAAATGCTGTTTAGTATTTCTACTAACGAGGGTTCGAATCCCTTCCTTTCCTTCTTCTTTCATGTTATTGATTCATTGTATTTGTGCTACATTTGAAGAATAAAATGAGGTATTGATTTATCAAACATAATCAGGCTTGCAATATGTGTTCGCAAGATCGAGTTGCAGTATAGAATTATTGTTTTATTTATTGATTGTTTAGCGAGAAGTGCTTGATTATGATAGCTTTTAAATTTTTGCAAAGGTACATTAATAGCTCCAAATAAATGTTCTATTTCATATTCTTGATTCTCTCTAATATCAATTAAATATATTTGTTTATTCTTTCGTAACATATTTTCAAGTGTTAGAATTGAAATGGTTGTCTGAAAAGTTCTTGTGATGTATCTATTTTGCAGATAGTTATCTAATTGCCCTTGACTGATACCATGATAGTTCTGTTGTAAATATATTATTTTAAATTGATGTTCAAGAAGATTATATAACATAATTTTACCGCTCAGTATATCACCCAGCCCTAAAATAATTTTAATTGTTTCAGTAGCCTGGAGTAAGCCAATAAGTCCCGGAAGTACACTAAGTACACCATTGCTATTGCATACATTTGTGTATTGCCTTTGGCTAGATTGATTTAAGTCAGAGTAATTTGGCCCACCCTGGAAATTAAATACACTGATTTGCCCCATAAATGTTGATATTGCTCCATAAATGTGTATTTTATGTAATTTCTGACATGTTTTACTGATCAGCCAACGTGTTTCAAAGTTATCAGTGTGATCTAATATAATATCGTAATCTTTTACTATATTGTATGCATTGTAAGAATTGAATCTTTTCTTGAATATTTCTATACTGCACAGTGGATTTACCTGATTTAAGGTTTGTTGTGCACATAGACTTTTACTAGCTCCAATATCTTTATCCTTGTACAGAAGTTGTCTGTGCAGGTTAGATTTTTCTACATTATCATTATCAATAATGCCAATGGCCCCTATACCACTGCTTGCTAAATAAAGTAAACTAGCTGAGGCTAATCCACCTGCACCTATAGAAAGTACGCGGCTTTGTTGGAGTCTTAATTGACCTTGTACTTGAATTTCAGGGATAATAATATGTTTTGCGTATCTTTCATATTCTTCGGGACTTAAATTTGATTCATTACTGTCAGCAGTATGTGAAAATGGTTGAAGCATTTTTAATAAGTTGTAGTATGTTATCAGTATAAGTTATGATTATCTAGTATTGAATAGCGCTCTTAGTTCAGTTGGTAGAACGTAGGTTTCCAAAACCTAATGTCGAGGGTTCAAGTCCTTCAGAGCGCGATTAGTATAAAAAGATATTGTGATACATTTTAGGCTATCTTTTTATACAGAAATTAATATACAATAAATCAAGAAAATAATAGATACATAGTTATAGTTGATATGAAGATACAACTTATTTTCTATTGACATTTTACTTGTATATTGCAAGCTATTATTTCAGTATATTCTTTCTATTTCTTTAACTAATTAATGTATGGCTAAAAAAATCATTGCTATTGTAAAATTAGCGTTGAGCGCAGGAAAAGCAACCCCTGCACCTCCTATTGGCCCAGCATTAGGCCAACATGGAGTTAATATTGTGATGTTTTGTAAGGACTATAATGCAAGAACAGCTGATAAGCAAGGATTAATTATTCCAGTTGAAATTTCTATTTACGATGATCGTAGTTTTAGTTTTATCTTAAAAACACCACCTGCATCTGTCCTATTATCTAAAGCTGCTGGTGTAGATAAGGGATCTGGTACTCCAAATATGCAGTCTGTTGGTTCGATTACTGATCAGCAGCTTACAGATATTGCAGAGACAAAGTTGCAAGATTTAAACACAAATAGTATTCAGCAGGCTAAGAAAATCATTGCTGGAACTGCTAAAAATATGGGTATCAAAATTGAAGTGTAATTATAGTTTAATTGAGGATTTTTTTAATGAGTAAAAACCAGGGGTCACGTAGATTTGAAAATTTAGTTTCTTTAGTCAATGATCGTTCTTATCACTATAAAGATGCCGTAGAACTATTGAAGCAGACATCGTCAGCAAATTTTATAGAAACGGCTGAAGTCCATATCGCTTTAGGTTTAGATCCTAAATATGCAGATCAACAATTACGATCTACCGTGATATTGCCAAAAGGCACTGGCAAGTCGGTGGTCGTGGCTGTGATTACTAAGGGATCTAAACTTGACGAAGCAAAAAATGCCGGTGCTGATATCGTGGGAGCAGATGAAATATTAGACCAGGTCATGCAGGGCAATATTAATTTTGATAAATTGATTGCAACCCCTGATATGATGCCATCAATTGCTAAGCTTGGCCGTGTACTCGGGCCAAGAGGCTTGATGCCATCTCCTAAAGCCGGTACCGTAACTACAGATTTAACAAATGCTATCCATGACTTTAAAGTAGGTAAATTAGAGTATCGTGTAGATAAAACGGGTATTGTGCATATTCCATTTGGTAAAAGTGATTTTAATAGTGAAGATTTATCAGAGAATTTATTAACCATTCATGAATCTATTGAACGTAGTAGACCTCCTGGGGCAAAAGGTAAGTATTGGAAAACATGTTATGTTTGTAGTACTATGGGACCATCAATAGAAGTTGATATTAATACATTTAAATAATCTAAATTTATTTAATTATAATTAGCTATTGTTCTATTGGCCTAATGTTTTTTGCTTATTGTATCTACTTGTTAAAACATTTATTTTTATATATTATATGACTGATAAAATTTCTAGTATTATAGAAGATTTAAAAACGCTTACACTTTTAGAGGCAGCTGAATTGGTTAAAGAAATTGAATCAACATTTGATGTTGATGCTTCTCAAGCTTCTGCCTCTAGTGGATTGGTAATGGCCGGCCCTGGACAAGGTTTATCTTCGCCAGAAGCAGAAGAAAAAACTGAATTTGATGTAATTTTAGCAGATGTGCCAGCACCTAAGAAAATTGCTATATTAAAAGTTGTTCGTTCATTAACAGGTCTGGGCCTGAAAGAAGCTAAAGAATTAGTTGAATCGTCTCCTAAGACTCTTAAAGAAGCAACTACTAAAGATGATGCTGATCAGATGAAAGCGAAATTAGAGGAAGCTGGAGCAACCGTAGAGGTTAAATAAATTATGAAGTATTAAATCCTTGAGTCTAACAATAAATTAGACTCAAGGATTTACTATATTTTTAATTTATATTATGCTTAGAATACTCCTAATGTGATAGCTTTCGATAGCGGCATAGTTGCGCCGATACCAAGCCAGATGCTGACAAATGTGCCTATTAAGAATACTGTTGTCGCTACTGGTCTTCTGAAAGGATTTTGGAATTTGTTAATACTTTCAATGAAAGGTACAGTGATTAACCCTGCTGGAACAGCTGCCATCGAAAGTACACCTATTAGTTTGTTGGGAATGACCCGAAGTAGATTGAAAGTTGGAAAAAAGTACCATTCTGGTAAAATTTCTAGAGGAGTTGCAAACGGATCTGCTTTTTCCCCTATCGCAGATGGTTCTAAAATTGCTAGCCCTACAACACATGCAATTGTACCCAATATAACTGTTGGGAACATGTATAGCAGATCGTTAGGCCATGCAGGTTCGCCATAATAATGATGTCCCATTCCTTTCGCTAGCTTTGCTCTTAAATTTGGATCTGTCAGATCCGGTTTTTTAATTATTGACATTTGATTAATCCTTTATTTATCTGATTATAAGTTATCGTGACTAGTCGATTTATAGAGGTCCAGAAATTCCTTGTTTACGTATCATCAAAAAGTGCATTAACATAAATACAGCTGTCAATAGTGGAAGTACAAATGTGTGTAAGCTGTAGAATCTTGTTAATGTACCTTGTCCTACACTTACGCCACCCCGTAAGAGTTCTACAATGCTACCTCCTACTACCGGTACTGCGTCAGGTACTCCTGTAACGATTTTTACTGCCCAGTATCCTATTTGATCCCATGGTAATGAATAACCTGTAACACCAAAAGATACTGTTAACACAGCAAGTATTACCCCGGTAACCCACGTAAGCTCTCTAGGTTTCTTAAATCCTCCTGTTAAATATACCCTGTATACATGCAGATTTAACATTAGAACCATCATACTTGCAGACCATCTATGTACTGATCTGATTAACCAACCATAATTAACATCAGTCATAATGTATTCAACTGATGAAAAAGCTTCGGCTACAGTTGGTCTGTAGTAAAATGTCATAGCAAACCCACTAGCTACCTGTATCAAGAAGGATGTGAATACAATACCTCCAATACAGTAAAATATATTTACATGAGGTGGTACATATTTACTTGTAATATCATCCGCGATTGCTTGGATTTCTAGTCTTTCTTCAAACCAGTCATAAATCTTGCCCATGTTTCAGATCCTGTCGGTATCTATCATTGTTTTACATATAGACTAGGTATTTGCAGATTAGGTACTGCCGAATATACTATAGTATAGCATATTTACGTTTCACTTAGATATTATACTTGTACTGTATTTATTTAAATTTAAGAGATCGTAAATAATGATTTTCTTATTATTATAAACAATTATATTATCTTTTTCCATTTGTTTAATCATTTTGCTGACTGTATTGCGTGTGCTTCCTGTTATAGTTGCAATTAACTGATAAGATAGTTGAAGATCAATGTTAATGCTTAAAGAATAATTATCCTCGTAGCCAGTTATTTCACTCAGTATTAATAATAAATGAATAATACGATTTCTGATGTTTTTTTGTGCCCAAAGACTGGAAAAGCTCGTTTTTGGAAGTGTTTTATTATGGTAGTGGTCTACGCCATATTGCTTATTGGAATGTTCTGATCTTTTTGAGATATTAATGATATATGTTGGTGAGACTGCTGTCATTTCATAGCAATAGTTATAGATTCGATTGTTTTTAAACATATCTTTTATCATATAGCCAGTGTGAATAAGATCTGAGCTAAATCTCTCACCGTTAGAAAAGAGCCGGCTCATGATAAGTATACCTTGTGCAATTATATAAATGTTCTTGTCATTCGGGTATATTATGAGTACATCTCCTGGTTCTAATTTATGTATTGAAGGTTTTCTATGATACATCTTATGTTTATTCATTAATTGGTGTGATTATATTATTTGTAATCTTTATAAGTGAGTATATGAACTCTTATGTCACATAGAATTTTATTAGTTGATGATGATATTTCATTGCTAGCATCATTATCGTCATATTTGTCCGAGGCAGGTTTTTATGTAGAGACAGTGAACACGGTTGAGAACGCAATACATTCTTTAAATAATCATTTATATGATTTAGTTGTATCGGATATTGTTCTTCCAAAAAGAAATGGATATAATCTAATACAGTACATACATGATAGCGTATGTTTGCAAAATGTCCCTGTGATTTTTTTAACAGCTAAAGGTATGACTAATGACAGAATAGTAGGTTATGATTTAGGCTGTGCAGGCTATTTAGTCAAGCCTTTTGATCCTGCTGAGCTTTTATCTATGATAAGAAATGTTTTATTTAATAGGAAAAATAATAATGTAACTTATAAGCCCCAAGTCTTTAATGTTGATCTGTTGGCTATGCTGACACCTCGTGAACAGGACGTTTTGTATCGTGTCCTAAAAGGTATGACTAATAAAGAAATTGCTGCTAGCCTTGGTTTGACTGTTAGAAATATTGAAAAGTATGTTAGTCGTTTATTGTCGAAAACAGATACTCGTAATAGAACGGAATTAGCTCAACATTTTTATCGTAATCGTTATGTTAATAATAATATTAAAGGCGAATGACGGGAATCGAACCCGCGAATGATGGAGTCACAATCCATTGCCTTAACCACTTGGCTACACCCGCCATATTTTTTACAGTTATTGTAGTACTTATCTTAGCACTAAGTCTATTGCTTTTTGCATATCCAAAACATTTATGATTAAAACAGATTTTAATATTCGAATTAATGGTGAGCCATTTCATTGCACTCAGCTCATGACAGTTTATGATTTAGTATCTTATCTAGGGGTTGATTGTGATGTTAATATTATAGAGTATAATCATCATATTCTCGATTTAAATAAATTGAAACTTGTACTATTGAAAGAAAGTGATGAAATTGAAATTATTACACTGGTTGGAGGTGGGTGATATTATCAATTAGCTAATGATACTGATATTCTTCCTTGTTTAGAATCTAAATGTATGATTTGAATTTTCCATTGTGATTGCTTTTCGAAAATATATTCCAGGTCTTCAAGTTCTTTATCTTTGAGTTCAGACTTATGCAGCAAAGCTGGGATATTATAGATATTGAAAAATACACCAAATTCTGTAACGTCTATTACACGGGCATCTATTACTGTCCCGATTTTAATTGTATGCATTATTTGTGCAATTGTTGCGCATCTTATGCTACAGATTAGTTTATTGTTCTGTTCATTAGCTACTAATAATTTACATGATCTATATTTATATAAGAGGTCTTTTTTAGATTCACTGCACGATAGATGTGAATTAGGTATGAACCCTTGTATATTTTCTATTTCTATAAGTGCTCCTCCACGGTTGATACCTTTGATATATGCTTGTATAGTTATATCTTCATTTTTAATTTGTTTGAGTCTTTCCCATGATCTCATATAAGCTAATCGTCTTATGGATAGAACAAGTTGTTTAGATTCAAAATTATAGGCAAGTATGAAAAATTCTTGTGTATCGTGTAGTATTAGGTTTTCTATATATCTTTGTTTATTGGTTAGTGATATTTCTTCTTCTGGTAGGTATCCTGCAGTATTATTACCTATGTCAACGAGATATCCGGTCTTTTCTTTGCTAAAGATTGTTCCTACAATTATATCTCCAGGATGAAAATTATACTGATATTTATTTAGAACTTGAGCAAACTTTTTATGTATAAAAGACATGTTATAATTCCTTTTTTGTAGTTTTATTGTTATGATGGCTATATCTATAGAGTAGGCGAAGGTAGTTACAGATTTAGGCTAAATTTGAGGAAAGTCCGGACTCCTTATGGAAAAAGATTGTTGGATAAATTTCAATATAAGTAATTATGAGGATAGTGCCACAGAAAAATACCGCCCTAATATATTGATATGGGTAAGGGTGCAAAGGTGTATTAAGAGTGCACCAGTAGTATTGTTGAAATACTTGCTTGGTAAACCCCATCTAGGAGAAAAGAGGTGTAGATGATTATCTATAAATCAATTCATGATTGTTTACTTGTAATTGAATACCGCATAAAGTAACAAGTATTTATATGTTACTTTAGATTAATAACTACCCTTTCTCCAGCTTATGGTGGAAGAACAGAATCCGGCTTATGTCTTTACTCTATAGTATTTTTCTAAATTCTTTGGGTTGTTTAGTAACTTATCTAGCTCTTATTTATGTAATTGCTTAATTGATGCATCTTTAAATTGTTGCTCGATTTGGTTGACTTCGTGTGCTGTTAAAGTACTGTTTGGATTACTGTATGTAATTCGAAATCCTAAACTTTTCGATCTATTTTGTATACTTTGGTTGTTGTATACATCAAATAATTCAATGGATTCAATGAAATCACTTTTGACTGTATATAGATTACTTAATACCTTTGTCATTGTCCAAGTTTGAGGTACTTCAATTTTGATATCTCTTATAATGGAGGGATACTTAGTATATGTTTTGAAGTGTGGAGAAGAAATACTTGAAGAGGTTATTAGTAGTGGATCTATGATTAGTTCAAAACCATATAAAGGATCAGCAGTGGGTAAGTTGGTGTTTTGAGTTTTGATCTCACCAAAGATACCTATGGGCTGTTGATTATGGGAGTACAAAATAGCGTATTGGTTAGTTTTGAAATATGCTTGAAGATTCTCTAATGTAAACGAGTCTAATTGAGTATTCCGGCTGTTATCCCACGTTATACTCATGTTTAGGCGTTCGAATATTTCTTCAAGATCTCCTTTAGCTTGAAACCAGCTTATATTTTTTGGTTGCCTGTCCCATGTATTTCTAACTATTTTATTGCCACCCAGTATACCTGCTAAATGTGTTCTTTCTATGTATTGACCTGGTTGTTTCAGGAAAACTCTTCCAATCTCAAACATTTCAAGAGATTTTTTTGTTTGTTTTATATTATAGATTGAGCTTTGTATAAGTTTCCAAAGCAGATTATTTCTTAGGCTATCGTATTCTATATTAAGTGGATTGTGTATTTTTATTTTATATCTTTCACCAAGAGAGGAGTGTATGACTTCGTGTAAGCCAATGCTTCTGCAGATAGAACGAAGTTGATTTAGTCGATGTTTGCTAGTACTTTGTTGTCCTTTTAGTTTGTTTGTAGGAACAAGGTCGAAAAATTGATTAAATCCATAGATTCTGCTAATTTCTTCTCCAAGATCAATCTCTCTCTCAATATCCTTGATTCTGTATTTGGGTATTTCGACATATGTCTTGTTTCTGCTAGTATGATTTATGAAATATAAATTATGGAAAATTTTATCAGCTGTATTGGGCGTAATAAAATTTTGAGGTGTATATCTTTTTTTGTATTGTACAGGGCCTAATATCTTATAAATTTTCTTATAATTGAAATGAATTGGTTTCTGTAGTTTATGGTATGTTGAGAGATGTACGATTTGCTCTGGATATTGTGTATTGCACAGTTGAGTGATTAATGAAACTACTTCTGAATATGCTTCTATATTGCTAGGCTTTGAATCTGCGTCACTGGACTCGTATAAGCTTTTGATATGTTCGGGATATCCACATTTCTCATACATTTTTCTTGTAATTCTGGGAAGGTTGCTTGAGAGCTGAATAATAATATCACTTGTTTGTTTATACTTATTCTCATGGGATTCAAAAGCTGCTTGAGCAATTTTTCTATTACCTTCCAGTGTTTTTAATTGATTAATAGTAAGATCAGCCGATACTTTATTGAGTTCTATAATATTTATATGATGTGACCATTTAATGGCTATGAAATTTATAATATCATGGATATTATTAGTACTTGGTATATTGTAAATAGCTAATCTAGCTTTGAGCCAATTAGGTGATTCTTTGATCTCAATCTGGTTGATTATGCTTGTAATATATTCTTCCTGGTTTAAATGGTTAACCTCAATAGCTTGTTTCCAGAAGGGGACGTTAATTTGAGTACGCTGCGCGTTAAGACAACATTGTAGTATCCCAGATATTTCTTGGGTAATGCCTATGATACTGTTTGTATCAGATCTGTTGGTGGTGTTACTAATCTCTAAGATGATGTCATTGTCTGTATTATGTTTGATGTTTTCCAGCTCGAAACCTGCCAGTGTAAGTTTATTGTATACTTGCTCTGGTGTAATATTGTTCAGGTCTAACAGCTCGCTAAGCCAGTGCCAAGAAATGTTCATATATATTTTGTCTGTGATAGCAAATTTAATCTTGTGAATATAGTTTGTTTCTTAATCAGCAGCTTTTGTAAAGGAAAGGCTGTTTTCATTGGCATATCTTTCCATGAATCGCATAAAACGATCCCAATTGTCAGGATCTTTAATTACATATACTGATTCTATTGCTTGTGGTTTGCCATTGACAAATTTGGCATTGACATCTCTTGTAATTAGTTCTCCCTCTTCATCCATTAGGTACATCCCAGTGATCTCACCTTTTTGTTCCATACCTACTTCTAAAATTGCAGGATTAGTAAAGCGAAATGTTGCAGTACCTGTACTTCCATCCCGAGACCGAGTTAGTTTTACATCAGGTACTACAGTTTCGTTGATCCCTTTAATAAATTGTATAACAGCCATATGTAAATTGCCCTTTTGTTTAAGTTTATAATTGATTAATTATTAAGTATTAGTATGTTAATATTTCCGACTGACTGATTTGGAAACATTTTAATTGTATGTATATTTATATTATTGCATATAATCTACTCTGTCTACTGAATATTCTGGGGTGGGAGGATTCGAACCTGCGAATAGCGGAGTCAAAGTCCGCTGCCTTACCACTTGGCGACACCCCAATAATTGAATTTACCCCTTCCATTATCAAATGATTTGTTATAGATGTCAACCTATGTCATATGAGTTTTTATTATACTTTTGACTGTGCTGCTTTGGACATACTGTGTATATTCTTTTTGTATCTCAGGTAGTAATTTATAGAAAGAGGCTTTAGAGTAGCTAAGCTGTTTATTTTTGTACATCCATTTGAGTGATATTGTTTGATTTTGGATTTCGTCTTGGCCAATAAGTAAGCATAGCATGGCTTGTTTCTTGCTTGCTTTTTGTATGTGCTTTTTGATTGAACAGCCACTCATGTCTAATTCATATTTTAAATGATATTGCTGTAAAGCTTGAGTGATTTTTAGTCCATGCTTTATGTTATTGATATTTGGAATGGCAATATAGATACAAATTTTCTGTTTGGTAAGTAACAAGTTGTTCTTAGTCAGCAGTAAAAGCCTTTCTATTCCAATTCCCCATCCAACAGCATTAATTTGTTTGCCTCCAATTTGTTGAGTTAAATGATCATATCGTCCTCCTCCACAAATAGTATCTTGTGAGCCTAAAAGATCAGTTTTTATTTCAAAGACTGTGTCATTGTAATAATCTAGGCCTCTAACTAAATTATGATTTGTGCTGAAGTTTATTCCCATATTATTTAGATATTCCTGAACCTGGTTAAAGTGATTTAAGGATTCTTTTTGTAAATAATCCGTGATTTTGGGGCCGTGTCTCAGTATCTCTGTTAATTTCGGATTTTTAGAGTCTAATACTCTAAATGGATTGGTCGAAATTCTATGTGCAGATTCTTTATCTAAGTCCTTTATGTACTGCGATAAATATTCTTTCAGTTGACTTTCATATATTTCTCTTTCTTGTTGATTACCGATTGAATTTATCTCCAGGGTTACTGAGTTAAATTGAAGGTTCTGTAAGATAGTTCTAGCCAAGAAAATTACTTCGGCATCGATTATTGGATTTTTGGTACCATAGCATTCTAGGCCGAGCTGATGAAATTGTCTTTGTCGGCCTTTCTGTGGTCTTTCATATCGAAACATTGGCCCTAAATACCATAATTTTTGTACTGAGTTATTCTCGCATAGCTTATGTTGTATGATTGCTCTTGCAACCCCTGCGGTTCCCTCTGGTCTTAAGGTTACTTCCCTGTTCCCACGATCAATAAATGTATACATTTCTTTTTTGATGATATCTGTTTCCTGTCCAATGCTTCTCTCAAACAATGTTTGTGACTCTAAAATAGGAGTGCGAATTTCTTTATAATTAGCTGTATCCAAAATTTCAAAGGCTTTATTGTAAATGTGTTGCCAGTATTCGATTTCCTCAGGCAAAATATCGTGCATACCCCTTATAGACTGCATTAATTATTATCCTTATTCCTTGAATGTAAAGCTTTTTATATCATTATCATTTGTAGCGGGCAAGGAGGGATTCGAACCCCCGACACCGTGGTTCGTAGCCACGTGCTCTAATCCACTGAGCTACAAGCCCCAGAAAGATTATAGCATTTCTTCAACTATTAGTATACTTCATTGAATCTCAAACTTTTTTTATCTCAAATATATGATATATTGAGAGATGATACTATTTTAATTATTATTTCTAAAATATTAAATTGATAGGTTGATATTAACTTACTAACTATTTATACGTTTGCAATAGATTTTTTATGAGTAAACAAATTTTATATCAAGATAATGCAAGAAAGGCTCTGGAACAAGGTATGGATATTCTGGCAGAAGCAGTATCTGTGACGCTTGGTCCGAAAGGAAGAAATGTAGTACTAGAAAGAAAATTTGGTGCGCCCCAGATAGTAAATGATGGAGTGACAATTGCGAAAGAGATAGAACTTGAGGATCATTTGGAAAATACAGGAGTTGCATTAATACGTCAGGCCGCTTCTAAGACAAATGATGTGGCTGGTGATGGTACAACAACCGCCACTGTGCTTGCTCATGCAATGGTAAAGCAAGGCATGCGTAGCGTTGCAGCTGGTTCGAATCCGATGGAAATTAAGAAAGGCATAGAGAAAGCCGCACAATTTGTTGTTAATCAAATTGCTGAGTATTCTCGACCAGTATCTAGTCCCAGAGATATTGCTCAGGTTGCTGCAATATCGGCCGGCAATGAAGAAAATATTGGAGTAATGATTTCTAATGCAATTGAACAAGTTGGTCGTGAAGGCATCATTTCTCTTGAAGAGGGTAAATCTACGGAGACTGAGCTTGAAATTACAGAAGGGATGTCTTTCGAAAAAGGTTTTATCTCTCCATATTTTGTTACAGATCCTTCTAGAATGGAGGTTGTACAGGATAATCCCTATATATTATTAACTGATCGAAAAATTACATTAATTCAGCAGGAATTAGTTCCTATTTTAGAGCAGGTGGCTAAAACAGGTAAGCCTTTATTAGTGATTTGTGAAAATATGGAAAAAGAAGCTCTAGCAACAGTAATTGTGAATAAATTACGTGGTGTTATTAACGTGGTTGCTGTACGGGCCCCTGGATTTGGTGATCGTCGTAAAGTATTGCTTGAAGATATTGCAGTTTTAGTTGGTGGTACTGTAATCTCTGAGGATCTTGGTTTAACATTGGATAATGTAACTATAGATGATTTAGGTAGTGCGCGACGTGTATCAATTACTAAAGATTCGACTACTATCATTTCAAATGATCATGAGGTACAACTTCAACAAAGGTGTGAACAAATTAAACGACAATTAGAGGTCAGCACTAATACTTATGAAAAAGAAAAGTTGCAAGAAAGATTAGCTAAATTATCTGGTGGTGTTGCTGTGATTAAAGTTGGTGCAGCTACAGAGACTGAGATGAAAGATAAAAAATTACGTTTGGAAGATGCAATTAATGCAACACGTGCTGCTGTTGAGGAAGGCATTGTGCCAGGCGGAGGTTCAACGTTGGTACATGTTTCTGTTGATTTATCGACTTGGGCAAATCAAAATTTAACCGGCGATCAGTTAATTGGCGCTTTGATTGTGCACAGGTCTTTAGTGGCTCCTTTGCAAAGAATTGTTGAGAATTCTGGGTCAAATGGTGCTGTAGTGGTCGAAAAAATAATGAAAGCCAATATTGAAACAGGCTACAATGTGAATGATGCTTCTTTTACAGATATGTTTAAAGAAGGAATTATTGATCCGGCAAAGGTGACTCGATCTGCACTGCAAAATGCCGCATCCATTGCATCAATGATTTTAACAACTGATTGCATTATTGTAGACAACATACATGATTCAGATACTGTAAAGCCAGGCTAGTATATATTTATATAATGTATATTATTCTGTGTAAATATATTAAATGCTTACGATGCTAGACTTGTTCACAATTGTATAAAATATAGAAAAAGGTAAAATAAATTCCTTCTTTTTCGTATAGTTTATAAATCAGAAACAAGTTAATTATGCTTAATGTAATTATCGATTTATCGTTTGAATATTGGTGATGTCCTATCAGGTATGGAGAACAAGTTCTACGATAGTTGATAATGAATCTTTTTATGTAGTTGTTAGTTGCATTGGAGTATAATGATAAGCTGTTTTTGTGTAGAGATATATCTTGCAGTATTTCTTTAATCCTGTGCTGGATATCTATATTAGATATTGTTGAAGATAAACGTTCAGTAAGTACGAATAGATAATATAAGCTATGACAATTGCTGATATCTGTATGCTTCATGACACTTTTTGTCCTAATAGCAAATAGTTCGATTGTGCTGAGGTTAGATGATTGATTGGTTAACTTATCAAACGAGTAAGGATCAAGTGATTGTATCGCCAGTAAAAGCATGTCATAGTTATGATAAATGAACATATATTTATAGTGTAGATTGTTATGTTATTAAATACTATGACGAATATATGTATCAGATATAAATATATAGCTAGTTGCCTGAGAAAGAAAAATTTGGAAATTTAGCTTGAGCTTTGCTGAGAGAGTTATTTTTACCTTCTTCTTGCCAGTAGTTAATAATTTCAGTAGCCTGATTAAGTAAAGTGATTCTGTCGTTTTCTGGTATCCATGGTTTAGACTCTAATTCAGCTTTTAAGTGTTCCCATGCATCATTACGAGGCCAGAAAAAGTAAGAAGTTAGTGGGCTATTTCCTTTGCCGACTATTTGATCAATCGCAATTGCAATATTATTCTCTAGCCATAAAATTTTTAATGTAAATTGAGGCAATGTTTTTCTCCCTTTTTATAATGGTCTTGAATTGTAAATAACTAACACTGTCAATTGGTCTCTATCAATTGTTAGTTTGCTTAGCTTTTAAATAAATTGATTCTACAGTTCTACTTGTTTGTGCACCATTTTTTTTGTATAGATCTATTGACTCTATATTCACAGTTATCTGATTCGTAATTGGATCATAGAATCCTAATTCTTCAATTGGACAACCATCTCTTCTTTTACGACTGTCAATGACAACTATTCTATAACTGGGGCGTTTTTTACGGCCGTATTTTTTAAGTCTAATCTTTAGCATGTAGTTGATCTGATATTGTATGTATATGTCACAATTGTAACATAAACATAATGGCTTATAAACTGAGTTTACTGGTTTTGTATTTTTTGTTTGAGATTTGTCTCTATTATACTGTTTCAAGTCGAATATTATTAAAAATGACCATAAGGCATTGCAGGAAAATTATACCTAGCATCGGCGATATATCCATGCCAAAAATCATTGGTATAGTGCCGCGAAAAAGTCGTAAATATGGATCTGTAAGCCTATTTAAAGAGCAAAAAGGTTCAGTGTACCAGTTGACTGTAGGAAACCATGCCAGGGAAAGCTTTAACAGTAGAAGGATTAAATAAATTTCAGAAAAGCTTGCGATAGAGGTAAATATAAGGTTAAAAGAATTTGTAACAATATTCATATTTTTACTGATTGATGTATCTCCAATATACCTAATGATAATTGATTATTGGCCTAATAGTAGAGTTTTTAATCGGATGATTGGTAGTTAAATATTTTATTATCTGTTATTTGTCCTGTATAAATGTCCAGATTTGAGTATTTTTGACTTAGATTATCTAGTTCTGTAGTATTGCAATAGCAACAGCAAATTTGAATGTTGTTATATTTTTGTTGCTTTTCATATATCTTTTCTAATGTTGAGATAATTCTTTGAGATTGTAGTTGTTCTTCTACAATTATTATACTGTTTATCTTTTTTGCTGATAAATTTTTTCTGTTGTTGCTAATTGAATTTTGATTGTTTGTATTATTGTTCAAGTCTATAAAGTACATATTTAAGTTAGGTATCATATTTCTAATATCTTTGCCTGCTATTTGCAAGATATTGATATTACTAAAAAAAAGATCTATCCGTGAATTATCTGTTAACCATATTTCATTAACCTGATTCATGTATTTGATGTAAAGAGTATTATTTTGGAGTACTTTACGACACGCTTCATAAATTAATGCTAAACTAATTTTATGGATTAATTCATACCGATCATTAGTTGGTATATCATTGTGTGTTAAGTAATTCATCCAATTTAAGACCAGTGGATGTTTTATTGTGTATATATTGATCCCCATGATATGAAGTCTTTTGATATTAAAGTATATATTTTTACTATAACATATTGATCTATAAACATATAAAAAGCTACTAGTGCTTATTGTTGATTGAGATTCCTTGATTGAATACCTAAAAACACCCCTATTCTGAGTAATTCAGATAGAGGTGTTTGACTGTCTATATATCAATATTATTATATGTTCTTAAGTTATTAATCCAGCGGTCTCATGGATAGTACAGCCTCATTTTCTCGATTAATTCCTTTTTCGAAGCCAGCCGCCGCAGCGCGTGCGCGTCCAGCATGCCACAGGTGACCAATAAATAAGAAGAAGCCAAGGAAAAAGTGTGAAGTTGTTAACCAGCTACGTGGTGACACATAGTTGACAGAGTTGATTTCTGTTGCGACTCCACCTACAGAGTTTAGTGATCCTAGCGGAGCATGTGTCATGTATTCTGCAGCTCTTCTTTCTTGCCATGGTTGTATGTCATTTTTTATCTTATTTAAGTCAAGTCCATTTGGTCCTCTTAAAGGTTCTACCCATGGAGCTCGTAGATCCCAGAACCGCATAGTCTCACCACCAAAGATGATTTCACCACTAGGTGATCTCATTAAGTATTTTCCTAACCCAGTTGGTCCCTGAGCAGATGCGACATTTGCTCCGAGTCTCTGATCCCTAACCAGAAAAGTGAATGCCTGTGCCTGTGATGCTTCTGGACCGGTAGGGCCATAGAATTCACTTGGATATGCTGTATTATTGTACCATACGAAATTAGATGCTGTAAGTCCCATGATAGATAATGCACCAAGACTGTAAGAAAGATATGCTTCCCCTGACCAAACAAATGCTCGTCTAGCCCATGCAAATGGCTTAGTAAGTATGTGCCAAATACCTCCGGCAACACAGATAACACCTAGCCATACGTGTCCACCGATTAGGTCTTCCATATTGTCTACACTCACGACCCAGCCGTCACCGCCAAACGGTGACTTGAAGACGTAGCCAAAGACAATTACTGGATTAAGAGTAGGATTATTGATGAATCTTACGTCTCCCCCGCCAGGTGCCCACGTGTCATAGACTCCTCCGACAAATAGTGCCTTGATTACTAGAAGGAAACAACCAATGCCTAGAAGAATAAGGTGAATCCCAAGTATCGTTGTCATTTTGTTTTTATCTCTCCAGTCGTAACCGAAGAAAGGAAAGGATTCTTCTAAAGTATCAGGCCCTATTAGTGAATGATATAGTCCTCCGAATCCTAGTACAGCAGATGATATTAAGTGTAGAACTCCAACGACAAAATAAGGATATATATCAGTTATTTCGCCTCCGGGACCTACTCCCCATCCTAGAGTTGCTAGGTGAGGTATTAAAATAAATCCTTGTTCATAAAGTGGTTTTTCGGGAACAAAGTGAGCAACTTCAAATAATGTCATTGCACCTGTCCAGAATACCATAACTCCTGCGTGGGCTACATGAGCTCCTAGAAGCTTGCCCGATACATTAATTAACCTGGCATTGCCTGACCACCAAGCAAAACCAGTAGATTCTATATCTCTTCCGCCTACACTTGTATTACTATTAAAGGGCGTTTCCACGTGGTAAAACCTCCTCAGGGAATATAAAGTTTTCATGAGGTTGATCCTGAGCAGCCATCCATGCACGAATACCTTCATTTAATAAAATGTTCTTCGTGTAGAAAGTTTCAAATTCAGGATCCTCTGCAGCACGTAATTCTTGTGATACAAAGTCGTATGCTCGTAGGTTCAATGCTAATCCTACTATACCAAATGCACTTGTCCACATTCCTGTAACAGGTACAAATAGCATAAAGAAGTGTAGCCATCTCTTATTTGAGAATGCAACACCGAATATTTGTGACCAGAAGCGGTTTGCAGTAACCATGGAATATGTTTCTTCTGATTGTGTTGGTGTGAATGCTCTGAATGTATCAGCAGCGTCGCCATCTTCGAATAGTGTATTTTGCACTGTTGCACCATGTATAGCACATAGTAATGCTCCTCCTAGTATTCCTGCAACACCCATCATGTGAAAAGGGTTTAGCGTCCAGTTATGGAAACCTTGAAGAAATAGTAGGAATCGGAAAATTGCTGCAACACCAAAGCTAGGTGCAAAGAACCAGCTAGCTTGTCCTAACGGGTACATCAAGAAAACTGAAACGAATACGGCAATAGGTCCAGAAAATGCGATTGCATTGTAAGGACGAATACCAACTAGTCTTGCAATCTCAAACTGTCGAAGACAGAATCCTATTAGACCAAATGATCCATGTAATGCAATGAAAGACCACAGGCCACCAATCTGACACCATCTCGTGAAGTCACCTTGTGCTTCAGGTCCCCACAATAGCAGAAGAGAATGTCCCATGCTGTTTGCTGGAGTTGATACAGCAGCAGTTAAAAAATTACATCCTTCTAGGTATGAGCTTGCCAGTCCGTGCGTGTACCATGATGTTACAAAGGTTGTACCTGTTAGCCATCCACCTAGTGATAAGTAGGCACATGGGAAAAGGAGTAGACCTGACCAGCCTACAAATACAAATCGGTCTCTTTTTACCCAGTCATCAATTAGATCAAAGCGTCCGCGGCTTTTTTCTTGTCCAATTGCTATGGTCATAATTATACTCTCCAGAGCAAGTTTTGTAAGTCAGTCTGTAGCCTCTTGTTTGTACTGTACTACGGCCTTACTTTTCTTTACGATTAACTAATTATAAACTAAGTGATATTAAATTTCTCGTAATACAAATTTAAGCGACATCTTAGCTCTCTAAGTTGACTCTTATTACTAAGAAGATGTTTCTATGATATCATAACTGTGCTAATTCTATGGTTTGCTAACTTCAGTTATTCTCTGAAATAGATATCCGGTACCTCTTGCTGTTAATATTAGATCTGGATTACTGGGATCATCTTCAAGCTTTGCTCTTAATCTTGATATATGCACATCTACTACTCTTGTATCTACATGTCTTTCTGGTGTATAGCCCCAAACATCTTGCAAAATCGAAGCTCTGGAAAAAGGATCTCCTGCCCTGCTTACAAGTAGTTCAAGTAAACTAAATTCCATTCCCGTTAGCCTTACTCGTTCATTGTTTTTGTAGACTTGTCTTTTATTAGTATCTACTTTGAGGAAGCCAATATGTATGATTCCAGAGCTCGGTATACCGGGATTGATTGTTACTTTATCTACTCTTCTTAGGACTGATCTAATTCTTGCTTCGAGTTCTTTGGGCGAGAAAGGTTTAACAACATAATCATCAGCCCCTAATTCTAGGCCTGTAATTCGATCAGATACGTCTCCTAATGCTGTTAGCATAATGATTGGAACGTCTGACTCCTTACGGAGTTCTTGGCATACCCCGTATCCATCTAACTTGGGCATCATTACATCTAGAACAACTAGGCTCGGATATTCTTTACGGAATAATATCAGTGCTTCTTCCCCATCCGAAGCACTTATGACTTCATATCCTATGATAGACAATCTTGTTTCTAGAATTCTTCTTATGCTAGTTTCATCGTCAACTACCAGTATTTTTTCCTTATGATTTTCCAAACTATGTATTTCTCCTAAATATTTCCCTGTGATTTTATATTATATTCGGGATAAGTATAGTACAGCCAGGAATTTGTTATCCAATCAGTGAGCCGTTTCAATTTGTACTTTCTATTACATGTTATTCATATTAATGACTGAATTCTCCGAAAAACTAAATTTGTTTTATTTAGGGGTTGACAAGTTGCTTGATAAAAGAGTAATCTATAGTCACTTAGATGATTTGGCTTCCACAAGAAAGCCAAGCCTAAAGTTCTTTCTAAGATATGTGAAGGAACTATGATTATTCTGGAA